ATGATAAATAAGCTTCAGCATAGCTTAAATAGATCAAATTTATTTGATAACTTATGTCAAGAATCTCAGAGTAAAAAAAGACTAATTATGAGGCTATTAATAGTAAATTCATTATATATACATAAGTAAAAATTTAACAGAATATAAAATATTAATAATATATCAGCGCTTAAATTTCATTACAACAGCTGAATTATAATTTGAATCAAAGTTCATATATAACTATAGAGTAGAAAGATTTTAATTATAAAATTAAGCACGTTATAGATGAAATTTTTTATTATTCAGTTTTCAAATTAAATATTATTATTTTGGAGATAAGCGGATTCGAACCGCTGACGTCTACCTTGCAAAAGTAGCGCTCTACCAACTGAGCTATATCCCCTTTATGCTAAAAATATATGAATTCATTTAGCTTGGGCTATCCTGGATTTGAACCAGGGACCTCACCCTTATCAGGGGTGCGCTCTAACCAACTGAGCTAATAGCCCAGGTTTTTAAATACATACTTAATAAGATAAAATTTTCTTTAAAATAAAGTTATTAAATATTTAATTAAAATAAATAAATATTTAGATAAAGCAAATAATTCAAAATACTAACAAAAAGTATAATTCATTAAAACAAAAGCACATAATCATAAGATTAATATTGAATAGATAATATTGTCAACCCCTTTAATAACTTAATAATTAGTATATTTTAAACAAAGTATAATACTATAAAACCTATGCTTACTCTAAACTATAAAAATGTACATCCTTTTAACGTACACTTAATTTTGTTACATTATTGTAAAATAATAAATTAATAACTTAATAATAATAATTCTTATTACATAAGAAATACCTTGAATTAAAATTAATTAATTATTCATTAAAAAAATACAAAAACAAAAGAAAAAACTTATATTCACTGCTAAATACAGGAACTACAAAAATTGTATACTCAACGAGAAAAGATACTTATAGTTGACGATGAAACAAGTATTAGAAGAATACTAGAAACCCGGCTATCTATGATTGGGTATGAAGTAGTTAGTGCATCAGATGGTGAAGAGGCATTAAATATATTTCGTAGAGAATATCCAAATCTTGTCATATTGGATATCATGATGCCAAAATTAGATGGATATGGAGTATGTCAAGAATTACGTAAGGAATCAGATGTACCTATTATCATGCTAACAGCTCTCGGAGATGTATCTGACCGTATAACAGGCTTAGAACTGGGAGCAGATGATTATGTCATAAAACCATTCTCACCTAAAGAACTTGAAGCTAGAATCCGTTCTGTTTTAAGAAGAACAGAAAAAATTACATTAACACCAGGTATTCCAAGTTCTGGAATAATTCATATTGGGTTTTTAAAAATTGACACAAATAAAAAACAAGTATATAAAAACAATGAAAGAGTAAGATTAACAGGAATGGAATTTAGTCTTTTAGAATTACTAATCAGTAAAGCTGGGGAAGCATTTTCTAGATCATCTATCTTGCAAGAAGTATGGGGCTACACACCAGAAAGACATGTAGATACCCGTGTTGTAGATGTCCACATTTCTAGACTCAGATCTAAGCTTGAAGATGATCCCAGTAACCCTGACTTAATTTTAACAGCTAGAGGGACAGGCTATTTATTTCAACGCATTGTTGATAAATAAGAAGCAATTAATAAACTTAGAGAACTATCTGAGAATACTTTTATGAAGTATATTCACTTAAGAAAATATTTAATTTATAATAATATATAACCGTAAAGAAAAGTAAAGCTAAGCATAGATATATCTCTTGAAGCTTTAAAGATACTTTAATGACAATAGCTACTTAATTAAATTTGCTTTGGAGAATTTTAAAATGACCATAGCAATCGGACAAGAAAAAAACCGTGGATGGTTTGACTTAATTGATGACTGGGTAAAAAGAGATAGATTTGTATTTGTTGGCTGGTCAGGCTTATTATTATTCCCTTGCGCATATCTTTCATTGGGTGGTTGGTTAACGGGCACAACATTTGTAACATCATGGTACACTCATGGATTGGCAAGTTCATATTTAGAAGGATGCAACTTTTTAACTGCAGCTGTATCAACACCTGCAAACAGTATGGGGCATTCATTACTTCTACTTTGGGGACCAGAAGCACAAGGAGATTTCACACGCTGGTGTCAAATAGGTGGATTATGGGCATTTATAGCACTACATGGATCATTTGGACTAATCGGATTTTGTTTGAGACAATTTGAAATTGCAAGACTTGTAGGTATCAGACCATATAATGCGATAGCTTTTTCAGGACCTATTGCAGTATTTGTATCAGTTTTTCTGATGTACCCTCTAGGACAAGCAAGCTGGTTTTTTGCTCCAAGCTTTGGCGTAGCAGCAATTTTTAGATTTCTTCTATTTTTGCAAGGTTTTCACAATTGGACTCTAAATCCTTTTCACATGATGGGAGTAGCAGGTATTTTAGGTGGGGCTTTACTGTGTGCAATTCATGGTGCTACAGTACAAAATACACTTTTTGAAGATGGTGATGCTGCTGATACTTTTAGAGCATTTACACCAACTCAATCAGAAGAAACATATTCAATGGTAACCGCAAATAGGTTCTGGTCACAAATTTTTGGAGTTGCTTTTTCCAATAAAAGATGGCTTCATTTTTTCATGCTATTTGTTCCTGTTACAGGAATGTGGACAAGCGCATTTGGGATAGTAGGACTAGCTTTAAACTTAAGAGCATATGATTTTGTCTCTCAAGAACTAAGAGCAGCTGAAGATCCTGAATTTGAAACTTTTTATACAAAGAATATTTTATTAAATGAAGGTATTCGTTCATGGATGGCTGCACAAGATCAACCACATGAAAACTTTATATTCCCAGAGGAGGTTTTACCACGTGGAAACGCCCTTTAATAACACAGGCATAGGTGGAAGAGACATAGAATCAACAGGATTTGCATGGTGGTCTGGTAACGCAAGACTAATTAATGTATCAGGAAAACTACTTGGAGCTCATGTAGCACATGCTGGTATTATGGTTTTTTGGACAGGAGCCATGACATTATTCGAAGTAGCTCATTTTGTACCTGAAAAACCATTGTATGAACAAGGATTTATATTAATACCTCACTTATCAACACTTGGCTGGGGTGTCGGACCAGGTGGAGATATTACAAGTATATACCCATATTTTGTAGTTGGTATACTGCATTTGATCTCATCAGCTGTTTTAGGTTTTGGTGGATTATATCACTCATTAATAGGGCCAGATACTTTAGAAGAATCTTTTCCTTTCTTTGGATATGATTGGAGAGATAAAAACAAAATGACTACTATTTTAGGCATTCACCTAATACTACTGGGAATAGGTTCTTTTCTATTAGTAATAAAATCATTATTCTTTGGAGGAGTATACGATACATGGGCACCTGGTGGAGGTGATGTAAGAATAATTAATAATCCTACACTTAATCCATCTGTAATTTTTGGATATGTCTTAAAATCACCTTTCGGAGGAGATGGATGGGTTGTTAGTGTAAATAATATGGAAGATCTAATCGGTGGACATGTTTGGATTGGAATTGTCTGTATTGCTGGAGGAATTTGGCACATTGTAACTAAACCATTTGCATGGGCAAGAAGAGCTTTTGTTTGGTCTGGCGAAGCATACCTTTCATACAGTTTAGGGGCATTATCAATAATGGGATTAACTGCCTCTAACTTTGTTTGGTATAATAATACAGCTTACCCTAGTGAATTTTATGGTCCAACTGGCCCTGAAGCATCACAGGCACAAGCTTTCACATTCTTAGTAAGAGACCAAAGGCTAGGAGCCAACGTTGCATCTGCACAAGGACCAACTGGTCTAGGAAAATACTTGATGCGCTCACCTAGCGGTGAAATTATTTTTGGAGGCGAAACAATGAGATTCTGGGACTTGAGAGCTCCATGGGTAGAACCTCTACGTGGACCTAATGGCTTAGATCTAAACAAAGTAAAAAATGATATACAGCCATGGCAAGAAAGAAGAGCTGCTGAATACATGACACACGCACCTTTGGGTTCTTTAAATTCTGTAGGCGGTGTTGCGACCGAAATTAATTCAGTTAACTATGTATCTCCTCGCAGCTGGTTAACAACATCTCATTTCTTCTTAGGATTCTTTCTATTTATAGGCCATCTATGGCATGCTGGAAGAGCAAGAGCTGCTGCTGCTGGATTTGAAAAAGGTATCAACAGAGAAAATGAAGCTGTATTATCTATGAGACCACTAGATTAAATAATTTAAAAAAAATTTTACTAAATTATAGGTAAGTTTAATCAGAGTACTATTTTTGAAATATCTCAAAAATAGTATTTTTAGATTATAAAAACTAATTTTTTAACATTTCAATTAAAACCCAATATATATATAATTGTAATATGAAAAGCATATTCTATCAATAAAATAATAATAAAAGATAGCATTGCTAACCTAGCATTCCATATCTCTGCACTGCGAGAAAAACCACACATCCATTCATTTAAAAAATGATTAGCTTCCATTAATATTTATATTAGTAATATGAAAATAAAAAGCTACTGTACAGTATACACTTATAAAACAAAAATTTTTATATAAATGCAATTACAAATATATTTAATATCACACCCAATTATACAAAAATTAGTCAGTGAAATCTTGTATTGCAAGCAAGATACTAATTATAATTTGTATAAATATGAAGAGCTAGGTTTCTTATTAATGTATGAAGTGTTAAGAAAATATATTGTTGTTAAAAAAATTTATATAAAAAAAGTCAAATATATTCAAGAAATACACATACAAAATCAAAAAGAGTCATATATAATAATTTCAGATACAACAAAATCATATAAAATGATAACTCGCGCAACTTGTTTATTTCCTAAAGTAATTATTGAACATATAGGTTTAAATCAATATAAAAATGGTTATGAAAATATAGTCAATTACACACAAAGCCTCTCTCATAAATTGATTTATATTCTAATAGTAGAACTACATTTAAATAACTATTCAATAATTAAAATATTAGATAGTATTATAAAAAGAGATATCAAAAATAGTAATCAAATTTTAATTATTTGTATCACTTGTAGTAATAAAATTTTAGAAAAATTAGGAAATAAATATAATAATCTTCATATATATACCACTAAAATCACTTATAAATAAATTCAAAAGCACCATGATACATGTTATTACAAATTCCTTGAATTTAATTTTTACATCTATAGCAAACTTTTCAGAAATATACTTAATATTAATTTTATTAAAACTTTCTCTTGCATGGTTTCCTACAGTTAATTGGTATAATGAACCTTTTTGCTCTTTAAATAGATTAACAGATCCGTATTTAAAACTCTTTAGAGGTACTATACCAATGATATTTGGTATGGATATGTCTCCTATGCTAGGGATTATTTTTTTACAATGCCTGACAGTGATTTTTAATAATATTAGAATAGAATATGTTGCATAAAAAAAATATAAAGAGATATAATGAAAAATGATAAGCTATAAATATTTTAACCTATCAATCATACGATTAAAAACAACTATATATATAAATCATGCTTAAAATTAGACTAAAAAGATTTGGAAGAAAAAAACATCCAAGCTACCGAATAATTATTATAGATAGTCGTAAAAAAAGAGATGGTAGAGCAATAGAAGAAGTAGGCTTTTATAATTCATTAAATAAAGAGCAAAAAATTGATACTATGAAAATAAAAAGAAGGATTAGTCAGGGAGCAAAACCAACAAAAGTAGTTCAAAAACTTATTAGAATATCAACACATTTAAATACTTAATATAATATGTCTAAATTTACTTTTAAAATTTTATGGCTTGAAAATAATATTGCCATTGCGGTTGACTATGTTGTTGGAAAAAGCTTTAGTCCTCTTACTTCATATTTTTTTTGGCCAAGAAATGATGCATGGGATCAATTAAAAACAGATTTAGAAGCAAAACCCTGGATTGCAGAAAATGAAAAAATCACTTTATTAAATCAAGCAACAGAAATTATAAATTTTTGGCAGGAAACAGGAAAAAACCAATCAATTACAAAAGCACAAGAACAATTTCCTGATTTTATTTTTGCCGGAAGTAGTTAAAAACCAAAGTAAAATAATGATTAGCACAATATTTAGCTAATCATACTAAAATAAAAAATTTATTAAAATAATATCTAAAAGACTTTTATCAAATACAATATGATGAAAAAATGCATCAATAAAAAAATTCAATTCTTAATAATGAGCACTGAAGCTATAGACATATATTTACTAAAAAATACAAGAGACCAAATACTTTACCGAAAATACTATTCAAATAAGCAAGAAAATATATCAAGAAAACAACAAATCAAGACAATAATAGCAAATATAAATTTTTTATTCTCTAAAATACAGCAGAATCATATGCAGGAATTAATAAAAAGTATCTTAAAAAATTATACAATAGATCTTGAATCCTTAATTGTTCAACAATATTTAAAGCGATTTAAATATTTATATAAAAAAACTCAAAATTATTATCATAATTTGAGTTTTTTAGAAAATATAAAAATTCAAAAATTAGCTATCATCAATCTTTACATTATTAATAAAATAAATACAAAAAAAGGCCTATATAATCTATTAAATTATTTAATATTCTAAACTTTAAATACTTACTTTAATTATTCTCTGTAACAATACATTCAGTAGTTAAAACCATCGAAGCAATTGATGCAGCATTCTGCAAAGCAGATCTAGTAACTTTAGATGGATCGACAATACCAGACTCATACATATTTACTAAATTTCCTTTGTCAGCGTTATAACCAATAGAAAAATCACAATCTTTAATTTTTTCAGCAATCACAGTACCATTAACACCAGAATTTTCCACTATTCTAACTAAAGGTGAAAGTAATGCTTTTTCAACAATAAGTGATCCGATTAATTGTTCACCAGTTAAATTTAAACTTGACCAAGCTTTTAACTCAGTAGATAAATGAGCCAAAGTTGAACCACCACCTGGTACAATTCCTTCTTCAATTGCTGCCTTCGTTGCATTAATAGCATCTTCTAAACGTAATTTTTTATCTTTCATCTCAGTTTCAGTAGCTGCTCCCACTTTAATAATAGCAACACCTCCTCCTAATTTAGCAAGTCTTTCTTGTAATTTTTCTTTTTCATAAGCATTACTACTAATTTCAAGCTGTCTTCTAATTTGAAAACATCTTGCTTTAATATCATCTTTATTGCTATCAGCAATAATCGTTGTAGAATCTTTATTTACAAAAACTCTCTTAGCACGGCCTAACTGATTAAGTTGAATATTTTCTAAAGTTAAGCCAAGATCTTCAGTAATTAGATTCCCATTTGTCAAAACAGCTATATCCTCTAATAAAGATTTCCGTCTATCACCAAAACCAGGGGCCCTTACTGCAACTACATTAATAATACCACGCAATTTATTAACAACAATTGTAGCTAAAGCTTCTTTTTCAATATCTTCAGCAATAATTAATAAAGGTTTACCAGTTTTAGAAACTAATTCTAAAACCGGTAAGAGTTCTTGTTGAATTAGAGTTATTTTTTTATCAGTCAATAGAATATAAGGATCATTTTGAATTACCTCTAATTTCGTAGAGTCAGTAACAAAATAAGGAGAAATAAAACCTTTGTCAAATCTCATACCTTCCTTGATATCTAACTCTGTAAGAGTAGACTGACCTTCTTCTAAAGAAATAACGCCTTCGTTGCCAACCTGAGCAATTGCATCAGATATTAATTTACCAATCGTAAAATCATTACCAGCTGAAATAGTAGCAACTTGTATAATATCGTGGACATCAGTAACTGGCTTGGACAATTCTGCAATTTTAGAGACAACAAATTTCACAGCTTTATCAATACCTTTTTTTAGAAGAACTGGATTAGCTCCTGCTGCAACATTCTTTAAACCTTGCTTAACTATAGCATGAGCAAGCACTGTAGCAGTAGTTGTACCATCCCCTGCAACATCATTAGTTTTTGATGCAGCTTGCCTAATTAAAGCTACACCTGTATTCTCAATTACATCTTCTAACTCGATTTCTTTTGCTATAGTAACTCCATCATTTACAATTTGAGGTGAACCAAACTTTTTTTCTAATACAACATTTCTACCTTTAGGTCCTAAAGTCACAGAAACAGCTTCAGCCAAAATGTCCATGCCATTTTCTAATGCTTTACGAGCATTATCTTGATATAATATTTGCTTACTCATGTTTAATATAATTTTATTAGATTACGAATCACAAATACAAAATATTATATAATAAATATATTTATACCTGTTTAATTTAAAAATTGAACTACAAAAATACACGAAAATATTACAAGTAAATGAAAGAAAAAACAAGTTTTTTGGTAAAAAATGTTACAATCAATAAAGGGCTTGTAGCTCAGTGGATTAGAGCACGTGGCTACGAACCACGGTGTCGGGGGTTCGAATCCCTCCTTGCCCGATAAATTAAATTATATATGCTGTATCATATTAAAACTAGTAAAAAATACGTATTTTTTATATCATAGAACTATATTATTACTAATCGAACCAATATAAACAAATAACTATGCAAGCACTAAGAGGCACTAAAGATATATTGCCTGATGATATTATATTTTGGCAACATATATATGAACAAAGTTTAGCTATTTTAACGTTATCTAACTATCAAGAAATTCGAACGCCTATTATAGAATCTACCTCTTTATTTGAAAGAAGTATTGGTACAGAGACAGATATTGTAAATAAAGAAATGTATACTTTTAATGATCAAGGTAAGAGAAGTATTACACTTAGACCTGAAGGAACTGCATGCATTGTTAGAGCTTTAATAAATAATCAGCTATATAAACATAATTCAATAAACCGCTTGTGGTACTTCGGTCCTATGTTCAGATATGAAAGGCCACAAAGTGGCAGACAAAGACAATTTCATCAACTAGGAATAGAATGTATAGGAAATTCAGATGCTACTGCAGACACAGAAGTAATCAGATTAGCATATAAACTTATATCCATGCTAGGATGCAAAAATTTTCGCCTAGAAATTAACTCCATAGGGAACCCCGAAGAAAGGGCTTTATACGAACAAGAATTAAGTCAATTTTTATTAAAATATAAAGATGGATTCAATGAAGACGAAAAAAAAAGGTTAAGAAGAAATCCTTTAAGAATTTTAGATAGTAAAAATGAAAAAATTCAAGAAATACTTAACTTTGCTCCAAAAATTAATCAATATTTGCATTTTAATTCATTAAACCATTTCGAAAACTTATGTACTCATTTAAATATTTTAAAAATACCATACACAATTAATAGTAAACTTGTTAGAGGATTAGATTATTATAACTATACAGCTTTTGAAATCAAAAGCGATGAACTAGGTAGCCAAAATACAATTTGTGGAGGAGGAAGATATGATCAATTAATTCAACAACTAGGAGGACCTAACATACCTTCTGTTGGATGGGCGATAGGAATAGAAAGATTATTATTACTTATAAAAAAAAATATAAACATTAAAAAGAAAGACCCCCTTGTATATATAATCACACAGGGAAGCCAAGCTAAAAAAAATATCTGGCAATTTATTGAAATACTAGAAACACATAAAATATCCTTTGAATTAAATTTCAAAGATATCAATTTCAACAAACAAATTAAAAAAGCATACAAATTAGGAGCAAAAGTTTGCTTAATTTTAGGAGAAGAAGAAATTGCCAAAGAAACTATTAGAATCAAATGTTTATTAACAAATTATGACAAAAATGTTCAACCTGATCAATTAATTACAAAACTGGAATATCTATTACAACCCTTGACAAAGTAAGCTTATTCATTGTTACAATATAAAACAGACAATGGGGTGTAGCCAAGCGGTAAGGCAGCGGACTTTGACTCCGCCATTCGCAGGTTCGAATCCTCCCACCCCAGTAAATATAAAATAAAATATCATTAAATAAATTTTCAATGGTATAGCTTGATAATTGATTTATTTATATACAAAATCTATTATAATAGTGACTATATTCTATAGCAACCAGAAGTGGATAAAAATTACTTCTTTAAAAGCTACTAAACGATATAAAAATCAAAAAAAGGATGGCTCATGGCAGTAATTCAATTTATTAAAGGTATCAATGAAACAGTTGTACCAAATGTAAGATTAACAAGATCTAAAGATGGCTGTACTGGCACAGCAACTTTCCGATTTAATAATCCAGATATATTAAAAGCTATTATGAGAGAAAAAGGCGAGATTACTGGCATGTATTTACAAGACGATGAAGGTGAAATCATGACTAAAGATGTAAACGCTAAATTTATTAATGGCAAACCTCATGCAATTGAATCATTATATATTATTAAAAACCCAAAAGAATGGGATAGATTTATGAGATTTATGGAAAAATATGCAAGAGATAATCAACTATCATTCACCAAAGCTAAATAAAAATGAAGACAAAGAAAAATTAAATTAAACACTCAAACAATATGAAATTTTCTTGGAAATGGTTAAATGACATTTTAAACTTAAAAAATACTAACTTAAAAAATGCAATAAGCTGCTTAACATTAGCTGGTTTTGAAATTGAAAATATTGAAGTATTATACATTGAACCTAATACCAAAGATTATATAATAGACATTACTATTACTACGAATAGAGTAGATATTTATTCCCTTGTAGGACTTGCAAGAGAGATAAGTAGTATTCTGAATTTAAGTTTACCTACTGAATATCAACATATATACAGATACAATAAATGTATTTTAAAAAATACAAATAAAAAAATTAAATATCAATCTAGCAGCGACTTATATATTGACCAAATTACCCATATAACGAATAATCAATCACCTAAATGGTTAATTGATTATTTAAAAACTTATAAACTAAAAACTGAAAATTTATTTAATGATACAACAGAATACATAAAAATTAAGTGGGGGCATGGAATCAATATCATCAATAAAAATACACCCAATAATACATACTTCAAAGAACTTTTTTATAAAATTAATCAGCACGATAAAAATATAAATTTAAAATTTAACCCATCAAATAAAGTTGATATCTATTCAAAAAAAAATATTAAATTTAATCAAAAGATATTACCTATTGAGAGATATAAAAGGTTTACCATTAATAATGATAAACAAATTATTATTATATGCTCAAACTATAGAATAAATCACTTAAAACAAAACACAAAATTGATAAAAGAAAATGATAAATATGATTTAATTAAAGCGCACAGAGAGGCCTTAAATATTTTAAGAACTTATACAAAAGGAATTCACGGTCAATCATATAAATATAGAAAAGCTTTACATAATACACCCAGAGTTGAAATCACTAAAGTTCAAATCAATCAAGTACTAGGATATCTTCAAAAAGATAAAAATTATATATTAACAAATAAAAAAATTTTAAATACTTTAAATGAACTACATTTTAAGCCAAAATATAAAAATACAGAAAAAAAATTTATAGTACAGATACCCTTACCAAGAATACATGATATAAAACGTCCTATAGATGTAATTGAAGAAATTGCTAGAATTTATGGATTTAACAAATTTAAAGATGATTTGCCTGCAATCAGTACAGAAGGTCATACTTCTAAAAAGGCTCACATACTCAAAAATATTCGTCATATTTTTAGAAATCTTGGACTATACGAAGTCATAAATTATTCTTTAATGAAAAAAGTATCAAATAATTTGAATCACTCTATTAATATTTACAATCCATTGATGCAGGAGCAATCTATTATGAGGCAAAATTTGGCTTTAAATTTAATCAACAAAACACAATACAATACAAGCAAAAATTGGAATATAGCCGTATTTGAAATAGGGCGAATATTTAAATACGTTAATTCAAATAGCAACCAATATGAAGAGAACACTCATTTAGCTGGATTAATAGCTGGCAGAAATAATAACAGAAATAACTGGGCAGATAAACCCAATAATATAAACTGGTTTAAAACTAAAGGGTTAATAGAAGAATTTTTTGAAAAATTAGATACAAAAATAGCATGGGAACCTTATAGTGAATCTAAAAATGTTAATCAAAGAATGTATATATTCAATATAATAGATACAAAACAAACAGCTATTATATATCATAAATTAAGTTTAACAAAAATAGGAATTTTAGGAAAAGTAAAAAAACATAAGGATGCACTAGAATCATACAAATATTTATTTGAAATTAACTTAGACTTATTAATAAAAAAAATGCATACATCACTTAATTTAAACTATAGATTTCATAAATATTCTTTATATCCAAATGTCACACGTGACATTTCTATTCAACTTAAGAAAACTGAATACATTAAAGATATTCAAAATAAAATATTAATAAACCGTAATCCATTAATTGAATCTATAAATATATTTAATGAATATAAAGCTGAACAAATGAAAAACATAAGACATGTTGGCCTCAGAATAACATATAGATCTTATATCAAAACTCTAGGAGAAAATGATATACAAATATTAAATAAAGAAATTGATAAAATATTACAACAGTATTTAATTTAATAAAAATTTTTAAAGCAAGACATAAGCCAGATTTTGTTCTTATTATATAAAGCTATTAAAATTTAAAAGCAATTAAATAAGGGTAGTTATTCATCTCATGTTAAAAAAATCTTTAACATAGCAAGATTAAGACTTTATTATTAATAGGTTAATATTTAAGTATTTTTCACTTATACGGGGTTTACCAAAAAATTTACTTACATGAAACTTTCAGTCCGCTTTTACCGAACTTTTGCACCCTTACCTCTATTCAAGGCGGTTTATTTCTGTGGCACTTTCCTCATAGTTACCTATACTATATTACTTATAGCAATACTTACCTAATCAAGAGTCTGGACTTTCCTCAGATATGTAAAAATATCTGTAACTACCTATGCTTACTTTATAAATGCATCATAAAATATAAAAAAAATAAAAGTCAAATTAATATTCACTAAATACAATTAATGACAAAAAAAATTCGTTTTTCAAGCCAAGCATTAAAAGAAGTCTTATATAAATATCAATATAATTTAAATACAGGGGATATAGTCACAGGAAATGTTTTTCACGAAGAAAAACAAGGCTTTTTAGTAGATATAGGTAATAAAACAGCTGGATATTTACCAAAAAAGGAAGTGGCTTTTGGAAATAATTTAGTTCATAAAATTAAAGACTTATTTTTAGTAAACCAAACAAGAGAATTTTTTATAATTGCAAAAACAAATAAATCAAGTCAATTACTCCTATCAATTAAAAGATTAGAATATATTAGAGGTTGGAAAAGAATCAAACAACTAGAAAAAGATGATATTATTATACATGCAAATATAAAAAAAATTAATAGAGGGGGATTATTAGTTGAAGTTGAAGGTATAATAGGATTTATACCAAGTTCTCATGTTGTTGATACCTATAATCCAAATATAAATAAAAAAAGAATAATAAGATGCCAATTACTACTTGCAAATGAAAAACACAACAAATTAATTTTGAGCGAAAAGCGAGCTTTATTAGCCCTTAATATAAAAAAATTTAAAATTGGGGACTATATTGATGGCAAAATTATAGATATTAAACATTATGGCTTGTTTGTAAAAATTCATAATATTCATGCTCTGTTACACATATCAGAAATAGGAGATGAGCATATTCAAAATATTTATAAATACTTTAATATTGGAGATAAAATAAGAGTACAAATAAGGCATATTGACATGAAACAAGGACGAATATCTGTATCAACAAGAAAATAAAATTAACCTCCACCTGCAATAGTAATAACTTCTAAACAATCATGATGATTCAAAAAAATTTGATTAAAGACAATACTACTGATCACTTTTTTATTATATTCAACAACTATCAAATCAATATTAAAGCCTAAATATATTAATAAATCTTTTAAGGACATTGTATTAATACATTTAAAAGGTTTACCATTAATAAAAATTGTATTATATACATCAACATTATTCATAAACTTAAAATTTTTTATTCTAATAGTAGACGAATTTTAAAAAAAATATTATAATTATTTTACTATGGCGGGTGTGGCCAAGAGGTTAAGGCAATGGATTGTGACTCCATTACTCGCGGGTTCGAATCCCGTCATTCGCCCTTCTTAATCAAATTACTGTGCAATAAAGAAAACTGTGTAAGCTCAGTACGATTTCTAGTATTTGTTTTATGCAACAATTTACTAACATATTTTTCAACACTTCTCACACTAAGATTTAAACAATGAGCTATTTCTTTATTCATAAAACCTTGGACTAATAAATTCAATATACTTTGTTCCATAGAAGATAAATTATTAATAATATTATTATTAATAGAAAACTTAGAAATATTATGTTGGCAATTGGCTAATTTTTCAATATTAATAAAAATGCTATTGATAATAGATAACAACTCATCTGGATCAAAAGGCTTAGTAATATAAGCATTACAACCTAAATTATACCCATAAATTCTATCGCTTGTCATACCTTTCCCTGTAATAAAAATAAAAGGTACAGTATAAAAAAAACTATCAGAGCGTAAAATTTTAAGAAATTTATGGCCATCCAAGCATGGCATCATAATATCAGCTAAAACCATATCCGGCTTATCAATTTTCATGCAATTTAATGCATAACTGACATTATTAGTTTTACTTACAATGAAGCCTTTATTCTCTAAATAAATAGATACAAAATTTAATAGACTAATATCATCATCCACTATTAAGAGTTTCTTTTTCATAATCACATTATATATCAAAAACTATTACTATTAGTTACCTCACATTAAGCAAATGAAAAATAAACAAAAACTTAAAATATCTCAAATGCCTTGTTGTATTTATAAATTACACACAAAAGACTCTTTAATATATACAGATAATCATAACTACCAAAGAAATATTTTTATTGTGCAAGGAGCAATATTAGTAGTAAAAGTTTTTACAAATCAAGAAATTGTACCTATATCAATTTTAGATAATCATAGTATAATTTTTATTAAAAGCTATTCATTTAATCTTAACAATTATTACTATAAAGCAACAGCATTAAAAGAGACTTATCTTCTAACTTTAAAAGCAAATTACATTTCATCTAGCATAATACATCCATATCTAATGAAAGCAATCTATAATACAATAACAAAACAAATACTTATAGCACAAATTTTATTACACAAAGAAGCAAAAAATAGAACTTTACAGATTATTATATATTTATCTGAACACTTTGGGTATGTAGAGAATGGTAATCTAATTATAGATTTACAAATAAATTATAATTTATTAGCTTTAATGACAGGCACTAATAAAAACAGTATAAGAAAAATTTTAAATAACTTAGAAAATAAAATTTTGATAAAAACTCATAGAGATAAAATATTATATATAACACAATATAAAAAAGCTACATATAAGCTTTTAAATTAAAAAATTAAATGATTTGTCAAAAATTTTATTAGAAATATATTTTTATTATTATTTATCAATTAATATAAACAATAATAACAACCAAATTAAATGGAGTAAAAACTTTAAAAAATTTATATGTTATAATCATATTTAACAAATATATAGTAGTCTAAAAGCATAATTGTTTATTAAATAGAATATAAATTATGGGAAAAGTGTATGATTGGTTCGAAGAGAGATTAGAAATTCAATCAATTGCAGATGACATAACTAGCAAATATGTTCCACCACATGTAAATATTTTTTACTGTATAGGAGGTATTGTATTTACATCATTCTTAATTCAAGTGGCTAGCGGTTTTGCTATGACTTTTTATTACAGACCCACGGTAACAGAAGCTTTTGCATCTGTAGAGTATATTATGACTGATGTTAATTTTGGCTGGTTAATCAGATCAATACATCGATGGTCTGCAAGCATGATGGTACTTATGTTAATCTTGCATGTTTTTCGAGTATATTTAACAGGCGGATTTAAAAAACCCAGAGAACTAACTTGGGTAACAGGAGTTATATTATCTGTATTAACAGTCTCATTTGGCGTTACAGGCTATTCTTTACCATGGGATCAAATTGGGTATTGGGCAGTTAAAATAGTAACCGGAGTTCCAGAAGCTATTCCAATTATTGGTGGAAGTATAGTGGAATTATTGCGTGGCAGTGTAAGTGTAGGCCAAAGTACTTTGACTCGATTTTATAGCTTGCATACATTTGTTTTACCACTATTAACAGCAGTATTTATGCTCATGCACTTCCTAATGATTAGAAAGCAAGGAATTTCAGGCCCTCTGTAAGCAATTAAAAAACTAAAGTACAACCACCATTATTATTTTTTCAAGGAATCAAATGTCAATTATTAAAAAACCGGATTTAACTAATCCTAAATTAAGAGCTAAACTAGCCAAAGGTATGGGACACCATTATTATGGTGAACCTGCTTGGCCAAATGATTTATTATATATGTTTCCCGTTGTAATTTTAGGAACAATTGCTTGCAATGTGGGCTTAGCTATACTAGAACCTTCAGTTATAGGAGAAACAGCTAATCCATTTGCAACTCCTCTAGAAATATTACCTGAATGGTATTTTTTTCCCACTTTTAATTTACTTCGAGTAATTCCTAATAAACTTATTGGCGTATTATCAATGGCATCAGTACCAGCGGGATTAATTACAATACCTTTTATTGAAAGTATTAATAAATTTCAAAACCCTTTTAGAAGACCTATAGCAACTACAGTTTTTATCATAGGAACCTTTGTAAGTGTTTGGCTTGGCATTGGAGCAACAATGCCTTTATCTAAAGCTATTACTTTAGGACTATTTTAAAGAATATAATAAATGAGGTAAATATTTTAATATTCACCTCATTTTTAATGCTATGTAATAACTATCTTAGCACCTGCTTCATCTAATTTAGACTTAATTTCTTCTGCTTCCTCTTTAGAAACACCTTCTTTCAAAGCTTTAGGTACAGACTCTACTAGATCTTTGGCTTCTTTTAATCCTAAACCAGTAATAGAACGTACAACTTTTAAAATAGCTATTTTTTTTGCTGCTGGAAATTCCTCTAAAATTACATCAAATTCTGTTTTTTCACTTACCACAGTAGAATCGCTAACATCACTAGCAGCAGGCATCATAACCATACCAGAGTTACCAACCGAAGATGCATCAACTTCAAAAGTTTCTTCAATTTGTTTAACTAATTCTACAGCTTCTAAAAGTGTTAAGGACTTTAACTCTTCAATAATATTATTAATTTTCGTAGTCATATTTTAAATTTCTATAAATAAATAATTAATAAATAAAATAAGATAAAAACTATCATAAACATATATAACTAAGCAGTAATTTCTTTAATTGAATTAAGATCTATACTTATTGATGGTCCCATAGTACTAGAGAAATATACTGCTTTCCAATATTTTCCCTTACAGCCAGCAGGCTTATATTTATTAATAGAATCTTGTAAAGCTTTAAAATTACTCAATAAATCATCAGCAAAAAAAGATAACTTACCAAAAGGTAAATGGAGAATACCTGTACGATCTATACGATATTCCAATTTACCAGCTTTAAAAGCTTGAATTGTATCAGATAAATCATTTGTTATAGTACCAGCTTTAGGAGAAGGCATTAAGCCACGCGGTCCTAAAACTCGTCCTAACTTAGCTATCATAATCATCATATCTGGAGTTGCAATTAATTTATCAAAATCTAAAAAGCCATTTGCAATTTGATTAACTAAATCTTCAGAACCCACAATATCAGCACCTGCTTGTAAAGCCTCAGATAATTTGTCTGATTTAGCTATTACTGCAACTCTGACTTTTTTACCTGTACCTTTAGGTAAAAAAGCAGTTGCTCTTAATTGTTGATCAGCATACTTAGGATCTAAATTCAGAACAATATGAGCTTCTATAGTTTCAACGAATTTCAAATTAGATAATTGTTTTAGTAATTGAATTGCATTCAATGGAGTATAAAATTTCGTCTGGTCTAACTGCTCCAAGATTAACTGAAAACGACGAGAATGTTTTTTCATTGCTTTATATTAATAGTTAAGTTTTCAAAATTTGAATGCCCATACTTCTAGCAGTACCTGCTATAATTGACATTGCTTGATCAACATTTTCTGTATTTAAATCTTGCAGTTTAATTTTTGCTATCTCTTCTAATTGCTCTGTAGAAATAGAACCAACAATACTAGAATTAGGTTTATCCGATCCTTTGACTATACCAGCAGCCTTAATTAATAAAACAGAAGCAGGAGGAGTTTTTAAAATAAATGAAAAACTACGGTCCTCATAAATTGAAACTTCTACAGGAACAACTAAGCCGACCCTATCGGATGTTCTTGCATTATATTCTTTACAAAACATCACAAGATTTGCACCATATTGACCTAAAGCAGGTCCTACTGGAGGAGCAGGAGTAGCTTTACCAGCCATTAAGGCCAGTTTTACTAAACCTAATATTTTTTTAGCCATAAAATTAATATTTAACTCATTATTACATGTATTCTATATATTGTATATATCATAAAAACATTAAAAATATAAAGCATATTAAAACAAAATCAAAAACATCAAAGCAATTAAATAATGAACACGCCTTGAAGGACTTGAACCCTCGACATTAGGTTTTGGAAACCTACGTTCTACCAGCTGAACTAAAGACGTAAAACTTTTATATAATTGATCATACAAAAAACTCTATATTTATACAAACTAGATAATTAATGCTAAATCCAAACGTAAACAACATTTCATTATGCTCAAGTGAATATGAGCAATATGCAAGACATTTAATTCTTGACCAGATTGAAATTACTGGCCAAAAAAGACTAAAAACCTCTAAAATACTATGTATAGGAGCAGGAGGATTAGCATGTCCATGTATTGTTTATTTAATACGATCAGGCATAAGCTGTATAGGCGTAATTGATCATGATAATGTCTCATATTCAAATTTAAGCAGGCAAATCTTATATACAGATGAAAATATAAATTTACCAAAAGTAACATGCTTGAAAGAGAATATAAAGATTGATAACAAAACAAGTATAATCATTCCGTATATACAAAAACTAGATCATGAGAATGCAAAGAATATAATTCAAAATTATGATATTATAATTGATACTTGTGACGATTTTAATACAAGGTATATTATTGAAAAAGCATGCTATCAATTACATAAAATTCATATTTATGGTGCTATTAGTCAATTAGAAGGACAAATAAGTGTTTTTAATTATAACAGCGGTCCACAATATTCAGATTTATATCCATTAAGTTTAAAACTAAAAAGATATAACTGTAATAATAATGGAGTATTGGGTGTCGTTACAGGAGTAATTGGCATATTGCAAGCATCCGAAGCTTTAAAAGTTATTCTTGGACTAAAAAATATTTTAAGTGGAAAAATATTATTGTATAATTTCATAGAATCATCTTTTAAAATTATTAAAATTTATAAGAAAAGAGTAGAAATACCAATAGAGACCAATAGTAATAAAAAAAATTCAGAATATATACAAGACATTAATAATTTTAAAGAAATGCATGCAAAAAATCAAGTATTTATTGATGTAAGACAAAATATAGAATTTAAACAAAAGCATATTAAAAAAGCTATTAATATACCTCTCAATAATCTAATAAACAAAAGCACCAAAAGCCTTTTAAAATCTTATTTTCAAAATAAAAATTTAACAACATATTGTAGTGGAAATTCTCGTTCTTTAAAATCTTCTCAAATACTAGCAAATTATAAAATTTATAATTTAAGAATAAAGAGTGGATTAAATAATATAACCTTTAATTAAATACAAAAAAATATCTCAGTAGATTTAAATTTATTTATGTTTGATATATACTAAAAACAATCAACTTATAAAAGTAAGTATGAAAAAAAACATCAAAGTAATTTTACAAAAAGATTTAATTAATACTGGCCAAGAAGGTGAAATTGTTGCAGTAAAGAAGGGGTATGCTTTAAATTATTTGATGCCTTATAATATAGCTAAAGTAGCTACAAAAGGTCAAATAAAACATGTTCAAATGCTCAAACAAATAAGACTGGAACAGAAAGAAAAAAATATTAATAAGGCCACAAGTGTTAAAAAGCAAATAGAGAAAATTAAAAAAATTACTTTATATAAAACAACAGGAAAAGATAATCTAATATTTGGCAACATTAACGATAAAGACATAATTAACATAATCAATTATAAGTGTAATTTAAAACTAGAAAAAAAACAAATACAAATTCCTATAATTAAAAACATAGGTATTTACGATATAAGACTTCAAATTTTTCAAGAAATCAAAGTACACTTAAAGCTTCAAATAATCTCTAAAGATATTTAATCAAAAAATATATTGAATAATTAATTAATATGTTAATTCATAGATATTAAAAATAGAATTTATTATCATGAGTAATATTAAATAAAAATTACCTCATGAATTCAGGATAGATATTTACAATAAATACAAAAAATTGCATACTTCTAAAAGTATTATAAATGCGAAATAAGAAAATCTTAATTTTTAATATCTAGTAAATGTAATGAACAACCTATATCTTTATCCTATACCACCACAAAACTATTTATCAGAACAATTACTAATAGGAATAATATTAATCAACCCTACAATCCTTCCAAATATTACTCCACTAATAAATCGTGAATGTTTTTTTCTAGAATCACATAAAATTATCTATGATAATTTAATTGAACTGTACAAACTTAATAGTCTATACCCTATACAAATTTTAGAATACTTATCTGACAAAGAAAATTTATATCAAATTGGAGGAATAGAAAAAATACTAGACTTAATGAAACAAAGTCAAATATTTACTATCTATTTAAATATCAATAAATACTCAGAACAGCTGATTAGTTCTATTAATAATCAATACAGTAAAAGGCTATTAATTCAATATGCTTATAATATTATACAACTAGCTTATATAAAACAATTTCCTAGTTATCAAATTTATAATAAAGCATCACAATATTTGGATTATACATCTCAAAATATTCCAAAAAATAGTATTATAAACTTTCAAGAATTAATTAGTCAGTTCTTATTAACACTTAAAATCCAAAAGGAAAATACAAAAATAATATCTGATGCAAAACAACAATATTGTAAATTCAAATCTGGTTTTTTAAAGCTAGATCAATTAATCCAAGGAATTAGTCAAGGAGACTTAATTATTATAGCAGGTCGACCATCAATGGGTAAAACTTCATTTGCTATTAATATATTATATAATATAATAATTGAACTAAATGCAGGGATTTCTGTTTTCAGCCTAGAAATGACCAAACAACAAATCTTAATAAAACTCATCGCAATAATAACTCAATCAAATACGCAAAAAATTCAACAAAAAAATTTAACAGATGTAGAATCTAAATATATTATTAAAAAATGTAAAAAAATTATAGGATCAAATATATATTTAAATGATACAACAAATATATCAATAGAATATATTGAATATACTGCAAAACTTTTATATAAAGAAACACAATATGTAGAAATAATCATGATTGATTATTTACAATTGATTCAAGTTGAAGAATGCAGTTATTCTAACAGGCCCCAAGAATTAAGCTATATTACACGAAAGTTGAAATTATTAGCTCAAAACCTATTTATTCCAATTATTGTATTATCTCAATTAAATAGAGGTATCGAACATAGAACTAATAAAAAGCCTATGCTTTCAGACTTAAGAGAAAGTGGATGCTTGAATATAAGTAGCTTCTTAAAGCTTACTTCTAATACTCTAAAAGAATTACATTTAAAAAATCTTTACTATATAAAAAAATATTTTCATCTACAAAAAATAAATTGCTATTGTCAAAAAGATAAAATAAACAATTATTTAAACTTTATACAAAAACTCTATATACACATCAACTATATATATCCTATTTACATAAAAAACAAAATAATACCAACAGTAGAAATAACAAACAAACATAAAATTCATTTAAAACATAAATGGTTCAGAATAAGCTTATTGTTAGATATAAATACAATTTATCAAAATTTTAATCATAAATCTAAAAACAACCTTGAACACAACGTACTGGAAAATATTTATATCAATAAAATTTTTATAAAGCAAAAAAATATTATTTATGATTTACATGTAACAAATAATTTATTTTATTCATATCAGAATATATGTATGCATAATTCTATTGAACAAGATGCAGACATAGTCATGATACTATACAAGACAGAAATAAATGAAAATAATACACTATCAGACAACATAGTTGACATAATTGTATGTAAAAATAGAAATGGACCAATTGGATCTTTACAATTGGCTTTTAAGGCAGAAACAGCAACATTTAATAAAATAAAATAAAAATACTTATACCTTTAACTAAAGATATAAGTAAATAAATTTATTTGCAATAAAAACTATTATCTGGTAAGTTGTTTTAGAGGCCGGGATAGCTCAGTTGGTAGAGCAGTGGACTGAAAATCCTCGTGTCACCAGTTCAAATCTGGTTCCTGGCAATAATAAAATAATTAAACTTCAATAACAACTATCCTACTTTAAAGCTTCTAACTTTTCTCCTAATAACACAACTACATTACCATTATCTGCAACATCTACAACAGCACTTTCGCCCGGTTTTATTTTACCTGATAAAACTTCTTCAGCTAAACTATCTTCTAACAAGCGCATTACTGCTCTACGTAAAGGGCGGGCACCGTAACTAGGATTATAACCCTCATCAACTAAACGATTTTTAAATCTATCTGTAACCTGTAAGTCGATTTCTTGCTGTTTAATACGATCAAATACCTCTTGTAGCATAAGATCAGCAATTTGTCTTACTTCATCTTTTGTTAATTGTCGAAAAATTATAATCTCATCAAGTCTATTCAAGAATTCAGGACGAAAATACTGCTTTAACTCTTCATTAACTAAAAGCTTAATACGATTATACTGAGATTCTACTTGAGATTCTCCTAATTCAAATCCTAAACCTCCTCCTCCTTTTTCAATAACTTTAGAGCCAATATTCGAAGTCATAATTAGGAGTGTATTTTTAAAATCAATAGTTCTCCCTTTAGCATCCGTTAACCTTCCATCCTCTAAAATTTGAAGGAGGAGGTTAAAGATATCAGGATGGGCTTTTTCAATTTCATCAAACAAAATAACAGTATAAGGTCTTTTCCTCACAGCCTCAGTTAAATATCCACCTTCACTATATCCTACATAGCCAGGAGGTGATCCAATCAATTTAGAAACTGTATGACGCTCCATATACTCAGACATATCTAATCTAACCATCGCTTCCTGAGCGCCAAAAAAATAAGAAGCCAAAGCTTTTGTTAACTCAGTTTTACCTACACCAGTAGGACCAGAAAAAATAAAACTAGCAATTGGACGATTAGGATTCTTTAAACCTACTCTGGCTCTACGAATAGCACGTGAAACAGCTACAACAGCTTCATCTTGACCAATAATACGGCCATGCAAGGTCTCTTCCATATGCATTAATTTTTCAGATTCACTTTTAGTCAACTTAGTAACAGGAATACCTGTCCAAAAAGCTACAATTTCAGCAATATCTTCTTCAGTCACAATAGGATCATCTATTTGAAGATCTGGCTCATTTTTTTTACTTTGAGCAATAGCAGCTATTTGAGCTTTAATTTCCATCTCACGAGTACGATATTGCTCTGCCTTTTCATATCTTTGAGCTCTTATAGCTTCATCTTTAGTTTTTAAAACAGCTCTTAATTCTTTATCCAATTCCCTAGCAGCTGGTGGTAACTGAGAATTTAATAACCGTACACGAGAACCAGCTTCATCAATTAGATCTATAGCTTTATCTGGTAAGAAACGATCAGAAATATATTGATTAGCATATTTAGCTGCTGCAGCTAAAGCACCATCGGACATTTTCAATTGATGGTGCTTTTCATAACGATCTCGTAAACCAAATAAAATTTCTATTGTTTCTTCAACACTTGGCTCACCAACTAAGACCGGTTGAAAGCGCCTTTCAAGAGCAGCATCTTTTTCAATATGTTTTCTATATTCTTCTAAAGTTGTTGCTCCTATACACTGAAGTTCTCCTCTAGCTAAAGCTGGTTTTAATAAATTGGCTGCATCAATAGCACCTTCAGCAGCACCAGCTCCTATTAATGTATGAACTTCATCTATTACTAATATAACATTACTCGCAGATTTAATTTCATCCATTATTCTTTTCAAACGTTCCTCAAATTCTCCTCTGTATTTAGTACCAGCTACTAATAAGCCAACATCTAAAGTAACAACTAACTTATCTTCTAATATAGAAGGAATATCTCTATTTGCAATTCGTTGGGCTAGACCTTCAGCTATAGCTGTTTTACCAACTCCTGGCTCTCCAATTAAAACTGGGTTATTTTTAGTTCTTCTCCCTAAAATTTGAATTACTCTCTCAATTTCCTTTTGCCTACCAACTACAGGATCTAAAACACCTTCAATCGCCAATTCAGTTAAGTTAGATCCAAATTCTTCTAAAGTAGGAGTTTTACTCCGAGCTTGCATATTGCCATTACTGCTACTTGCTGCCTCTGCATTATCTCCTAGCATTTGAATAACTTCAGTTCTAATGGAAGCAACATTAACAGCTAAATTTTCTAATACCCTCGCAGCTACTCCTTCACCTTCTCTTACTAATCCCATTAACAAATGCTCTGTACCAATATAATTATGGCCTAACTGACGAGCTTCTTCTAATGATAACTCTAGAACTCGTTTGGCTCTAGGCGTAAAAGGTATTTCAACAGCAACAAAGCCTGAACCACGGCCAATAATTTTTTCTACTTCAATCCTGGCATCTTTCAAATTAACATTCATTGATTTTAAAACCTGTGCAGCAATACCAGTACCCTCACCAATTAGACCTAAAAGTATTTGCTCTGTGCCAACAAAATTATGACCTAAACGTCGAGCCTCTTCTTGAGCTAACATGATTACTTTTATAGCTTTTTCTGTAAAACGTTCAAACATAACGATAATAAAGTAGATAGAATTAGTTATAATTTAAGATTACCTTTGATACTAAATAATAGTAACACAAACCTTATAAGAACTTAAGAAAAAACGTAAATATTTATTATATTTTATAAAAGTAAAAAAAATTTACAAGGATTAACATACTCTTAAGTAAAAAAGTTACTTTACTAAAACACTATGTAACAATAAAATAAAAATATTTAAATTATTGCAATCTCATAAACAGAGTACTAAAATTATAATAAGTGAAGAAAATATATAGTATATAAAATCGACAATTAAAATACATGAATATATCTTTAATAAATCAAGTTGAACAAAAATTTAGAAAAAATACAATACCAAATATAGAAATTGGAGACAGTATAGAAATTGGAGTTTTAATACAAGAAGGAAATAAAGAGAGAATACAAGTTGCACAAGGAGTTATTATAGCTCAACATAAAGCTGAACTAAATACAACTATTACGGTCAGAAAAATTTTACAAAATGTAGGTGTCGAGAGAATATATTTAATTCATTCACCTAGAATTACGTACATTAAAATCAAACAAAAAGCAAAAGTTAAAAAAGCTAAATTATACTACTTAAGATATAAATCAGGAAAAGCTACAAGATTAAAGCAAAAATTTATATGATAAGCAATAGAAAAAATTTATAATAATATAATATGCATAATATGGATATATAACTCAGATGGTTAGAGTATCATGTCGACATCGTGAAAGTCACTGGTTCGATTCCAGTTGTATCCAGAATGCATAAAATGATTGCTTTCTAAATAAAAATCTGATAGAATTGTATTTACAAATAATGGGTCGGTGCCCGAGTGGTTAATGGGAGCGGACTGTAAATCCGCTGGCTTCGCCTACGTTGGTTCAAATCCAACCCGGCCTATATAAAAAAAGCCCTTATAGCTCAATGGTAGAGCATTTTTTTGGTAAGGAAAAGGAAATGAGTTCAATTCTCATTAAGGGCTCAATGAAAGATCAAATATTCAAAGAATTAATAACAGGTGATGGGTTTTTAATAATACCTATCATTTGTGAGTTGCTCTTACCAGGTGCAACCATAGGATAACAATTTTCTTCTTCTTTGACTTTGCAATCTAATAAACAAGGACCTTTATAAGTAAAAAAGATTTCAAGGACTTTATTAATATCTTTTCTGAATTCTAGGTTCAAGCCAAGAATACCAAAAGATTGAGCTAAAGCAACAAAATCAGGAGATCCTTTTTCCATATTAGAATGAGAATAACGTTCATCATAAAAAGCTTGTTGCCATTGCCTTACCATCCCCTGCCATCTATTGTTAATAATAACAATTTTAACAGGTAGACTATACTGAGAAATTGTAGCTAATTCCTGTAAATTCATCTGAAAACTCGCATCACCTGTTATACATATAACCATCTCATCTGGATGAGCTATTTGAACACCAATTGCTGCTGGTAATCCATAACCCATAGTTCCTAAGCCAGAACTTGACATCCAATGACGAGGTAACACATTTAAAAACTGTGCTGCCCACATCTGATGCTGACCAACATCGGTCGTATAATAAGCAGAAGGTTGTAATGTAGATAAAGAAAGAATAATTTCTTGGGGGGATAAACCTTTAACATCTCTAGGTACTAATAAAGAATACTGCTGTTTCCATAAACCAATTCTTTCTTTCCAAGAAGTAGTTTGATCTAAAACAGCTAGAGGCTTATTTAAAGACTTAGAGAGATTTAAAATTTGATTAACAACATCTTTAATGTCACCCACTATAGCTACCTGGGGTATACGATTTTTACCTAATTCTGCAGGATCAATATCAATATGAACTACTTGCGCATTACAAGCAAACTCATCAAGTTTACCAGTCACACGATCATCAAATCTAGCACCTAAAGCAATTAAAAGATCACACTCACTAACCGCAAAATTAGCATATGCTGTACCATGCATACCAAGCATACCTAAAGCTAATTCATGGTTTTCATCTATAATTCCTTTACCCATCAAAGTAGTAGTAACAGGAATTTGAAAACGAACAGACAATTCTTGTATTACTTGATATCCATTAGAAATAATAGCACCTCCGCCAACATATAATAAAGGTTGACTTGATTCCTCTATTAACTGCAAAATCTTATGAATATGTTTAGACTTAGGTGGTAAAACAGGACGACAACCAGGCAAATTAACATTGCCTGGTTGAATAGGAATATATGAAAATTTCTCTAATCCTATATCTTTAGGAATATCAATTAAAACAGGGCCTGGTCGACCATGTACTGCAATATAAAAAGATTCGGCAAGTATCCTCGCCATATCTCTTGGATCTCTGACGACATAAGAATGCTTAACAATAGGCAGAGTAATACCAAAAATATCAACTTCTTGAAAGGCATCAGTACCAATAAAAGCACGGGATACCTGACCAGTAATCAAAACCATAGGTACAGAATCTATTTGTGCAGTTGCAATACCTGAAACTAGATTAGTTGCTCCTGGACCTGAAGTAGCAAAACAAACACCTACCTTACCAGTAGAGCGAGAATAAGCATCAGCAGCATGAGCAACAGCTTGTTCATGCCGACACAAAATATGTGAAATAAAATTATTCTGTTCCCAACGATATAATTCATCATATATAGGCAAAATTGCTCCACCTGGATAACCAAATATATGTAAAACTCCATGTCTAACAAGACTGTCCATTAATGCAAACGCACCTGTAACTTCTTTATTTACAAAATTCATAAACATATTAATTCATTTAAAAATTAAAATTTACTATTTGAAGACAAATTAATTAAATATTTGTTACTAATTATAGAGTAATAACTATACGGTTCAAAATTTATTTGTATTTAAAATATATATTAAATTTTACTAGAATCTAAAATCAGTAAAAAATTGGTGCTTTTATAGTAATACTTATATATTATATGTGTTCAATTTTATTTTTTATTTTATTTTTTATATGTCTAGCATTAGTTCTATTGTCTTAGATAAAAAGGCTATTATTAGTAATAATAATATAGTTAAAAAATATCTTTTATTTTTATTCTTTAATAACTTAATAATAGGAGTAAAAGTCGTCAAGAAAAACCCTATTATAGTTGAAATAAAAAATCGTGGAAATCTATTTAAATTTTTCCAAAAGCTTTTCATGTATCTATTTATTAATTTTAATCTTATTATTAATATAATGAATAATTATTTTCTGTGCAAATTATTTCATTTTTATTCTTTAGTATAATTATTACAATGTTAAATAACTCAATTAATATACAAATTTTGAATGAAATCATACCTTCAATTAAAGATTTAGCAGGATCCGTGATAGTAATTAAGTATGGAGGTGCATCTATGATTAATAATTCTTTGAAAATGAAAGTAATAGAAGATATTATGTTCTTACATTTTATTGGTGTAAAAATTGTGCTTGTTCATGGTGGAGGTCCTACAATTAATACCTGGCTTAAAAAAATGAACATAGAACCTAAATTTTCTAATGGTGTTCGTTTAACTGATTTTAAAACTATGGAAATAGTTGAAATGGTACTTTCTGGTAAAATTAATAAACAAATAGTATCTTTAATTAATCAACATAAGCCCTGTGCTATTGGCCTATCAGGTAAAGATGCTAATTTGGTTATTGCTTCTAACTTTTCTGATCAAAAAGATAATTATGTAGGTTATGTGAAACATGTTAATTTGACTTTATTAAATTTATTATTATCTCAAGGCTATATCCCTGTTATTAGTAGTGTTGCATCTGATAATTCAGGAAAAACTTATAATATTAATGCAGATTCTATGTCTGCTTCTATAGCTTCATCTTTACGTGCGAAAAAGCTGATTTTACTAACAGACACTCCTGGAATTATGCATAATATTAATGATCCTCTGAGTCGTTTAAAGTCTGTGTCTACATTAGATATTTTTAATTTAAAAAAAAATAATATAATTTCTGGTGGTATGATTCCTAAAGTTGATGCTTGTGTATATGCTTTGAAATGTGGTGTGCAGTCAGTTCATATTATTGATGGTAGAGTTAAGCATTCTCTTATGTTGGAAATGTTTGATTCAAATAGTACTGGATCTACTTTAACTTTGTAAATGTAGGGCTAAAATATACTGTTTGTATGTGATCATTTTTAATGATATAATTTAAATATACTATTTTTGGCTCAGTAGCTCAGTCGGTTAGAGCAGGGGACTCATAAGCCCAAGGTCGCAGGTTCAAGTCCCGCCTGAGCCATTAAGCTGTATTTTATTAATAAGTTAATCGTTGTTGGAGAGGTGGCTGAGTGGTCTAAAGCGGCAGATTGCTAATCTGTTGTATATTTTTATACCGAGGGTTCGAATCCCTTCTTCTCCTTTCTTGTGTTTGACAAATTTATTGTTAATGTGAAATAATCTAACTAAATATTTATTATTCTTGGGATTGTAGTTCAATTGGTTAGAGCACCGCCCTGTCACGGCGGAAGTTGCGGGTTCGAATCCCGTCAGTCCCGTTTATCTTTATTTATACCTTTTTATTTGGTATATTTGTATATTGATTAAGAATGGCCCTGAAATCGTCGCCATTAATTGTTTCTTGTTCAATAAGTATATCAACTAATCTGTCAATCACTATTCTGTTTTCTTTAATCATTTTAACGGTTTTAATATGGCATTCCTCAACTATTAGTTGAATTTGTTTATCGATTTTTATTGCAATTTCGTCCGAATAGTTAGAATTATTATTCATTCCTCTACCTAAAAATGGATTTAATTCTTCGCTTTCTAGTGATAAAGGCCCTATATTGGACATTCCAAATCGTGTTACCATTTGTCTTGCCATTGATGTAACTTGTTGTAAATCATTGCTAGCTCCAGTTGTTACTTCAGCTTCACCAAATACAACTTCTTCAGCTGCTCTGCCTCCTAATGCACCCATGATTCTTGATAGTATTTGGGATCTTGAGATCATAGCTTGATCTTCAGATGGTGTAAACCAGGTTAGGCCTCTAGCTTGTCCTCTGGGTATTAGTGTTACTTTTTGTACTAAATCATGATTAGCTAGTAGTGTACCTATTAATGCATGGCCAATTTCATGATATGCAATAAGGCGTTTGCTTTTACTATCAGTTAGTGGGTTTCCTTCCATGCCAGCAACAATCCTATCTATAGATGCGTCAATTTCTTTTAAAGTAATCATATTTTTTCTTTTTCTTGCAGTCAGTATAGCGGCTTCATTTAATAGGTTGGCTAAATCTGCACCTGAAAAGCCAGGAGTTCTACGGGCAATTATTCCTAGTGAAACCCCTGAATCAATTTTTTTATTATTTGCATGCACATTTAAGATTGCTAATCTTCCTTTGAAATCTGGTACATCTACATTAACTTGCCGGTCAAAACGACCAGGTCTTAATAGTGCAGAGTCTAGAATATCTACTCTGTTGGTTGCTGCTATAACTATTATCCCAGTATTGCCTTCAAATCCATCCATTTCAGTTAATAGTTGGTTTAATGTTTGTTCTCTTTCATCGTTTCCTCCACCAATACCTGTCCCTCTTTGTCTACCTACTGCATCAATTTCATCTATAAATACTATACAAGGTGCATTTTCTTTTGCTTTTTTAAATAAATCTCTTACTCTTGAAGCTCCTACTCCTACAAACATTTCTACAAATTCTGATCCAGAAATACTAAAGAATGGTACATTTGCTTCTCCAGCAATAGCTTTAGCTAAAAGCGTTTTCCCTGTACCAGGTGGCCCTATTAGTAATACTCCTTTTGGAATTTTTGCTCCGACAGCTGTAAAGCATTCAGGTTTTTTTAAAAAAGTAACGACTTCTTCAAATTCTTCTTTTGCTTCATCTATTCCAGCAACATCATTGAATACTACTCCTGTTTTTGCTTCCATTTGAAATAATGCTTTGGATTTACCAAAAGACATAGCTTGACCAGGTCCACTATTTGAATTGCTTGATCTACGAAATAAGAAGGCTAAGCCTACTATCAAGAATAAAGGGAATAGAAGGTTTCCTAAAAGATTCCATAGCGCATTGGAATTTTTGCTAGGATGTGCATCTAGGTCTATGTTTAATTTTTTGATTTTAGTAATTAATTCGGGAGCACTATTTGGTAATTCTACACGTATCTTTTGTACTCTATTGCCTAGTTCTGGTCCTACTGCTTCTACTATAGCTGTGTGTCCATTATCATATATATCAACTTTCTTAACCCAGCCCATCTCCATATATTCTAAGAATCGACCGTATGTCATTCTTGAATTATTCATATTGCTATTATTCAATTCGTTATTTGTTGGAGCAAGAAAGCCTTGCCAAATAAAGAATGAAATCACAATTATGGGTAGTGACCATAGCAAAAAATTTTTCCAAGATAATTTCATTCTATTTTAACCTTAATTGTATTAAATTATGTATGTTTAGTAATTATAAATGAGATCTTTGATTACTAAAATGAATTTAACATCTTTATGATTTTCTAGGCAACTATCTTGTTTGAAATTTATTCGTTCATTAGTTTACATAAGTTAATTTCTAATTTGCATTTTCTTAGAAAGCTTAATTATGTATACTAATTAAAATTTAGTCAAATAACATTTATGTTTAAAAAAGGATCAGTAGTTAAAATATTGCGTAAAGAATCTTATTGGTATCAGGATATAGGGACTGTGGTTAAAGTTGATAAAGATATTAAATATCCTGTGTTAGTCCGATTTATTAAAGAAACATATAGTGGAGTTAATAGTAATAATTTTGCTCAAGATGAGTTAAGTCTTATGCAAGAATAAATTGATTAAAGCATTATTTGTAAAGTAATGCTTTAAATTGTTTTTTAGTATATATTAGATACCTAAAGTTGCCCAGTCAACATCTACATTTTCTAAAATGAGTGAAGAGTTATATATTTGTAATATAATTAATAAAAATAGAAAAAAGAGTAACATGAATATTGCCATGATTGGTGTAGTTCCCCAGCCTGGCGCCACTTTTCCGTATTCTGAATTTAAAGGTCTTAAAATTTCACCTAGTCTAGTTCTTAATGCCATATTTTATCGTTTTTTTAATTTGTGATATCTATAATAATATTATAAAAATAAGTTAACTTTATTTGTATCTTAATTATGGAAACCGCAACAGTTCTTAGTATTTTTATTTCTAGTTTATTATTAGGGATAACTTTTTATTCTATCTATACTGCTTTTGGCCCTGTATCTAAAGAATTACGAGATCCTTTTGAAGAGCATGAAGAATAATTAATTAATTATAATTTATAAAGCCACTCTTGATAGAAAAATTATAAGAGTGGCTATAGTACTTGTTAATACTGATTGGTTTATTTTACTATCCTAGGAGGATCTCTGAAAAATACAGCAAAGAATATTACCATTAATGTTCCTACTAATAGGAATACATATACAAGTGCTTCCATTTTATTTTCCTCTTTTTAATTATACTAATTTTATTATCTAGTTATACTGCACCTTGTTTTTTACTACTTCTATCGCCAAGTTTTTGGAAAGCTCCAAATTCTACTTGCTCAGTTACTTCTGCACCTATTCCTGCAAATACGTCTCTGAAAATTGTTCTAGATCCGTGCCATAAGTGTCCAAAAAAGAAAATTAAAGCAAAGTTTGCATGTCCAAATGTAAACCATCCCCTTGGACTACTTCTGAATACACCATCTGACTCTAGAGTGGTTCTATCAAATTCAAATACTTCGCCTAGCTGTGCTTTTCTTGCGTATTTTTTTACACTTGGCGAGTCTGTGAAAACTTTGCCATTTAGTTTTCCTCCATAAAAATTTACTGTTACGCCAACTTGCTCAATACTGTATTTTGATTCTGCTCTGCGAAAAGGAATATCTGCTCTTATAATTCCATCTTTATCTACTAATATAACAGGGAAAGTCTCAAAGAATGCAGGCATTCTTCTTACAGTTAATTCTCTGCCTTCTTTGTCTTGAAAGATTGGATGGCCAAGCCACGCTTCTGCTATTCCATCACCTTTATCCATTGGACCGGCTCTAAACAGTCCACCTTTAGCTGGATTATTGCCGATATAGTCGTAAAAAGCAAGCTTATCTGGTATTTTTGACCATGCTTCTTCAGGTGTTGCACCTTCATTTAAAAAATTCTCTACTCTTTTTTCTATTTCTTGTTGAAAGTATCCACTATCCCACTGGTATCTTGTTGGTCCAAATAGTTCTAGAGGTGTTGTTGCTGATCCATACCACATAGTTCCACAAGTTACAAAAGCGCTAAAGAATACAGCTGATATACTGCTGGATAAGACTGTCTCAATATTTCCCATTCTAAGAGCTCTATATAATCTTTGTGGAGGTCTAACTGTTAAATGGAATAAGCCAGCTAGTATTCCAACTGTGCCAGCTGCTATATGATGTGAAGCAATTCCTCCAGGATTAAATGGATTAAAGCCATCTGGACCCCATGCTGGAGCTACAGGTTGAACTTTTCCAGTTACACCATATGCATCTGAGATCCAGACACCTGGACCGAATAGGCCAGTTGCATGAAATGCTCCAAATCCAAAGCATAAGAGGCTTGATAATAAAAGATGTATTCCAAAGATTTTAGGTAAGTCTAATGCAGGTTCTCCGGTTCTAGGATCCCTGAATAATTCTAGATCCCAGTAAACCCAATGCCATATAGATGCTAAAAATAGCATTCCTGATAAAACGATATGTGTAATAGCTACACCTTCGAAGCTCCATAAGCCTGGATTTGATATGTTTTCACCTGTAATACTCCATCCTCCCCATGAACCTGTTACTCCTAAGCGTGCCATAAATGGCATAACAAACATGCCTTGACGCCACATTGGATTTAATATAGGATCAGAAGGATCAAAAACTGATAATTCATATAAAGCCATTGATCCTGCCCATCCTGCCACTAAAGCTGTATGCATTAAATGGACTGAAATTAAACGCCCAGGGTCATTTAAAACTACTGTATGTACACGGTACCAAGGTAATGCCATGTAACTTTAACCTCCTATTAAGAGATGAATATTTTGCCTTTCTTACTGGTATTGTTTACATTTGCAAGCAATTCTTTAATAAAATATTATAGCATTTTTATCTAACATATGTTATTTTATTCAAATTTGTGTAAGATTATTTTTTGAATTCCTGCCATACTTAATGCGGCTATTAATATAAGTATATATAAGCTGTTATTCCAATTAATATTTTGCCATATATTTATTACACTGTATGTATTTGTCTCGAAGTATATTTTTCTTACACTTTCTATTGCATAAGTTAAAGGGTTTATTCTTGCTAGTATTTGTAGCCAGGTTGGCATAAATGATAGTGGAGCAAGTGCAGTACTTGAAAATAATATTGGCAGGTTTATAATTAAAAGACATGCGAGTAGTTCAATATGTCCTGGTAATGTACAAGCTAAACTAATGCTTAAACTAGCAATGCTTAATATTAATAGAAAGATAATTATATTAATTAATATCAGTGATATAATTTTTATTTGATGTTTTAACATAATTAAGCTGCATATAGCAATAAAAGATGTTTGTGCTATTGTATTGATTGCAGTAAATATAATTAAGCTATTTATCAAAGAAGCTTTTGATTTAAGTGGCGAAACAAGTATTCTATTAAGAAAGCCAAATTCTCTATCAAACATCAGTGGTAATCCAGCATTAATTGAACCAGTAAATGCTGTGAAAATTATTATACCTGGGCTTAAAAATTGCGAATATCTTAAATTTGATGTCAAGGGATCAACGGGGGCATTTTGAAATAATGCGCCAAATAGAATTAGCCATAATAATGGTTGAATGATTCCTGAGATGAGTGTCGCCGGTCTTCTTTTAGATTGTATAAAAAGACGATTAGTTAATGCGTGCAGTTCATTCACTGTATTGTTGAAATATTTAATATTTTTAATTTTCTTTTTTGGTTTTATTGTAGCCTGATTATTGTTCATAGAGTTTTTTATGTGTAATAATGGTATTTATAGGTATATTAATTATGTAAATTTATTTAGCTAATTTGTGACTCTTATATTGACTTTGTTTTGATATTTTGGTTTTGTTTATTGAATTAAGAAATAATTATATAATTTTATGTTTCAATATTATAGCATTGAACCAGTATAGTTTTTATAAATTTTTTCATAGAAAAATATTAAATTAAAGGAAATTTAATTATGGATTACAAAGTTAAGTTAATAATGCCTGAAGAGGTTACTACTGAGATATCTTGTCCTGACAATATTTACCTACTAGATGTTTCAGATGAGGCGGGTATAGATTTGCCTTATTCATGTAGAGCTGGTGCCTGTTCAACTTGCGCAGGAAAGCTTAATGAAGGAGAAATAGATCAGTCAGATCAATCTTTTTTGGATGATGATCAAATGAATCAGGGATGGATCTTAACATGTGTTACATATGTTAAGAGTGATTGTACTATTACAACTCACCAAGAAGACGAGATGTATTAATTTTCTCCGCTTTTTTGTTGGAAATTTTATTTATTGTTTTATAAAAAGATAAAAAATATTTAAGAATTTTAAATATTATTTATCTTTTTATTTACTTATTAGTTATAATTTAATTTCAATGTCAACACCTGCAGGAATGCTTAATTTCATTAAAGCATCTATGGTTTGAGATGAAGAATTACTTATATCTAATATTTTTGTATGTGTTTTAATTTCAAAATGCTCTCTAGAGTCTTTGTCTACATGTGGTGATCTGAGCACGCAATAAATTTTACGTTTAGTGGGTAAAGATATAGGCCCAATGACATTGGCTTCTGTTCTTTGAGCAGTCTCTTTAATCGCATTACATGATTTGACTAGTAATGCTTTGTTATACGCTTTTAATTTGATTCTCAGTTGATTATTGTTTTTCATGAATATTTTATCTGTAGTTTATTCTAAAATTTTAGAAACAACTCCAGCGCCTACCGTTCTGCCTCCTTCTCTTATAGCAAATCTCATACCTTGCTCGATTGCAATTGGGTTAATAAGTTGTGCGCTCATTTTAATTCTGTCTCCAGGCATAACCATTTCTGCCTCAGATCCATCATCGGCAGTAAATTGTGTAATTGTTCCTGTAACATCTGTAGTTCTTACATAAAATTGTGGTCGATATCCAGAAAAAAATGGTGTATGTCTACCACCTTCATCTTTAGTAAGTATATATACTTCTGCTTCAAATTGCGTATGAGGTGTAATTGTTCCTGGCTGTGCTAAAACCATACCTCTCTCAATATCTTTTTTTTGTACACCTCGTAATAATATGCCAATATTATCTCCTGCCATTCCTTCATCTAAAGTTTTTTGGAACATTTCTAGCCCAGTGATTGTTGTACTTGTTGTTTCTTTTAAACCAACAATTTCTATTGTATCTCCTACTTTGATGATACCTCTTTCAATTCTACCAGTAGCAACAGTTCCTCTACCTGTAATTGAAAATACATCTTCTACTGCCATCAAAAATGTTTTCTCTGTATCTCTAATCGGAGTTGGTATATAGTTGTCGATAGCATCCATTAAAGAATGAATTTTATCTACCCATTCATTTTCTCCTTTCTGAATATTATTGTTTTCTGTAACTTGTTCTAGTGCTAATAAAGCTGATCCAGCTACAAATGGTATATCGTTTCCAGGAAAACCATATTGAGATAATAATTCTCTCACTTCTAATTCAACTAATTCTAAAAGCTCTTCATCGTCTACTTGGTCTTTTTTATTCAAGAAAACAACAATGTTTGGTACGCCAACTTGTTTAGCCAACAATATATGTTCTCTAGTTTGTGGCATTGGTCCATCAGCTGCTGATACTACCAGAATAGCTCCATCCATTTGCGCAGCACCTGTAATCATATTTTTTACGTAATCTGCATGTCCTGGACAATCTACGTGTGCATAATGTCTGTTTTTTGTTTCATATTCTACATGTGCAGTATTTATAGTAATGCCTCTTGCTTTTTCTTCAGGAGCTGCATCAATTTCATCAAATTTTTTAGCTTTTGTATTATTTGCAGCAGCAAGTGTTGCAGATATGGCAGCTGTTAATGTTGTTTTACCATGATCTACATGTCCAATTGTGCCAATATTTACATGTGGTTTTTTACGTTCAAATTTTTCCCGTGCCATGTTGAATTTCCTTATAATTCAATTAAATATACTTTGGTTTAATAGCGATAGTGAGCAAAAGCTTTATTCGCTTCTGCCATACGATGTGTTTCTTCTCGTTTCTTTATAGCGTTACCAGTTTCGTTAGAAGCATCTAAGATTTCGTTTGCTAGTTTTGATGCCATATTTTTACCTGATCTTACTTTAGCGAATCTAGCAATCCATTTTATTGAGAGATTAGTTCCTCGGTATGCTCTAACTTCTATAGGTACTTGATATGTTGATCCTCCTACACGCCTTCCTTTGACTTCTACTAAAGGTGTTGTATTTCTAATTGCTTTTTCTAAAGTAAGTAAAGGATCTTCTGATGTTTTATTTTTAATAATATCTAAAGTTTGGTATATAATTTTTTGTGCTATAATTTTTTTGCCATCTTTTAAAATTCGTGCTACAAGCATACTGATAAGCTTGCTATTGTAAATAGGATCAGGAATAACCACTCTTTTTTTTGCTGTATTACGACGAGACATTTCAATATATCTTAATTGGGTTTTATATTAAATTATTATTTTAGTGATATTTTTTTATTTTTTTATTTTTTTGGTTTTTTGGTGCCATATTTAGATCTACTGTTACTTCTGTCTTTGACTCCAGCAGCATCTAATGCTCCTCTGACTATATGATATCTTACACCAGGTAAGTCTTTAACTCTTCCACCTCTAATTAAAACGACAGAATGTTCTTGAATATTATGCCCTATTCCTGGTATATATGCTGTTACTTCAAAGCCAGAAGTTAGTCTAACTCTTGCAACTTTTCTTAATGCTGAATTAGGCTTTTTAGGCGTTGTAGTGTACACTCTAGTGCATACGCCTCTACGTTGTGGGCATGAATTAAGCGCAGGTGATTTAGTTTTTTTGCTGCTTTTACTCCTAGCTAATCTTACTAGTTGCTGAATTGTTGGCATTATATATTTTATAATTTACTTCTTTAAATATCTCTTACATTATAAAGATTGTCTCATATCGTGTCAAACCTTTATTATTTCTTATTACTATTTACTTTATATTTTCTTATAAATCTTTCAACTCTACCTTCTGTATCAATTATTCTTTGTGATCCAGTAAAGAAAGGATGGTTCCCTGACCATATATCAACATGTAATTCTTTTTTTGTTGAACTAATTTTCATTATTTCTTGTCCATCGCAGTACACTTTAGCTTGCGGATACCACGCAGGATGAATATTCTTTTTAGTCATATTAATTGCTGAATATTATATAATTTCTCTTGTTTAACGTTTTGAGTATTGTGGTGCTTTTCTTGCTTTTCGTAGACCATATTTTTTTCGTTCTTTGACTCTTGCATCTCGTGTTAAAAACCCGCTTGCTTTTAAAGTAATTCTATTATCTGGATTTATCGTACATAGCGCTCGTGCTAAACCCAGTCTTATAGCATCAGCCTGACCAGTTAGACCTCCTCCTTCTGCTTTTACGTATACATCATATTCATTTCTTAAGCCTAATGTTTTTAATGGAGCACATGAAACTCTTAAATAATTAGGACTAAATTGTAGATAAAGTTCTCCTGGTATTCCATTGATAATTAGTTTACCTGAACCAGGTATTAATTTAACTCTTGCAATAGAAGTTTTTCGTCTTCCGGTTCCCGAGTATATAATTTTTGAATTACTAAATGGAGCTATCATATTGATTTTTTTTTATTAATTGATACAAATAATTTGAGATTGCTGTGCTTTATGAGGATGCTGATTTTTAGAATACACTTTTAATTGTCTAAACAATTGTTTTCCTAGGCTACCTTTTGGTAACATTCCCTTAATAGCATGTTCAATAATTTTTTCAGGTTTTCTTTTTTGTAAATGGTCAAAAGTTTCTGTTTTTAATCCCCCCGGAAAACCACTATGTCTTGTGTAAATTTTCTTTGAGCTTTTATTACCAGTAATTTTAATATATTCAGCATTAATGATAATAAGTGTACTTTTTTGATATAAATATGGTGTATATATTGTTTTATGTTTTCCTCTTAATATTTTGGCTGCTTGTGTGCTAATTCTACCTAAAGTTGCATCTTTTCCATCTATTAAATACCATGCCTGAACGTTAATAGCTTTTTTATTTGGTACGTACGTCTTGTTCATATTGTACAATTGAGTATGTTAATTGTTACTGGATGTTTTTATTCTTTTCTAGTGATAAGTTGATTCCAAGTTTATTTTTTAATGCTTCTATGACTTCTTCAGCCGATTTTTGTCCAAAATTTTTAATTTCTAAAAGTTCTTCTGGTGAGTAATCCAATAAATCAGATATAGAGTTAATTTGAGCTCTTTTTAAGCAATTATATGCTCTAACAGAAAGTTGTAATTCTTCAATTAAAATTTGATGAATATGCTGTTCTTTATTGGTATTATTATTGTTACTAGTTTTGAAGTTAATATTTGTTAAAGGGTAAAACAAATTTGTTAATATTGCTGCTCCTTGGTTTATTGCTTCTTGGGGTGTAATACTTCCATTTGTCCACACCTCTAATGTTAGTTTTTCTTCTATTGTTTGTGAATGTAACCTTTTTTCTTCTACAAAATAATTACATTTAATAACAGGCATAAAGATAGCATCTATTTGCAAAAAATCAATCGATTTTTGATCTATACTCTTATCAATTAAACGATATCCCTGCCCTTGTTCAATTCGAAATTCCATTTCAAAAATTGCATTGTTGCATACTGTAGCAATGTATTGCTTGGGATCAATTATTTGAATTTCTGGAGGTACTTCCAGTAATCCGGCAGTTATTATTGCTGGTCCTTGTATTCGAATTCTTCCTATTCTAGATTCTTGTCCTTTATTCTTAATAATTATTTCTTTTAAGTTTAATAGAATTTCTAGTACATCTTCTCTTACTCCAGTAATAGTAGAAAATTCATGATTTATCCCTGCTATTCTTACAGCTACTATAGCGCTTCCATTTAAATTTGATAATAAGGTTCTTCGTAATGAGTTTCCTACAGTAATTGCTTGTCCTTCTTTTAGGTTGTCTATTGTAAATTGTCCATATTGTTTACGTATTCCTTGTGTTGTTGACTCTATGCATTCTATTTGAAAATGAGTCATCGAGATAATTATCCTTTTTATGTATTATTATATTAATTTTATCTTCCTGAATCTAATAAGTATTTGTTTTAAACTCGTCTTTTTTTTGGTGGTCTACAGCCATTGTGTGGTACAGGTGTAATATCTTTAATGAGTGTTACTTCTATCCCTGCAGCTTGTAATGCTCTTATAGCAGTCTCTCTTCCGGCACCTGGACCATTGATCATGACTTCAATCTGTTTCATCCCTTGTTCTACGGCAAGTTTTGCTGCTTTTTCTGCTGCTGTTTGTGCTGCAAAGGGTGTTCCTTTTTTTGCACCTTTAAACCCACTTGCGCCGGATGAACACCATGATATAGTCTCTCCTTTTAAATCGGTTATAGTAATTATTGTATTATTAAATGTAGATTTAATATGTGCAATTCCATTAATAATATGCTTCTTAGCTTTATTGTTCGTTCTCTTTATTTGTCTAGCCATCTTTTATTATAGATTATTATTGTGGTATTTATTTATTTTCTTGGAGCTTTTTTCTTTCCTGCCATTGTCTTTTTAATTCCTCTCCTTGTTCTTGCATTAGTTCTTGTGTTTTGCCCTCTTAATGGTAAACCTAGTCGATGTCGTTTTCCTTTGTATGAATTTATTTCCATTAAGCGTTTAATATTGAGTGACTCTAATCTTTTTAAATCTCCTTCTAATTGATATTTGTTGTTTAAGATTTGTCTAATTAGTATAATTTGCTCATCATCTAAGTCTTTAACTTTAATATTTGTGTTTAGTTTTATTTGGTTTAAAATTTCTTGGGATCTAGATAAACCTATTCCGTATATGTATGTTAGTCCTATTTCGATTCTTTTATTGCGTGGTAAATCAACACCTACTATTCTTGCCATTTTTGCTTCTTATTTAAATATTGTTTATTTTAGCCTTGTCTTTGTTTATGTTTTGAGTTTTCGCATATAACTAAAACTTTTCGATTTCTTTTAATAACTCTGCATTTATCACACATTCTTTTTACAGATGGTCTAACTTTCATGATTAATAGGTAATTGTAGATTAATTTAAATTTCGATTAAATTTATTCAAGTATATTATCATATTGCTGTGATATGATGTATGTTTGTATTTGTTTAGCTGTATCTACAGCAACACCCACTAGAATTAATAATGATGTTGCACCTAATCCTTTTAGTGTGTTAACTTTTGTTATGTCCGTTATAATAGAAGGCATTAATGCAATACAGAAAAGAAATAAAGCTCCTAAGAGATTAAGTTTGTAAATAATACTTTCTAGATATTTTTTTGTATCTGATCCAGGTCTTATATTTGGTATACTTGCACCCATCTTTTTTAAATTTTTTGCTATATCTTCAGGGTTTATAATCAGTGATGAGTAAAAATAACTAAATAAAATTGTAAAAATACAGTAAAGTGGTAAATATAAAAAACCATGAGGGTTAAACCATTTTATTATAAATCTTAATGCTTGAAAATTATTATATAAATATGTTGGTAGAGTCATAACCGCAGATGCAAAAACAATTGGCATTACCCCTCCTTGATTTAGTTTTAATGGTATATAACTTTGAGGATTCAATTCATTTATCTTAGTTAGTTGCTTAGCTGATACTATATGAATTTTTCTACTACTTTCTTGAATTAAAACAGTTATAATGAGCATAATTATAAAAAAAAGAAATGTTAATAAAATTATGGAAATTTCTTGTTTGTTATATATGCTAAATACATAATTTTTTAAATTTTTAGGTATCCCTGAGATAATATTTTGAAAAATTAATATAGATGGGCCATTACCTAGGCCAAATTCTGTAATTGTTTCTGCAAACCACATCGTAATAATTGATCCTACAGTTAATGTAAGTATTAGTTCTATAATAAATTCAGGATTCCAATTGAATACATAGGGTTTAACCCATAAAGCTATGCCACTACTTTGAATAATGGCCCATATAAAAGTTAGGTATCTTGTTATTTGTGTGATTTTATTTCTTCCTGATTCTCCTTCTTCTTTTTGCAAGGTTTCAAGTTCAGGTATGATTTTGATCAATAATTGTATTACAATAGATGCATTTATATATGGTACTATACCTAATGCAAATATACCTAATACAGAAAAACCTCCTCCGGAAAATATATTTAAAAAACTAATTATACTATTATTAGTTAAATTATTATTTAATGCATTATGGTCTATACCTGGAATAGGAATAAAAATTCCTAGTCTTGCTACAAGTAGTATTAAAGTAGTAACAAAAATTTTATTTCTGAGTTTAGTGTTTTGAGTCATTATATATTGCTTTATATTAATAAGCAAAATTAACTTATATATTGTTTTTTGTATTTATTCTATATATTTTTTCAATATTGATATCTCGGTTATTTGCAATCTCTTTAAAAGTTTTTAATTTAGATAATCCGTTAATGACAGCTCGTGCGTTATTTAGTGTATTACTTGATTTCAATTGTTTTGCTAATATATTTTTGATTCCAGCAAGCTCTAAAACAGTTCTAGTAGATCCACCTGCTATAACCCCTGATCCTGGAGCTGAAGGCTTAATTACAACTTCTGCAGCTCCTTCTATGCCTTGTATTGGATGAGGAATAGAGTAAGATGCAGTAATTGGAATTAGAATAAGATGTTTTTTGGCATCTGTGACACCTTTTTTAACTGCACTTACTACATCACTAGCTTTACCGACACCTACTCCTATATGTCCAGCATAATTGCCTACTACTAAAATAGCTCTAAAGCTTAGTTTCTTACCTCCTTTCACTACTTTAGTTACTCTTTTGACTTGAACAACTTTTTCTATCCAGTTATTTTCTGAATCTTTATTTTTTGAATTTTTGTTTTTCACAATTATTTTCTTTATTTTAAAAAATTTAAAAGATTATTCCAGCTTTTCTTAATGATTCAGCAAGTATTTGAATTTTGCCATGATATTTATTTTGCCCACGATCAAATATAATTGTTTTAATATCTTTTTGATAAAATTTTTCTGCTATATCTTGTCCTATAAGTTTTACTGTATCGCAGTTAACTTTTTTATTTATTTTATGTTTAATATTTTTTGAAATACTAGAGCTACTGGCTATTATTTTATTTGAGGTATCATTTATTAACTGTGCGTATATATGCTTGTTTGATTTAAATATATAAAGGCGTGGTTTATTCTTTGTTCCTTTATGTTTTTGTTTCATTGATTTAAATATTGTTATTTATTTTCCTGCTTTACCTATTTTTCGTCTAACTTTTTCATTAATGTATCGTATTCCTTTGCCTTTATATGGTTCGGGTTTTCTAATAGATCTAATTTGTGCTGCAATCTGACCTACTGTTGTTTTATTAATACCATGCACTGTAATAAGTGTATTATTCTCTACACTGATAGAAATATCTTTAGGAGGACTGATTTCAATTTGATGACTATATCCTACATTTAAAATAAGATTATTGCCTTGTATTTGAGATCTGTAACCTACACCTTGAATTTCAAGCTTTTTATAAAAACCTTTGTTGACCCCTATAACCATATTACTAATAATGGTTCTTGCAAGACCATACAATGATTTTGTTTTTTTATTATTCTCTATTTTACAGACTTGTAAAGTGTTGTTTTCATATTTAAGGCTTATTCCTTCTGGTATTTTATATTTTAGTCTTCCTTTAGGACCTTCAATATTGATATATAAGCTTTCAATTTTTGCTTTAACCTTATCAGGCATAATTATTGGTTGTTTTCCTATTCTTGACATATTTACCTCAATGTATTTTTTTTACCAAATATAACATATTACTTCACCTCCTAATCCATGATGTCTAGCATTTTTATCTGTCATAATGCCTTGAGATGTAGAAACAATAGCTATACCAATGCCTCCTAGAACTTGTGGTAATTCTTTGTGATTAGCGTACACCCTAAGCCCAGGCTTACTAATTCTTTTTAAGGTTCTTATAACAGATTGCTTGTATTGCCCTTTATACTTTAATGAAATCAATATATATCCTTGCAGGGTCTCTTTTATTTCTTCAAATTCATAAATAAAACCTTCTTCTTTTAATACTTGTATTATATTTTTAGTTATTTTAGTTGCAGGAACTTGAACAATTTGGTGTTTTGCTAAAGTTGCATTACGTATGCGTGTCAGCATATCTGAAATTGTATCATTTACCATATTCTATTTTATTTTGTCGATTTATTTATATTATTTTTTAAATGGCATGCCAAATTTTGTTAACAATGATAAGCTTTCTATATCATTTCTTGCACTAGTGACTATTGCAATGTTCATACCTCTTATCTTGTCAATACTATCATATTCTATTTCTGGGAATATTAGTTGCTCTTTTAGTCCTAAATTAAAGTTTCCTCTACCATCGAAATGTTCTTTATTTATTCCTCTGAAATCTCTTATTCTTGGTAAGGATAAATGAATAAGCTTTTTCAAAAAATTATACATTTTATCTTTTCTTAATGTCACTTTAAGTCCTATTGGCATATTGTCTCTAATTTTGAATCCAGCTATAGATTTTTTAGTTTTAGTTATTATTGGTTTTTGTCCTGTTATTAGTGTAAATTCTTGAATACTTTTTTCTATGCATTTTGTATTGTAAGCAGCTTCGCCGATACCACGATTAATTGTTATTTTTATTAATTTAGGTATTTCATGAATATTTTTATAGCCAAATTCTTTAAGTAAGTCTGGGCAAATTTTTTGATAGTAAAATTCCTTTAAAGATTCTTCCATTGCTTATTATATTTGTGTTCTTAGTTGTTATTGTCTTTTATTTTTTTGTTTTATTATAAATCTAATTTGTTTAATGTATTAAAATTAAATTTTTTTTACATTTGATGCATGTAACGGTGCTTCTCTAGTCAAAATTTGGCCTGTCTTTTGTTCATTATTAGCTTTTTGGTGTTTTTTTATCATGTTTATTTTATTAATAAAAACTTCTTGTTTTTTTTTATTTATTTTATTAATTATTCCTGTTTTCCCTTTATATTTTCCTGAAATAATTGTAACTTTATCGCCTGTTTTTATATGCATTTTGCTTGATATCTTTTTAATCATACAACTTCCGGGGCTAAAGAAATAATTTTTGAAAAGCTTTTGTCTCTTAATTCTTTTGCTATAGGTCCAAAGACTCTTGTTCCTCGTGGATTATTCTCTTGGTTAATGATAACTGCTGCATTGTCATCAAATCTAATACTCATCCCATCAGCTCTACGTAAAGTTTTCTTTGTTCTAACAATAACAGCGCGTACTATGTCAGATTTTTTAATCGGCATATTAGGAGATGCATCTTTTACTACTCCAATAATTATATCTCCAATTTTAGCGTAGGAAGGGTTATTTGTTCCTAGTACTCTGATACACATAATTTTACGTGCACCACTGTTATCCGCAATATTCAGGTAACTTTGTGTTTGAATCATCTTATATTATCTTTTCTAGTAGTTTCCAACGTTTTTTCTTACTTATTGGTTTTGTTTCTTGTATTTTTACTGTATCACCAATTTGGCATTGATTATTTTCATCATGTGCATAATATTTTTTAGTTTTTGATATAATTTTATTATATTTTTTATGTGAAATCTTATTAGTTATTACTACTGTTATCGTTTTATTCATCTTATTACTTGTAACTATACCGGTGTTTTGTTTTGGTGCCATTTTTTATCTTCGTTTTTCTTGTTCTATCATTAATAATTGAGTTAATTGATGTTTTTTGTGTTTAATTAAATGTGGTTTAACTTTTTGTTTTGTTGCTTGTTTAAATTTTAAATCGAATATTTCTTTTTTTACTTCGTTAATTTTTTTGTCAATATCTTCCAATGTCAGTGTTCTTATTTTGTTTATTTTACTAAAAGCCATAACTGTTTAATAATTATCATTTTTACTTATAAATTTTGTTTTTACAGGCAGTTTATATGATGCTAATTTCATTGCTTGTTTTGCTGCTTGTTCTGATACACCTGTAATTTCGAATAAAATATGACCAGGCTTAACCACTGCAACCCAATATTCCGGTGCACCTTTTCCTGATCCCATTCTTGTTTCGGCAGGTCTTGCTGTTACTGGTTTATCAGGAAAAATTCTAATCCAAAGTTTGCCACCTCTTTTAACATATCTAGTTATAGTTCTTCTAGTTGCTTCTATTTGTCTTGATGTTAACCATGTTGGTTCCAGTGTTTGTAATGCATATTCCCCGAAAGCAATTTTATTACCTTGAGTGGCTTTGCCTCGCATATGTCCTCTGTGATGTTTCCGAAATTTAGTTTTTTTAGGACTTAACATAATAATATTATTTATTAGCAGGTTGATATATTTTTTCTTTGTTAAAGATCCAAACTTTAATCCCTAGCACCCCATAAATTGTTTGTGCAGTTTTATGTGAATAATCAATATCTGCTCTGAGTGTCTGTAATGGAACTCTACCTTCTCTTATCCATTCACTTCTAGCTATTTCTGCGCCATTTAATCGCCCTGAAACTTGTACTTTGATTCCTTGTATATTCGTTTTTTGAGATCTTTGTATGCCTTGTCTAATTGCTCGTCTAAATGCTATCCTTTTTTCTAATTGTTGGGCAATGAATCCGCTTATTAATTCAGCTTTTTTGTCTGGCTCTGTTATCTCTACTATATTCAGTCTTATTTGCGTAGGATTATTTAGTATTTCTTGTAATTTTTTTCTTAACTTATTAATGCCTGTTCCCATTTTACCTACAATAATACCAGGTCTTCCTGTATGTATATTAATTTCAATTTGATCTATCTTTCTTTCAATATAAATTAAGGATATGCTAGCATTATGTAATTGTGTTTCAATGTATGACCTTATTTTATAGTCTTCATTTATTAATTTGGGATATATATTAGTCTTAGCAAACCATGATGATTTATGTTCTTGAGTAATTCCTATTCTAAATCCTAAAGGATGTGTTTTTTGTCCCATTGTATGTTTTGAATTTTATATATAAAAATAATATATGTTTATACTCCTACTCTAATTGTAATGTGGCATGTTGGTTTATGTATAGGAAAAGCTCTGCCCTGTGCTCTTGGTTGAAATCTTTTTAATTTTGGACCTTCATTTGCAAAAGCTTCTTTTATAATTAATTTATTATTCTTTATATTTTTAATTTTACTGTTATTGATGGCTGATTTGATAATTTTTTGTATTATGTATGCAGATTTATGAGGCATGAATTGAAGTATTAATAGTGCCTCTTCACATTCTCTTCCTCTAATTTGGTCTAAAATCCTTCTACTTTTTTGTGGTGATATTCTAATGTATTTTCCAACAGCTTGATTATTTCTATTCTTGTACATACTTTAAATAAACTTTCTTATTTTCTTGTTTTTCTATCGCTTTTAATATGACTTCTGAAATTTCTTGTCGGTACAAATTCACCTAGTTTATGACCTACCATTTGGTCAGAAATGAATATCGGTATATGTTGTTTTCCGTTGTAAACGGCTACAGTGTGTCCTATCATTGCAGGTATAACTGTAGACCCACGAGACCAAGTTTTGATAATTTTTGTTTCCTTGTTATTATTTAGTGTTTCAATTTTTTTAAGTAGTTTAAACTCTATATAAGGTCCTTTTTTTACTGATCTTGACATTCTAGTTTTTAATATAAAAAAATTATTTACGTTTTCGTAATATATGCTTATTACTATACTTTTTAGTTTTTCTTGTTTTTTTACCTAAAGCTGGTTTTCCCCAAGGGGTTACTGGGTGAGGCTTTCCAATTGGTGAACGACCTTCTCCGCCTCCATGAGGATGGTCAATAGGATTCATGACGACACCTCTTACTTTTGGACGATTTCCTTTCCATCTATTTCTACCGGCTTTTCCTATTCTTATATTGTTGCTATCTATATTTCCTACTTGTCCAATTGTAGCATAGCAATCTTTTCTTATAGTTCTAACTTCACTAGATGGTAGCTTTAACGTAATAAGTTGTCCTTCTTTCGCTACGATTTGAGCATATGTTCCTGCAGCACGTGCGATTTGTCCTCCTTTGCCAGGCTTTAATTCTATGTTATGCACAGCAGTACCTAATGGTATGTTAGATAAAGGTAAACTATTGCCAATTTCAATTGGGCAAGATGTACCAGAGACTACACTACTGCCTATATTTAGTAGTCGCGGATGTAATATATATCTTTTTTCTCCATCTTTATAATTCAATAAAGCTATATGTGCATTTCTGTTAGGGTCGTATTCGATACTAGTTACTGTACCTAGTATATTTTTTTTATTTCTTTTAAAATCTATAATCCTATATCTACGTTTATGACCTCCGCCTTTGTGTCTTGATGTGATGATTCCTCTATTATTATGTCCTTTTTTTCTTTGTTTTTTAACAAGTAATGATTTTTCTGGATTGCGAGTGGTTATTTCTTTAAAAGTAGGTACAGTTCTATTTCTAGTGCCGGGTGTATATGCTTTGTATAAACGGATAGCCATATTTGAAAAGGTTGTAAATTATTTGTCTGGGAAAAGATTGATGCTGTATTGATCATATAGTTTAACAACAACTTTTTTATATTTGGGTTTTATACCGATAAATTTGCCAATACGTCTTTTTTTGTTTTTTATATTTAGTGTATTTATTCTTCTTACTTTTACTTCAAATAGATATTCAATAGCTTTTTTTATATCAGGTTTTGATGCTGTATGTTGTACAGCAAAACAGTATTGGTTTTCTTCAATTATTCGAGTGGTTTTATCTGTAATTATAGGGTATTGAATTAAATCAATAAACTCTCTTTTTGTTCTATATATGCTCACTGGGTTTATTTATATATTTGTTCAATTAAATTTAAGCTTTGTTTTGTTATTATTATTTGATCTGCGTTTAATAATTCAAGAGTATTTAGATGTTTCACGTTTATCAAACTAGTATATTTCAAATTTCTAAGAGAAAGGTATGTATTCTTTTCCTTTTTCTCTACAATGATTAATATTTTTTTATTCTTTTGCCTTATTATTCCTAAATTATGTATATTCTCTTTTGCCGTTTTTGTACTTGGATGTACTAAATTCTTAAGGAAGTTGTCTACAGCAGTTGTAACCTTAAATTTATTAGCTATGATATTTCGTATTGCTAAACGGTTTTCTTTTTTGTTGATTTTTTGCATATACTTCTTGGGTTTTGGGCCAAAAATAACACCTCCTCCTTTTTTAAGAGGAGATCTAATTGATCCTGCTCTTGCTCTTCCAGTTCCTTTTTGTTTCCATGGTTTTTTCCCTCCTCCTCTAACTTCACTTCTAGTTTTTGTAGATGTATTGCCATGTCTTTTATTTGTTAATTGTTTAATTACTGCTTTGTGTATGTTATACATGCTACTATTGCTATTCTCATTTATTTTGAGAGTAATTGATTCGTTAGCCTCTTCTTTTATGTTCTGATTTTGTCTAATTTTATAATTTAATTGTTGTTGAATTATCATATCTTATTTGTGATTGACGTAGATTAAATTACCTTTTTTTCCAGGGATAGAGCCTTTTACTACGATCATGTTTTCATTCTCATTTATGTCAATAATTTCTAAATTTCTTATGGTTGTTTTTTTATTGCCCATTCTACCAGCCATTTTTTTGCCACGAAATACTTTTCCTGGAGTTGTTCCAGCTCCGATTGAACCTGGTTGTCTGTGATTTTTGGACCCATGTGTCATAGGACCTCGACTAAATTTATGTCTTTTTTGACAACCGCAAAAGCCTTTGCCAATATTTACGCCCGACACTTTAACTAAATCACCTATATTTAATTTGCTTACTGTTATAATTTTACCAATTGAAATATCTTGAGTGTTGTCTAATTTATATTCATATAAGTGCTTTAATGCGGGTATGTTATTTTTTTTTAAATGTCCTAATTCGGCTTTTGTTAGACGATGTTTGTTTATTTTTTTGTACCCAATTTGAATAGAGTTGTATCCATCCAGTTCTTTTGTTTTTACTTCTGTAATATAACAAGGGCCTAATTTAATTATGCTCACAGGAATAGCTTGACCTTTATTATTAAAAATTTGTGTCATTCCAATTTTTGTGCCAAGTAAACTTACTGACATGATGGTGTGCCTCCAATGTCTATTATACGATTCTATTTATTTCTAATTTTCTCTTTCAATAGATTCTATTATCTGCTAATTTTTGAAAATTTTCAAGCTATATATAATTGTGCGGGAATTACACTTCTCCAATAAGAAAAAAATAGATGAAGATGTAGTTAATGATATAATTCTATTTTATAAAAAGAAAACTTTAGATATGGCTAAGATTGTAGGAATTGATTTAGGAACAACAAATTCAGTAATTGCTGTTATGGAAGGTGGTAAACCTGTAGTAATACCAAATAAAGAAGGATTAAGAACAACTCCTTCTGTAGTTGCATATAGTAAAAAACAAGATAAATTAGTAGGGAATATAGCAAAACGCCAGGCTGTTATGAATCCAGAGAATACTTTTTATTCTGTTAAAAGATTTATTGGTCGTAAAAAAGATGAAGTCATTAATGAATTGCGTCAGTCTTCTTATAATGTTAAGACTGATATAAATGCCAATATTAAACTTGAATGTCCTGCTTTAGATAAAGATTTTGCTCCTGAGGAAATATCTGCCCAAGTTTTAAGAAAGTTAGTTGAAGATGCTAGCTTATACTTGGGCCAATCAATAAATCAGGCAGTTGTTACAGTGCCAGCATATTTTAATGATTCTCAGAGACAGGCTACTAAGGATGCTGGTCAGATAGCAGGTTTAGATGTTCTTCGTATTATTAATGAGCCCACTGCTGCTTCTTTATCATATGGTTTGGATAAAAAGAATAATGAGACAATTCTTGTTTTTGATTTAGGTGGAGGAACTTTTGATGTATCCATTTTAGAAGTAGGTGATGGTGTTTTTGAAGTATTATCTACTTCAGGAGATACTCATTTGGGAGGAGATGATTTTGATTGCAAAATTGTTGATTGGTTAGTTAGTGAATTTAAAAATGATGAGGGTATAGATCTAAGTAAAGATAAGCAGGCTCTTCAAAGATTAACAGAAGCTTCAGAAAAAGCCAAAATGGAATTATCTAGCTTATCTCAGACAGAAATAAATCTTCCATTTATTACTTCAACAGATACTGGTCCTAAACATTTGGAAAAAACTATTACTCGTGCTAAGTTTGAATATTTGTGTCAAGAATTAATTGATCGTTGTCAGATACCTGTTAACAACTCTCTAAAAGATGCTCAATTAAATGCTTCTAATATTGATCAAATTGTATTAGTTGGTGGTTCTACTCGTATACCAGCTATTAAAGAATTGGTGAAAAAGATTATTGGTAAAGAGCCTAATCAAAGTGTGAATCCAGATGAAGTTGTTGCCATTGGAGCTGCTGTTCAAGCAGGTGTATTGGGAGGTGAAGTCAAAGATATTCTATTGTTAGATGTTACTCCTTTATCATTAGGTGTTGAAACTTTAGGTAATGTAATGACTAAAATTATCCCTAGAAATACAACTGTTCCTACTAAAAAATCAGAAGTTTTTTCTACTGCTGTAGATAATCAGCCTAATGTAGAAATTCATGTCTTGCAAGGAGAAAGAGAGTTTACACAGGATAATAAAAGTTTAGGTACATTTAGATTGGATGGTATTTTGCCTGCTCCAAGAGGAGTTCCTCAGATTGAAGTTACTTTTGACATAGATGCAAATGGGATCTTATCTGTTAATGCAAAAGATAAGGGAACAGGTAAAGAACAGTCTATTACAATTACAGGAGCTTCAACTTTACCGAAGGATGAAGTAGAAAAGTTAGTTAAAGAAGCAGAGGCTAATTCAGATCTTGATAAACAGAAAAGACAAAAAGTTGACATAAAAAACCAAGCAGATTCTTTATGTTATCAATCTCAGAATCAGTTAAATGAAATATCTGATAAAATAGGAGTTGATGATAAAGATAAAATTCAGGCCATTATTGATAAATTGAAAAAGGCTGTGCAAGAAGAAAACTTTGATGATATAAAGGTTTATCAAGAAGATCTTCAAAAGAATATGATGGAAATAGGTAAAAAATCTTATAATTCAGCGAATGCTCCAAATTCTAACGAGGTAAATAATCAAAAAGATTCAGTAATAGATACTAACTCTAAGGAAGCTAATTAGTCTAATTTAAATAGCGGGTAACGCGATTCGAACGCGCGACATCAACTTTGGCAAGGTTGCGCTCTACCACTGAGCTATACCCGCTTTATTAGCACGTGCACTTGTGATTTTCTCAAATTTCTTATATTTTGTCAAGGTAATAATTGTAGAATAGAAATATATCTATTCTACTTTAATTTTTAGATTACAAATGAATTAACTAACCCTGTAATAATTACAAGTCCTGCCCATATACCAGCTCCGGTATAGATTAAGTTTTTTGATTCTTCCCATTGTCCAGGAGAAGCAAGTGTGACGGGAATACCTATTACTAAAAGGGTTGAAAAAATAACAAGAACAAAAGCTAACAGTTGAACCACTAAAACCATTTTTAAGCTCCTAGTTTTAATTACAATTAAATTTGAATTTTATAATTATATAATAGTATATTTTTTATTATCTTATTTATTTTTTATTGTAAGTTCTTTTGTAGTGAAATTGTATTTTTTTACATAAAATTTATTTAAATATTTTATTTACAGTTTTGTAGTTGAAATCTTTATGAATATTTATTTTAATTAATTAGTTAGATGAACTAAATTAATTCATTAATAAATTATGAAAAAATAAGAAGAAAAGTAAAAGAATCTATATCTTCAATGTATATTAGTATAAATAAACAGATAGAAGGTATTAAGTTATAGGAGTTTAATTTTATGTTATCATTTATTGTATTAGCAAAATTGCCAGAGGCATATGCTGTTTTTCGTCCTTTAGTTGATATTTTACCTGTTATTCCAGTGTTTTTTTTACTCTTGGCTTTTGTTTGGCAGGCAGCAATTGGATTTAGGTAATTATTGATTTTTTTATTAGATATTTAATATTTTTTCATATATATTTTGTACTTTTATTTTATCTTGTTATGGTAGAACCACTTTTATCTGGTATAGTTTTAGGGTTGATACCTATTACCTTGATTGGTTTGTTAGTTGCTGCTTATTTGCAGTATCGTCGTGGAAATCAATTTGGTTTATAGATTTTTATCTAAAATTAAGTTTTTACTCTAAATAATATAAATTTATTCTATTTAGAGTATTATATTTTTTGCTTTGCATAAGCACCAATGTTTTATAATATTTTTAATTCTTATGAAAATTTTTTTATATTTACTATCTACCAGCTAGATTTTCGTATACCTGGTAGTAAACATTGGTGACTCATTTCTCTTAGTACATGTCTTGATAGTCCAAAGTCACGGTAAAAACCTCTACTTCGACCGCTCACCCAGCATCTATTTCTATGTCTACAACTAGCGCTATTTCTTGGTAGTTTTTGTAGCTTTTTCTGTAATTGTAATTGCTCAGAAAATGATTTAGCTTTTTTGATTTTTCCTTTTATTTCTATTCTTTTTTTATAAAATTTCTGAATTAAAATTTCTCTTTTCAATTCTCTTTCAATCATGTTCTTTTTAGCCATTTTTTAGTTCATATTTTAATGTATAATATATTGCTAATATTAACTAATTCTTAAATCTATTGCAATAAAAAAACAAGAAATATGAATCAAATAATATTTCTTGCTTTATTTTATAAATTAAATTTCTCTTTACTTTTTATTTACTAGATTTAGCCAAATTTACCTGATGTAGATGCAATGACGAATGCTGCATAAGTTAATATATACCCTACAGAAAAATGGACTAATCCAACTAAACGAGCTTGTACAATTGATAGTGCAACTGGCTTATCTTTCCATCTAATTAAGTTAGCTAATGGAGTTCTTTCATGTGCCCATGCAAGTGTTTCTATTAATTCTTGCCAGTAGCCTCTCCATGAAATTAAAAACATGAAGCCAGTAGCCCAAACTAAATGCCCAAATAAGAACATCCAGGCCCATACTGATAAATTGTTCATGCCATATGGATTGTATCCATTAATTAAAGGAGATGAATTTAGCCATAGATAATCTCTTAGCCATCCCATTAAATAAGTTGAAGACTCATTAAACTGACTAATGTTTCCTTGCCATATTGCAACATGTTTCCAGTGCCAATAAAAAGTGACCCATCCAATAGTATTTAACATCCAAAAAACTGATAAATAAAATGCATCCCATGCAGATATATCGCATGTACCACCTCTTCCAGGTCCATCGCATGGGAAGCTGTATCCAAAATCTTTTTTATCTGGCATTAGTTTTGAACCCCTAGCATCTAATGCTCCTTTCACAAGAATCAGTGTTGTTGTATGTAATCCTAAAGCTATTGCATGGTGAACCAAAAAGTCTCCAGGACCAATTGTTAAAAACAGTGAGTTTTTGCTATTATTGATTGCTTCTAGCCAACCAGGTAACCATACGTTACTTCCAGCTTGTGTTGCGATATTAGATGAAGATGACAATAATACATCAAACCCATATAAAGCTTTACCAGAACTTGCTTGTATCCATTGTGCAAATATGGGTTCAATTAGTATCTGTTTTTCTGGAGTACCAAAAGCAATCATAGTGTCATTGTGAATATACAGCCCTAATGTATGAAAGCCTAAAAATAAACAAACCCAACTTAGATGAGATATAATTGCTTCTTTGTGTTCTAGCATCCTGCTTAGTACGTTATCTTTATTTTGTTCTGGGTCGTAATCTCTAATAAAAAATATTGCTCCATGTGCAAAAGCTCCTACCATTAAGAAGCCAGCTATATATTGATGGTGTGTATATAATGCGGCTTGTGTAGTAAAGCTTTTGGCCATAAAAGCATATGGTGGTAAAGCATACATGTGCTGTGCTACTAAAGATGTTATGACTCCCAGCGATCCTAGTGCTAATCCAAGTTGTATATGCAATGAATTAGTAATTGTTTCATATAAACCTTTATGCCCTGCGCCCAATTTACCACTTGGAGGTCTATGAGCATCTAAAATATCTTTTAGGTTATGTCCAATACCCCAATTAGTTCTGTACATATGTCCTGCAATAATAAAAACTATGGCAATTGCTAAGTGATGATGAGCTATATCAGTTAGCCATAGTGACTGACTTTGAGGATGAAACCCTCCCAGGAAGGTCAATATGGCTGTACCTGCACCTTCATTAGTTCCAAAGATGTGTTTTAAGCTATCTGGATTAGATGCATATTCATTCCATTGACCAGAAAAGAATGGTTCTAATCCTAAAGGATGTGGAGTTGTGTATGTAAAGTTGTCCCATCTGATATGTTGGCCTCTTGACTCAGGTATTGCTACATGTATTAAGTGACCGGTCCATGCTAATGAGCTTAACCCAAATAAACCAGATAAATGATGGTTTAATCGTGATTCGTTATTTTTAAACCATGATAGCCCTGGTTTAAATTTAGGTTGTAGATGGAGCCAACCAGCAAATAGCATAATTGCTGATAAAATTAATAAAAATAAAGATCCATTGTAAAGATCAATATTATTTCTCATGCCAATTGTATACCACCAATGGTACACTCCTGAAAAGCTAATATCTACAGGGTATGTAGATCCTCCTTTGCTAAAGGCTTTTACTGCTTTTTGTCCAAAATGAGGGTCCCAAATTGCGTGTGCAATTGGTTTAGTTTTTAATGGATTTAATACCCATTGTTCAAAATTGCCTTGCCATGCTACATGAAATAAATTTCCTGATGTCCAAAGAAAAATAATAGCTAAATGGCCAAAATGTGATGCGAAAACCTTTTGATATAAATTTTCTTCTGTCATTCCATCATGACTTTCAAAGTCATGAGCAGTAGCGATTCCAAACCATATTCTTCTAGTTGTTGGATCCTGTGCTAGTGCTTGGCTAAATTTTGGAAATTTTGTTGCCATTTTATATATTATCCTAATTTAAAGTTATCCGACTGATATTATTCTTGCTAAAAAGAATGCCCAAGTTGTTCCAATGCCTCCTAAAAGATAATGAGCTACGCCTACAGCCCTACCTTGGGTAATACTTAGTGCTCTAGGTTGTATTGCAGGTGTAACTTTTACTTTATTATGAGCCCATACGATAGATTCAATAAGTTCTTGCCAATATCCTCGTCCACTAAATAAAAACATTAAGCTAAAAGCCCATACAAAATGAGCTCCTAAAAAAATTAAACCATATGCCGATAAAGAAGATCCATATGATTGAATAACTTGTGAAGCTTGTGCCCATAAGAAATCTCTTAGCCAACCATTAATTGTTATTGAACTTTGTGCAAAATTTCCGCCAGTAATATGAGAAATTTTTCCTGTATCTGAGATACTGCCCCATACATCAGATTGCATTTTCCAGCTGAAATGGAAAATGGCTATCGATAGAGAGTTATACATCCAGAATAAACCTAGGAAAACATGATCCCATCCTGATACTTGACATGTACCACCTCTTCCAGGTCCATCGCATGGAAAGCGGAATCCTAAATTTGCTTTGTCTGGTATTAACCTAGAATTTCTTGCAAACAAAAATCCTTTCACTAAAATTAAAACAGAAACGTGAATTGTAAATGCATGAATATGATGTACCATAAAGTCTGCTGTACTTAATGATATAGGCATAGCTGCAATTTTATTACCAATTGCAACTGTGTCTCCTCCGAATATATAGCTGGCTGTTGCTAATGAGTTTGGGCTTGTATTACTTGGTGCAAGTGTGTGTATATTTTGAATCCATTGAGCAAATACAGGTTGTAATTGAATTGCAGTATCAGAGAACATATCCTGAGATCGACCTAATGCTCGCATAGTATCATTATGAATATAAAGACCGAAAGAGTGAAAACCTAAGAAAATGCATACCCAATTTAAATGAGAGATGATAGCATCTCGATGGCGTATAATTCTATCTAAAACGTTATTATAGTTTTGTGCAGGATTATAGTCTCTTACCATAAAAATAGATGCATGTGCTCCTGCGCCTACTATACAGAACCCACCTATCCACATGTGATGTGTGAATAATGATAGTTGTGTAGGATAATCTGTAGCTATATAAGGGTAAGGAGGCATTGCATACATATGATGTGCTACAATTATGCTTAATGAGCCCATCATAGCTAAATTAATCGCTAATTGAGCATGCCAAGATGTTGTCAGAATTTCATAAAGTCCTTTATGTCCTTCACCTGTTAATGGTCCTTTATGTGCTTCTAGTATCTCTTTCATACTATGTCCAATACCCCAATTAGTTCTGTACATATGTCCTGCAATAATGAATAATGTAGCTAATGCAAGATGGTGATGAGCAATATCACTTAACCAAAGTCCTCCAGTTACTGGATTTAAGCCCCCTTTAAATGTTAAAAAATCTGAGTATTCATTCCAATTTAGTGTAAAGAAAGGTATTATTCCTTGTTTAAAGCTTGGATACAATTCTGTTATTAGTTCTCTATTAACTAAAAACTCATGCGGCAATGGAATTTCTTGAGGTGATACTCCTGAGTCTAGAAGTTTATTGATAGGTAATGCAATATGAATTTGGTGACCAGACCAGCTAAGGCATCCTAGCCCTAATAAACCGGCAAGATGATGATTCATCATTGATTCAACATTTTGAAACCATTCGAGCTTTGGTGCTGCCTTATGATAGTGAAACCAACCAGCAAATATCATTAATGCTGCCATAAATAAACCACCTATCGCAGTAGCATATAATTCAAGCTCATTAGTAATACCAGAAGCTCGCCATAATTGAAAAAATCCAGAAGTAATTTGAACTCCTTGAAATCCTCCACCTACATCTCCGTTTAAAACTTCTTGCCCAACAATAGGCCAAACTAATTGTGCACTAGGTTTAATAATTGTAGGATTACTTAACCATGCGATATAGTTTGAAAATTTAGCACCATGAAAGTACATACCGCTTAGCCAAACAAAGATTATTGCTAGTTGTCCAAAGTGTGCGCTAAAAATTTTTCTTGATATATCTTCTAAAGAGTTAGTTTGACTATCGAAGTCATGAGCATCAGCATGTAGGTTCCAGATCCAAGTAGTTGTTTTAGGACCTTTAGCAAGTGATCTTGAAAAATGGCCTGGTTTGGCCCATTTATCAAAAGATGTACTTACAGGATTTTTATCTACAGTGACTTTAACTTTATTTTTTGATTGCTCTTGTGAGCTGATTGTCATTGAGATTCTCCTCTCTATTATTATTCAATAAAATGAGATTTAGTAAATAAAACTCTCACTGTATATATTATTCAATAATATTTTTTTATTCATTGTTAATGAGATGTGAGTTTTTATTATATCATTATATTATAAATATAACTGATCGTATAAATATTATCTTTTAACAATAGTTAAAATCTTATTATTAAGTTAATTGGTTTTAACCTTTATTAATGCTTGCCCGCAATCTACTATTTCTCCATCTTTTACTAGAACTTCAACAATTTCACCATCTACTTCTGCTTCAATTTCATTCATTAGTTTCATAGCTTCTATAATGCACACAGTTTGTTTTTTCTTTACTAGATCATATTTATTTACAAAAGCTGGTTCATTAGGAGCCGGCGATCTATAGAATGTTCCTACCATAGGTGATATAATTATAGAGTATGCTGAGGATTCATCATTTACCATATTTTTCTTATCTTTATCATTCATCTCTGTTGCTATATTTAAATTTAAGATACCCTTAATAGGTTTTTGGTTTTTTTTGAATTTAACTGTTCTATTTATTGTAGAAATAATTTTATTATGGTTATCGATTTTAGCTTTTTTGCTAGCTATTAATTCAAAATTATCACTTTTGATTTTTATAAAATTAATATGATTATTTTTTGCACAATTTAATACTGCTTTTAATTCTTCAATTTTAAATTTCATATTCTTTTTTAGATAATTTATATTGTTTTATAATTTGAATTTCTTCTTTAAATATCCATAGACGAGTATGGTCTTTAAATTCTATAATATGTACTACAATGTTATTGCTTAAAAGCTTTTTCCCTATGATATGAATTTTTGCATATAATTTATTATGAATTTTTATTTGAAGTTTTCTATGTATTTGTTTGATATATAAGTTATAATTGAGTTGGCACATATTTAATTAATAATGATTAAATATTGGTATAGAAGTATATTTTATTGTATTCCTTTTGTCTATTATAATTTATGCATTATAATGTCGGCTTTTATAAGCTAAAGATATATCTTTAATATAGTCCACGATATAGGATTCTTTGCTTAATAATTTATTATATAATTCATTCTTATATTAATTTTGATACATGATATTTTGATCAATGTCAATTTTATTGAAAAAATACAAATAATTGTAATGTTAATAGCTGATGATCTTGATAAGTTAGTCGATGTATTGCCAGGTTTTATATGTGAGTCTTTAAAAAAACATCCAAAGCGTAAATTTTTAATTGAAGTTGTAATGGATTTAGGTCGGAAGCCTGAAGCTCGTTTCCCTGATGGTCCTTGTTATCTATCTTCTAAAATTATTTCTTGGTATCATTTGGATTATTGTATCAGAAGAATAGGCAATTTTAGTGGTGATAATAGAGCTGGCATTGAACGTACTTTACATAGAATTAGTTCTCTTAAAAACAGAAAAGGTAATATAGTAGGGTTAACTTGTAGGGTTGGTCGTGCTATTTTTGGAACTATTAATATAGTTAGGGATTTATTGGAAAAACAAGAGTCTATTCTATTGCTAGGAAGGCCAGGTGTTGGCAAAACAACAGTTATCAGAGAAATTGCTAGAATTTTAGCTGATGAAATGCAGAAAAGAGTTGTTATTATTGATACATCTAATGAGATTGCGGGTGATGGTGATATCCCTCATCCAGCAATTGGTCGAGCTAGAAGGATGCAAGTAGCACAACCTGAATTTCAGCATCAAGTTATGATAGAAGCAGTAGAAAATCACATGCCCGAAGTGATTATTATAGATGAAATTGGAACTGAGCTAGAAGCATTAGCAGCTCGTACGATTACTGAAAGAGGAGTTCAGCTAGTTGGTACTGCTCATGGTAATGACTTGCAAAGTTTAATTAATAATCCTATTTTGTGTGACTTGATTGGAGGTGTACAATCTGTTACTTTAGGAGACGATGAAGCAAAGCGTCGTGGTTCTCAAAAGAGTATTTTAGAAAGAAAAGCAGCACCTGCATTTCAAATGGCCATAGAAATGCATTCTCGTGATAATTGTATAGTACATGAAGAAGTAGATTATGCAGTAGATCAGATACTGCAAGGTTCTATTCTATTTATACAGCGTCGTAAGTTAAATAAATTAAAGCATTTATCTATTGAGTGTGAGTCTTATCTTTCATCTAATTTTAATATTACTCATAATAACTTAAAGTTAAAAGAGAATAGATATTTTGCTCAAATTAATAAAACAGACACTAGTCTTACAGAGAATTTATTCGTGAGTAAACAGAATATGTCATCAATTATAGAATTTCAGAATAGTAATATTAACACTGATAGTATTCCAGTAGTGACAAAAATTTACCACTCTTTTACTAATAAAGATATTCTTTTATATCCATATTCGCTTAATATTAATCAGCTGGAATCTATTCTTCAAATGCTAGCTTTGCCTTTACAAATTACTAGAAATATAGTCAATGCAGATATTATTTTAGCTGTTCGGGCAAATGTTAAGCAGAATATGAAATTACGACAAATTGCAAAAAAGAAGCATATTACAATCTATACTATTCATAGTAATAGTAATTCTAATATTATTCGTGCATTAAAGCAGATAGTAAATACTAAACAATTGTCTAAAATAAATTGGAGGTTTTTACTTATTCAAGGTAAATTATTGGAAATAAAGGCTTTGTTAGAAGTTAAGAGAGCAATTAATTCTATCGTTATACCTAAAAAGCAATCTGTTCAATTATTGTTTCGTGTAGCTTATGTACGTCAATTACAGCACCAGTTTATAGAATCATATAATTTAAGATCACGTAGTTTTGGTGAAGAGCCTTATAGAATGCTGCGTATATACCCTCATTAGTTTTTTATTATAATTATTTCAGTGTTATACTTTATTTATTGTAAATAACATATGTTTCAATATTTTTAATAAATTAAATAAAAATAAAATTTGAAATAATAATAAGAGTTGTCATATAGTTATTGTAATTATCTTAATGCTTGATATACATTGAGATTACAATATTATATTAATTAAGGAAAAGGATGATGTCAAAAGATTTAACAAGTACTTTAAATAAAGTCAAAAATATTATTATAGAACAATTGGGTGTAGAAGAAAAAGATGTTACGTTAAGTGCTAATTTTTCTACTGATTTAGGCGCTGATTCTTTAGATACTGTTGAATTAGTTATGGCTATAGAAGAAGAATTTGCAATTGATATTCCTGATGATGAAGCTGCTAATATAGTCACTCTTGAGCAAGCTGTCAAGTTTATTGATGATGCAGTTCAAAAAAATAAAGTGTCGTAAGATAATTCATGTTTTGTAAAATTTTTTAATTTAACGGAGAGGGTGGGATTCGAACCCACGGAACCTTTCGGTTCATCTGATTTCAAATCAGACGCAATCAACCAACTCTACCACCTCTCCATATAAATAATATATTATCATAAAATAAGACTATAAATACAATGGTTGGATTATGGTCTTATTTTTATTTGTTATTGGGAGCTATGCATATTTATTCGTATGTAGATTTTTCAGTGAATTTATTTGTGACTGGATTATTGTTTTTTCCTATTGAATGCTTAATATTTCCTACACCTTCTCGGCCAGCATTTACTTTTTCTGGAAATACGCCATCTTTGGGATGTAAATATTGCACTTCCCCATTAGGGAATATTCGATAAATTTTAAAATCCTTTATCTTGAATTTTGTTTTTAGTTGTTCGCTTAATGCTAAACATTGTTCTTTTTTTGCTAAATACAGTAAGTTATTACTTTCTCTCATGATTGCTGCTCCACCGGTTGGCATTTCAAAAACGGCTTCTTCTTTACTTGTCCACGTAATTGCATATTTTTCTTCTATCTCTGCAGCTCTCAACCAGCCTCCCGTACTACCACCAAAAGTAGGAGATGGCATTTTGAAATCAATTGTATTCATGATTATTTCTTATTTATGTTTTCTAATTTAAATTATTTATATTATATTCTCTGCTTTTTTAACTTTCTTTGATTAAAAAAGAAATAAAGCTTCATGAACTTTCAATACTTATTTAAAGATGGAGAATTTTTACAAGCTTTTATATAACAGTTTCTCTTTGTATTAATTGAATCAATATTAAAGACTTGTTATTTTAATAGCTTTAATTCATTAATTAGATTTTATATGTCCCAGTAATTAGGCAAAAATAGTTTTTAATCTAAGCTTATTTATACTCTTTTATATATATATTATTTAATTATATATCTTGCTCTTGATGATTCTATTGGTTTGATTAGATATAGTTTAATTAAATTATACGTTAGTTGAATATATAAAGGAGTTTTTTTAATCTGTTTTATTAAGATATTCTTTTTTGTTTTGTCTATTTCAATAAGTGCTCTATTATAAGAAGCGCATTTATCAAGCCTTTGAAAAAATTCAGGTTTATCAATATTGAGTGCTATTGAAAAGATTCTCGAAGCGCTTTCATTAGTTTTTCTAATTACTTGCATATCGTATTGACGAGAATCTAATCCAATTGCTTTGTAAAACTCTGATCTTTGAAAATCATTTAGGTACATTGTGGCGAATACACTAAGTAAAAAAAATCTGCACCATAGTTTTGACTCAAGATTATTTAAAAATCGTGGTTGAGATTTAAGTAATGCTGCAAAGAAATCTCCATGTCTATTTTCATCCTGGCACCAATTTTCAAAAAACTTAAAAATAGGATAAATTCTGTGCTCAGGGTGTTTTTCTAGATGTCTATATATTGTAATGTATCGCCAATATCCAATCTTTTCTGATAAATATGTCGCGTAAAAAATAAATTTAGGTGAAAAAAAAGTATATTTTCTGCTTCGTGTTAAAAATCCTAAATCAAGTGAAAGGTTAAAATCTCCTATAGCTTTATTTAAAAAGCCTGCATGTCTTGCTTCATCTCTTGACATTAATAAAAAACATTCAGCGATAATAGGACTTGCTTTTTCTAGTCTACGAGATAATTCTTTATAAAGTAAAAATCCAGAAAATTCTGCTGTACAAGATCTTTCCAAAAATTCTATAAACAGTGCCTTAGTATTTTTGTCCAAACTTTTCCATGACTGTTCAAATTCTTCATCTCTAATGAAATGTTGTCTATTATAGTCAGCTCTAAATTCTTGTAAAAGTGCATCAAATTCTTCGATATTTAAAGAAATATCTAATGAGGCCATTTCCTCAAAGTTTGTGGTATAAAATCGAGGCGTTAGTAATGTTTCCGTTGTTGTGGTCGAATAGTCTTTATCTATGCTTTGCATCTGCCTTTTATTATATTGATTAATTTACTCTGTTTATATTAATTATAGTATTAAATTAGATTACTTGTAATTGTCAAAAATTTACATTTCTTGATCTAAAAGTTTTTTAGATAAATTATATATTAATATAGCATGCATTCAGGGTATTATATTATTAAATAAATAAATATAGGAGCTAGTTTTTGTGTTAGATATTGTAAGTTTAGGATGGGGTTCATTTTTAGCTGTATTTACATTCTCAATTGCATTAGTAGTTTGGGGTCGAAATGGTTTTTAATTTTTAAGGATGATTGTAATGGGTAGTGAAATTATCTTAGCAGCAATAATAAGCTGTGTACTTGTACTAGTCGGTCTTGTATTAGGATTTGTGTTATTAAAGATACAAGGAGAATAAAAGTTTTCAATTGTTACTTGATAAAATATAGAATATGCTTAGTAAAACATATTCTTCTATGTTATATTTGTTATTTAATGTAATCAATAAAGGAGAATAGGTAATGAAAATAATATGGTATTTAGTTAGTATTTCAACTTTGTCTTTAATTTTATTTTACAGTCCTAAAATGTCAAATTCAACAGTATTTAATGATAATCAGCAGATTAGTAGCATTACTAGTGAATCACAAAAAACTTTACAGATGATAATTTCGTCATTTGTACTATTATTTTTTGTATTTACAATTTTAATTTCATTATTTCCGTACGAATAGCGTATTATATTATTGGATGAGTTTAAAATTAATTTAAGTAAGTTATTAATGAGTATAAACAAAAGAACATGTCCAGTCCCTTTTGAACAACAGCCGTTGAATGAATACTTTGCTTTAAAGTCTTCTTTTTGTTTTGGATGGTCTACATTAGCTATAAATGAGTATATTATAAAAATAATATATATTTTTTGTATTTCTTTTCTAATTTTTTTCCCTTTAATTTGTATTATTATAAATAATTATAATTTTTTATGGAAAGCTTTCTTATTAAATTGCCTCACTGTAAATCTTTTACTAATTTTAGTTTTTACAAGGTTATATTTAGGCTGGTCGTATGTAATGAAACGATTAGTTAGTGCAACAATTTTTTATGAAGAGTCAGGTTGGTATGATGGTCAGATATGGATAAAAAATTTAGATATGCTGACCAAAGATCGTTTAGTTGGATTATATGAAGTTATGCCTTTTATTGACAGAATTCAATATAGTTTAATTGTATTTATTGTTTTTCTTTTAATAAATATTTTATTATTTTGGTTGCTTTAACTGGTTTTCTTTATTAAGATTAGTGTCAGACGCGGAGTAGAGCAGTCTGGTAGCTCGTCGGGCTCATAACCCGAAGGTCAATGGTTCAAATCCATTCTCCGCTATTCTATTTTCATAAAACTTTTCAATGGTTTGTATATCTTATATTATCTGCTATTATATTAACATATAAGTTCTGAATTTCGTAAAAACTTTGTATGGTAGTACACAATAATTTAATTCAAGTTGGTCAAAAAGCACCAGATTTTTTGGCTGTAGCAGTTTGTGATCAAGAATTTAAATCAATAAAGTTATCTAATTACATCGGAAAGTATGTAATTTTATTGTTTTACCCTTTAGATTTTACATTTGTGTGTCCTACAGAAATTACTGCATTTAGTGATGTATATAATGAAATTACTGAATTAAATACAGAAATCTTAGGAATTTCAGTTGATAGTGAATATTGTCACCTAGCATGGTTACAGACCAATCGTGAATCAGGTGGCTTAGGTGATTTACGTTATCCTCTTGTTTCTGATTTAACAAAAGAAATTAGTATTGGATATAACGTATTGACAGATTCAGGTACAGCTTTAAGAGGTTTATTTATTATAGATAAAGAAGGAGTAATTCAGTATTCTGTTATTAATAATTTAAATTTTGGGCGTAGCGTTAATGAAACATTAAGAGTATTAAAGGCAATACAATATGTTCAAAACAATCCAGACGAAGTATGCCCTGCCAATTGGGAACCTGGAGATCCAACTATTATAAGCAGCCCTAAAGAATCAAAAAACTACTTTCAGTCCGTATAATTTAATTCATCTTTAAAATATTTAATAGTTAGTGGTAAAATAAAGTTTTATTGTATTAATCAAAAGAATAAAATTTATATAAGTTATATATTAAATATGAATATTATTATAACTTTTTTATACTGTATCCATGCTTTTTATTTTAAATTTTAATATAGATAAACTAATTATATAAGGAAACTATTAATGTCTACTAATTTAGCAAAGAAGTTAAGAGAAGGTACTACTAAGTCACATAGTATGGCTGAAAATGTTAGTTTTGTTAAGTCATTTTTGGGTGGTGTAGTTGATAAGAAATCATACCGCAAGCTTGTTGCTAATTTATTTTTTGTTTATCAAGCGATAGAAGAAGAAATAAAGAAAAATAAAAACCACCCAGCAATTAAGCCAATATATTTTCCTGAGCTTAACCGTACCACCAGCTTAAGTGAAGATTTGGATTTTTATTATGGCAAAAATTGGCGCTTAGAAGTTACTCCTTCATTAGCTACAGAGGTTTATGTTAACAGAATTCATACTATTGGGAAAAATCAACCTGAATTGCTTATTGCTCATGCATATACAAGATACATGGGTGATTTATCAGGAGGGCAAATATTGAAAAAAATAGCGCAAAATGCTATGAATCTGTCTGGTAATCAAGGTATAGCTTTTTATGATTTTCATCAAATAGATGATGATAAGCTCTTTAAAGAAATGTATAGAGAAACATTAGATAATGTACCTATTAATCATAATCAAATAACTCAAATAATTGCAGAGGCAAATCTGTCTTTTAATTTAAATATGAAAATTTTTCAAGAATTAAATTCAAACTTAATTAAAATTATGGTTATGCTCTTATGGGGTACGATTAATAATTTTCGTAAGAAGTTTAATTAATTTATTATATTTTATTTAGTTCTTGTAAAAATCTATTCTTTATTTACAATATTTTGTATAATGATCTTTAGCTTTTCATAGAATATTTCAAGCTATTAATAATAAGGTTCGAGTATGTATAAATTAAAGTCATCAAAATCTATTAAAAAGAGATTGAAAATTACAAAAAGAGGTATATTGCTAAGGCGTCGTGCTTCTAAGAATCATCTTTTGCAAAAAAAAACATCTCAGCGTAAACAAAATTTAAGAAGAGTATCTTCAGTGTTCCATGGGGATTTTATGAATTTTAAAGATAAGATTGTTAGTAGTTGATAGTTTTTATTGCTTGTAAGTTTTGAACATTATTGTACATTATAAATAGAAAGTTTTTATGACACGTGTTAAACGAGGCAATATTGCTCGTAAAAGAAGAAAAAAAATTTTGAAATTAGCTAAAGGTTTTCGGGGATCTCACTCATCTTTATTTCGTACAGCAAAACAACAAGTTTTTAAAGCATTAAAATACTCTTATGTTGGTCGAAAAAATAAAAAACGTGATTATAGACGTTTATGGATTTTGCGTATTAATGCTGCTGTACGTATCCATAATATTACATACAGTAAATTTGTTCAGGGTTTGAAAAAAAACAATATAGCTTTAAATCGTAAAATGTTATCTCAGTTAGCAATTCTGGATAAGCAGGCCTTTAACAGTATTCTTGTAACTCTTCATTAATCAATTATAATTATAAATTCAATATTATTTTTTTAGTATATTTGATATAAAAGTAATATATTAAAAAAATATAAATTTTATCTTGCTTTTTATTTTAATCTAGTAAGAATATAATGACTAATCTCTTTTAAATTATTTTTTGTATTAGATTCTTTTTGATTTTGTAAAGCTTTTAGTGATGCTTGAATATGCTCCTTTGCTAAATCTTTTGTTTTTTGTATTCCTTGACTATCTTTTATGTTTTGTATAGTTTTTTGAATATCATTTTTGTATTGAAATTCTCGATTAATATATTTGTATAGTACTCTTGTTTCTGATAATGCAAAAATAAGTGGAGCAGTTAAATTTCCGTTTTTTAAATCATTTCCAGTAGGTTTACCTAATAGTTTTGTAGATCCTGTTATATCAAGAATATCATCTATAAGTTGAAAAGCTATTCCGAGATGTTTGCCATATGTATAAAAGCAATTTTGCTCTATTAAGTTAGCATTACTAATCATAGCAGCTCCTTGGCAACTAGATGCTATTAATGATGCTGTTTTATAAAAAGACTTTTCTAAATAATCATTTACTGATATATTCATATTAAATTGGCTTAATCCCTGTCTAATTTCTCCTTCAGCAAAATCTGTTATAACTTTTGAAATAGTTTTAACTACATCCAAGTTATTTAAATTAGCTAAATACCATGAAGACTGTGCGAACAAAAAGTCCCCTGCTAATACAGCAACTTTAGTATTGAATACATAATGAACTGTATCAAGACCTCTCCTTTTTGTGCAATCATCTAATACATCATCATGTACTAGACTTGCAGTGTGTATAATTTCTGTAATTTCTGCTAATCTTCTATGTTCTGCTTTTATTATTCCATTCTTCATAGTACTTTTGGCAACTAGTAAAACAATGGCTGGCCGAATTCTTTTACCTCCAGCATTAAATAAATATTCAGCAGCAGCATAAAGCATTGGATTTTTCGCTCCAACCATTTTTTTTAAGTTTTTATCTAAAATTTTTAAGTCATTTTCAATACTTATAAATGTATTTATATTCATAATCTTATTTATTTAATTCTATTAAATTTATTGTATTATAACTTAGCTTTTTAGCTGAAGATGTTTATTTGGAGATATGGAATTTTTTTATTATATTTGTGCTAGCATAGTTTTTGTTATATAATATAGTAAGGTATAGTTTAATTAAATTTTAAATTTCTCGTTTTATATTTTAGCTTTTATTCATTTTATTTTTCAGCTATTTATATTATTTAGTATTATTTTAGGGGATAGTAACACAATTATGACTGAAAAAATCTCTTTACCTTCAACATTATCTACATCTTCTAATGCTTCAGCTGAAGTTCTTCTTGATTTATATAAAGATATGTTGTTGGGTCGTAATTTTGAAGATATGTGTGCTCAAATGTATTATCGTGGTAAAATGTTTGGCTTTGTTCACTTATATAATGGGCAAGAAGCTGTATCCACAGGAGTCATCAAATGTTTACAAGAGAATGATTATGTTTGTAGTACATATCGTGATCATGTACATGCTTTAAGTAAAGGTATCCCTCCTAAGTTAGTCATGGCTGAATTATTTGGTAAAGAAACGGGCTGTAGTCGTGGTCGTGGTGGCTCTATGCATATATTTTCGGCTGAACATAATTTTTTGGGAGGTTTTGCTTTTATTGGTGAAGGTATACCAGTTGCTATTGGTGCTGCTTTTCAGAGTATTTATAAAAAACAAGTATTGCAAGATGATTTACCTATTAGTGTAACAGTATGCTTTTTTGGAGATGGTACTAGTAATAATGGTCAATTTTTTGAATGCTTGAATATGGCTGTTTTATGGAAGTTGCCAGTCATTTTTGTAATTGAAAATAATCAATGGGCTATTGGCATGGCTCATCATAGGTCAACATCATCTCCTGAGATACATAAAAAAGCTAATGCTTTTGGATTACCAGGTATTGAAGTAGATGGTATGAATGTATTAGCTGTTAGAGAAGTGACTAAAGAGGCTATTATTAGAGCTAGATCAGGAGAAGGACCCACGTTAATTGAAGCTTTAACTTATAGGTTTAGGGGCCATTCTTTAGCAGATCCGGATGAATTAAGGTCAGTTCAGGAAAAACGTGCGTGGATAGCTAGAGACCCTGTGAAGCGTTTTAAAAATTATTTATTAGATGATGTATTAATAGATTCTAAGATGATAGAGAATATTGATAAACAAATCCGTACTTCTATAGAGGATGCGATTGAATTTGCTTTAAACAGTCCTGAACCTAAAATTAAAGATTTGAAACGTTATTTATTTGCTGAAGATCAAGATGAAAATAAGGAATAGTAAATTATGAATAAGATGTTTATGTTTGATGCCTTAAGAGAAGCGACAGATGAAGAAATGTCGCGTGATCAATCTGTATTTGTTTTAGGTGAGGATGTTGGCCATTATGGTGGCTCTTATAAAGTTACTAAAGATTTGCATGCTAAATATGGTGATTTACGAGTACTTGATACTCCTATTGCAGAGAACAGTTTTATGGGTATGGCAATTGGCTCAGCTATTACAGGCTTACGCCCTATTGTTGAAGGAATGAATATGAGCTTTTTGTTATTAGCATTTAATCAAATTTCGAATAATGCTGGTATGTTAAGATATACGTCTGGTGGAAATTTTAAAATACCTTTAGTTATTCGTGGGCCTGGAGGTGTAGGTCGTCAGTTAGGAGCTGAACATTCACAGCGTTTAGAAGCTTATTTTCAGTCTATTCCAGGGCTGAAGATTATTGCTTGTTCTACTCCCTATAATGCAAAAGGTTTATTGAAAGCTGCTATTCGAGATAATAATCCTGTAATTTTTTTTGAGCATGTTCTGTTATATAATTTACAAGAAGAAATACCTAATTATGAATATATTCTTCCTTTAGATAAGGCTGAAATAGTAAGAAAAGGTACATCTGTAACAATAGTTACATATTCAAGAATGCGTCATCATGTGATTGAGGCAGTTGACTCTTTGGTTAAAGATGGTTATAGTCCTGAAGTAATTGATTTAATTTCATTAAAGCCAATTGATATAGAAACTATAAGTAAGTCTTTGCAAAAAACTCATAAAATGATTATTGTTGAAGAATGCATGAAAACAGGTGGAATTGCTGCAGAAATTATTGCTCAAATTAATGATAACTATTTTGATTTACTAGATGCTCCTATTATTCGCTTATCGTCTCAAGATATACCTACTCCTTATAATGGTAATTTAGAAAAAGCTACTGTTATTTATCCTAGTCAGATTATTGAAGCAGTTAAAAAAATGGTTTAAATGCATTTAATGTACCTATTTCGTTTGAAATAGGTGAAAATTATTTAATTTATTAGAAATTAATTTCGGCAGCTTGTACTTTTTCCCATTGTTTTTTCTTCAATACAAAGAATATTTGTGCCAGTGTTACAGCAAAGAAAAAAACTATCATCCCTTTAATTCTTGAAGGGTTTTGTAAAACAATTTCGCTTTCATTTTGTCCAAATCCTCCTATATTTGGATCATTAGTTAGATTTTGATTAGTACTGATATTCTCTCCTTCCTTGATGTTTAAAGTTAATCCAGGTCCAATATTTTCTGTATATACTTCTCCGTTTATTTTTGCTATTTCTATTTTATATCCTCCTTTATCAATTGCAATAATATTCAAAATTTTACCACTATTTAAAGCTGTTACAATATTGTTATTAGATTTATCTCCAGTGGGATATATTTGACCTCTTCCTCTATTGCCTCCGACGTAGATTGGATATTTTAAAAAATGTACGTTTTTATCTTGTGTTGGATCAGGTGATAAAATTGGGAAAATGATTTCTTGATTTTTGTCTCCTGGTACAGGGCCTACAACGAGTATATTAGATTTAGATGTACTGTACGGCTGAATATAAACATTTTTTGTTTTTTCTTTTAATTCTTTAGAAATTAGGTTTTTCGGTGCTATTTTAAATCCTTCAGGTAAAATTAATACAGCTCCTACGTTCAACGATCCTTGGCTGCCATTGCCTAAAATTTGTTTATTTGAAATATTGTATGGTATTTTGACTTTTGCTTCAAAAACACTGTTGGGCAGCACTGATTGAGGTACTTCAATTTCTACTGGTCTTTGGGCTAAATGGCAATTTGCGCATACAATTCTTCCAGTTGCTTCTCTTGGATCATCATAGCCTTGTTGTGCATAGATCGGGAAACTATATACTTTGGATGGTATGATAAAATAAATACTAATTACAATTAGTAGGATTGTCTTTTTAATAATTGTATTATTTATATTTTTATATAAGTTTTTTAATTTTGTAAGTGACATAATTTTTAATTAATATAAAGTTATTCTTGTTCTTTGTATTTATAATAACATTGTATATTTAGTATTTTTAATAAATATCAATGATTCATTAACTTTTATATAAAAAAATTTATTTTTTTACTTAATTTAATTATTTATTTAGTATTTTTAATACAATAATACCGCTTATATATAAGCTGCAAATAGCTAAAGACATAATGCCTTGGGTTACAGGGTCTGTTGATGGAGTTAATATGGCACTAATTATAGTTGAGAAAAAAATAACATATCTCCAATATTTTAACATTTTGTTAGAAGACACTAAATTTAAGAGGCCTATGGTTATTTGAATTACTGGAATTTGAAAAGATAATCCTGTGCTAAAAAACAGTAAAAGCATAAAGTCAAAGTACTGTTCAAATGACCATGTTGGTTCTACAATATCTGAGCCGTAATTAATTAAAAATTGTAAAGCAGCAGGAGCTAAAATTTTGTAAGCGAATGTTAGACCAGTAAAAAAGAGTATAATAGATGATGAAATTATTGGTACAATTATAGATGTCTCTTTTTCAGTTAATCCTGGTAAAATAAATATTAATATTTGATAAATTGTAAATGGACTACTGAATAAAAAGCCTGTATATATAGCTAGTTTAATAGATGCAAAAAGGTATTCTCCTGGAGCGAGTTGTAAAAATTTAATGCCGTTAGCAGGTTGTTGTATCAGTAAAGAAATATTTTTAACATATAAGAAACATCCTATTGTAATAGTAGCAAATATTATGATAGATATAGTTATTCTTGTTCTTAGTTCTTCTAAGTGATCCCCCAAAGGCATCTCTTTATTGTTTTGAATTGTTTTTTTCATAAGTTGTTTAGTATTGGTATAGATCCAACATTTTAATTAAAGTTTATTATCTTATATAAAGTATTTTCAGTAAGATAAATTAAAAAATTTGTTCTAATTCAAGCAAGCTTTTATTTTTTGTATAATATAAGATATATTAATTTATTTAATACTAGTAATATATTTAGTGTATTGTGTCATGTCAATTATTGATTGCAATAGTTCTATATTTCTATGTCAAATTACTTAAATATCTTTTTAAGGAGATAAAATATGGGTTTAAAAGCCAGTAGTGGCAGTCCACTAATTAAGCCAAAATTGTACCGTACAGCTTCAATGTCTACTATTGCTCAGGCAGAGCAACAAGATCGTTATTTGCAGTTGGGTGAATTAAATCAACTTGTGGCTTTTTTGAATTCAGGTAATAAGCGTTTGGAAATAGCCAGTATTTTAGGCAAGAATTCTAATATTCTTGTAGCTAAAGCTGCTGACAAAATCTTTGTAGGTGGTTCAGCTATTTCTTATTTAGAGAAGCCACAAGCATCTTTCTTAGGTGCACAAGATTTACAAAAAGAAAATCAAATTTTATCTGGTGATGCAAATAGTAGTCTATTCGTTGGGCTTTCTTCAATATTTACTACCAGTGATTCTTTACCAACTGGTTTTAAACCAATTAGTGTTGTTCGTTATGGTACTGAAAGAATGAAAAAATCTTTACGTGATTTAGATTGGTTTTTAAGATATCTAACTTACGCTATAGTTGCTGGTGATCCAAATATATTAACAGTTAATATTAGGGGCCTTAGAGAGTTAATTGATAATGCTTGCTCTAGCGCTGCAGCTACTGTTGCACTTCGTGAAATGCGAAAAATAGCATTAACAATTTTTGAGAACGATATTGATGCTATGAATTTAGTTGAAGAATATTTTAATATTTTAATTACAGAATTTGATTCTTCAGCTTTTACTGATAAAATTCGTCGTAGAAATTTATTAAGTTTACAAGGTTTACGTTTACCTCAAATATATTCAAAAGCTGGTATTACAACTCAAAAATTTGTTATGAAAACCAGCTTGTCTACTGATGAAAAAAATATGGTAATTAAAGCTTGTTATCGTCAAGTTTTTGAAAGAGATATAATTAAAGCTTATGGCTTTAAATTTTCTGACTTTGAATCTAGAGTGAAGAATGGTATTCTTTCAATTAAAGAATTTATTCGTTTACTAGCTAAATCTTCTATATATAGAAAACAATTTTTTGAGCCTTTTGTTGATAGTCGAGTTGTTGAATTAGCTTTTAGGCATGTATTAGGCCGAGGAGTGAGTTCTTTAGAAGAATTTCAGCAATATTTTTCTATTATTGCATTAAGAGGTTTAGATGGTTTAGTCGATAGTTTAATTAATTCTCAGGAATATGCTGATTATTTTGGTGAAGAGACTGTTCCTTATTTAAGAGGTTTATCTGAAGAAGCTCAGGAGTCAAAAAATTGGGGTGCCCAAATCGATTTATTAAATTATTCTACTCCTTTTAGAAAAATTCCTCAATTTATCACTCTGTTTAGTTCATATAAATCTAATTTGCCTGATCAGCATCCGTATGGTTTGAGTAATGACCCATTAGCAATACAATTTGGAGCTATTTTCCCTCAAAATTCTATTGATTTACGTAAAAAATCAGCACCTTTTGGCCGTGATACACGTCGTATTTTAGTTAGGTATGGTGCTGGTATTTATAGTCAAATTAGTAATCCTTCTTTAAGATCATTATCGGTTAACTCTTTAGGTCCTAAAATATTTAGATTGAATAATTCAAGTTGGTCTAATGAATCTAATTTACAAAATTTAAATCAAGTTATTAATGCTGTATATTTACGTGTTTTTGGTAGATATATTTATAATGAAGAGTTTTTGAATATTCAAAAATTTGAAAATGAGCTACGTGATAGTCAAATTTCTGTACGTATTTTTGTGAAAAAACTAGCTAAATCATATATATTTAGGTCAATGTATTGGGAGCCTTTTTATATATGCAAAGCAATTGAGTATATTCATAATAGATTGTTAGGTCGACCTACTTATGGTCGTCAAGAAATTAATAAATATTTTGAAATTGTATATAAAGAAGATTATTATGCAATGATTGATGCTATCATAGATAGCTATGAGTATTTAGAATCTTTTGGTAATAATATTGTACCTCATGAGCGTTATATTACTCCATTAACTTTGTCAGCTAGAAGTTTAAGAGTTAATAAAAGTAATATAAGATTAAAAATCCAAAATTCACATATTAATCGATTAAATGAATCTAATAGATTGTTAACATTTTGTCAAAATAATTTTTCTTATACTACTAGTAGTATTAAAAAATCTATTCAACAAGGTGTTACAACTAGACGTGATCAACAAATTATTTTTAATGTGAATAATTTAATCAATAAAGCAGATTTAGTTCAAGTATTAAGAGCGATTTATCGTCAAGTTTTTGAACGAGATTTGAATTCTTTTTCAATTGGTGATGAATTCTATAATTTAGAAAAAGCTTTCATGATTCAAGAAATAACCGTACAGCAATTAATAGAAAGGCTAGGCTATTCTTCATTATATTGTAAAGAATTTTATCAGCCTTATCCTAACACTAAAGTCATAGAGTTAGGTACAAAACATTTTCTTGGTCGTGCGCCTAATAATCAGGCTGAAATAAGATATTATAATCAAATTTTAGCTTCTCAAGGATTAGCATATTTTATTTCTACTTTAGTTAATAGCGTTGAATATAATAGTGTATTTGGAAGTAATACAGTCCCTTATAGACGTTTTCCAACTTTACCAGCCGCAAATTTTCATAATACAGAAAAATTATATACTAGGCTAACTAAGCAGAATATATCAATAATTATTCCAAGTTTTGGCTCAGTAGTTGGCAATCAGTAGTTAGATTTGTAAAATACTTTTTCATCTTTCTTGCTTTAGTGCTTCTCTGTTTTTTTTTATTCTTATATTAAAAGCCTGCTAAGGCAATTGGCACTTGAGACTATTTACATTAAAAGATTATTATATATTTAGGTGTTATGGAATAACCTTATTAATTTTCTCAATGTATTTTAGGAGTTTAATTCGATGAGTATTGTAACTAAATCAATTGTTAATGCAGATGCAGAAGCTAGGTACTTAAGTCCTGGAGAGCTAAATAGAATTAAAAGTTTTGTGCTATCAGGACAAAGACGTTTAAGAATAGCGCAAATTTTGACAGATAATCGTGAATTAATTGTAAAACAAGGTGGTCAGCAGCTATTTCAGAAACGTCCTGATGTAGTTTCTCCTGGAGGCAATGCTTATGGCGAAGAAATGACTGCTACTTGTTTGCGTGATCTAGATTATTATTTAAGGCTTGTAACTTATGGTATAGTAGCCGGTGATGTAACCCCTATAGAGGAAATTGGCTTAGTCGGTGTTAAAGAAATGTATAATTCTTTAGGTACTCCAATATCTGGAGTTTCTGAAGGAGTTAAATCAATGAAAAGTGTAGCTTGTTCATTGTTATCTGGAGAAGACTCAGCTGAAGCTGGTTTTTACTTTGATTATACTTTAGGTGCTATGCAATAGGTTTATTTGCATGTCTATAATAAAGTAAGATTTTATCTTGATTAAGATACCCATTATTAATTTATTAAAAAGGAATATAACAATATGCAAGATGCAATTACTTCTGTCATTAATACAGCAGATGTGCAAGGTAAATATTTAGATGATAATTCTTTAGAGAAACTGAAAGGTTATTTTCGAACAGGAGAATTAAGAGTACGTGCTGCAGCTACTATTGCAGCCAATGCTGCCACGATTATTAAAGAGTCAGTAGCTAAAGCTTTATTGTATTCTGATATTACAAGACCAGGTGGTAATATGTATACAACAAGAAGATATGCAGCTTGCATCAGAGATTTAGATTATTATTTAAGATATGCAACTTACGGTATGTTAGCAGGAGATCCTTCTATTTTAGATGAGCGTGTGCTGAATGGTTTAAAAGAAACTTATAATTCTTTAGGTGTGCCTATAGGAGCAACAATTCAAGCTATCCAAGCGATGAAAGAGGTTACATCAAGTTTAGTTGGTTCTGATGCTGGTAAAGAGATGGGCTTATATTTTGATTACTTGTGTTCAGGTTTAAGTTAATTTAATATTTTATATATTTATAGTAACATATAGTATTATATGTTAATTAAAATTTCCAAGAAAGAGTATAATCTTTTTCTTGGAATTATGCTTCAAGAGAATTTAATTATTTAGAACTATTGCAGCTTGTACTCGTGCTCTTGCTTTTCTGACATTTTGAGTGGCTTCTATTTTTTCTTTACTTGTTTCAGCATCAGTTAAGATTTGAATGGCTTTATCTAATTTAGTTTGTTCTATATTTAGATCAATTTCTTCAATAGCTTCTGCTCCATTAACTAAAATAGTAATAGTATCATTTTTTACTTCTGCAAATCCTCCTAAAAGAATTATAGGTTTCCATTCTTTATCAATTCTTACTCGCATTACTCCTATATCTAATGCTGTGAGTAATGGTATATGTCCTTTTAATATGCCTAATTGCCCTGTACTACTAGGTAAAATTACTTCTTCTGCATTAGCGTCCCAAACAGTTTTATCAGGAGCAATTACGCGTATATTTAATGTCATATGATTAGTTTAATTATTTTAATGTTTCAGCTTTACTAATTGCTTCTTCTATATTACCAACTAAATAAAAAGCTTGTTCTGGTAAATCATCTAATTCCCCTTGTAAGATCATTTGAAAACCTTTAATTGCTTCTTCTAAAGAAACATATTTGCCAGGAGAGCCTGTGAACACTTCGGCAACAAAGAACGGTTGAGATAAAAATCTTTCAATTTTTCTTGCTCTAGCCACTGTTAGTCTATCTTCTTCTGATAATTCATCTAGTCCTAAAATAGCAATAATATCTTGCAATTCTTTGTATCTTTGAAGAGTAGATTTTATTTGTTGTGCTGTCGAATAATGCTCTGATCCTACAATATTAGGCTGTAGCATTGTTGAAGTAGAGTCTAAAGGATCTACTGCAGGGTAAATTCCTTTTGCTGCTAAGCCTCTTGACAATACTGTTGTTGCATCAAGATGAGCAAATGTAGTTGCTGGAGCTGGATCTGTTAAATCATCAGCAGGTACATATACTGCTTGTATAGATGTAATAGACCCATCTGTAGTTGAAGTAATTCTTTCTTGTAGTGCACCCATTTCTGTGGCTAATGTTGGTTGATATCCAACAGCAGAAGGCATTCTTCCAAGCAGTGCTGATACTTCTGATCCAGCTTGAACAAACCGAAAGATATTATCTATAAAGAGTAGAACATCTTGTTTGTTAATGTCTCTAAAATACTCTGCCATAGTTAACGCTGTTAAGCCTACTCGCATTCTAGCGCCAGGTGGTTCATTCATTTGTCCATACACTAGTGCTACTTTAGATTCCTCTAAGCAATCGCTGTTGATAACTTTAGATTCTTTCATTTCTTCATATAAATCATTGCCTTCTCTTGTTCTTTCTCCTACTCCTCCAAAAACAGAAACTCCGCCGTGTGCTTTAGCAATATTATTAATTAATTCCATGATTAATACAGTTTTACCTACACCAGCTCCTCCAAATAACCCAATCTTACCACCTTTTCTATATGGTGCTAACAAGTCTACTACTTTAATGCCGGTTTCAAATATAGAGGGCTTTGTTTCTAATTGTGTGAAAGACGGAGCCGACCTGTGAATAGGTAAAGAGTTTTTTGATAATATTTTTCCTAGATTGTCTACAGGTTCTCCTAGTACATTAAAAATTCTGCCAAGTGTTGGTATTCCCACCGGTACTGTTATAGGCGCTCCAGTATCAACGACTTCCATTCCTCTTTTTAACCCTTCTGTAGAGCTCATTGCAACTGCTCTTACTCGATTATCTCCTAGTAATTGCTGTACTTCACATGTAATTGTATTATCTTGTCCTTGAACTTTTAAAGCATTAAATACTTTTGGCAGTTGCCCATTTGGAAATTCTAAATCTAATACAGGACCAATAATTTGCGTTACAGAGCCTTTGCTTGTAGTATTTATCATTTATGATTTAAGGATATCTTAGTATTTGTTATAGGAAAATTGACAAATTTCTTCTAAAATTGAAGCAATTATTCTTTCTTTACTTTTTTTTATCGTTAATTAGAATAATTCTATTTATTACTATTGTAAATTAAGATGTTATTTTTTCGACGTATATTTTATTCTATTTTGTATTCGTCCTGTAGTTTTAAGCCAGTTTTGTGCTTCAATATAATTATTGGGTGCAATTAATATAGCTTGTTGCCAGTATTCTCCAGCTTTATCAAACATAGATTTTGATAAACGTGTGTTATTATTTTTTGCGGCTTTAATTCCTTGATAATGATATATGACTGCTATATTATTTAAAGCTTGTGGTAATTTAGAGTTTAATTCTAAGGCTTGATGATAGTATTCTAATGCTTTAATATGTTCTCCATTACTTCCATAAATTAAACCTATGTTGTATACTATATAAGATCTATCATAAGGATCTTCTTCTAAAGATAATGCTTCATAATAGTTTTCTAAAGCTTCTGCATATTCCCCTTCTGCTTGGGCCGACATACCATCTCTATAATAACAGAATGCTTGCTTTTCTTCTTTACTTGTCGGTATTACTTTTAGTAATATGTCTGCTAATATAGTAAATGTTTTATCTATAAAGTTATCATTCTTTTGTAAGCGAGGCATAAAAATCCTTAAATTGTTAAATAATTTATATAATAATCTATAGATATTTTAACTCAATCATTTAATTAGGTCTTATTTTTTAATTAGATCCAACTCTTGCTATAATTATATTTATATTTATAATATTTGAAAAAAACAATGAAATATTACAGTTTATATAGTCGTCATATCTTTTTTTTTAATATCAATTATAATCAATTTTTTCTTAGATCTATGTCTTTTATTTCTAATAAAGAGGTTTTAGTTTTAAAAAACCCTAAATTTGTCTCTCTATTAATTTATGATAATTCTCAAAAGCTCAATGTTGATCCTGTTACATTAATTAATCCTTCTTTTCCTAGTGTTGATCGTGGAAAATTTGAATTATCTTCAAATACAAAATATGATAAAAAAAATAAGTTATATGCTAAAGGTTCAGATAATGTAGAGTCTAAAAAATATAAGATTAAATTTAAAAAAAAATCCCGTGATAATATGAGCTTAGATTCAGATGATCTTTTTCTTGTTACAAGTAATGAAGATGAGTTAAATAATAAATTAATTAAAAAATCGAAGCTCAACAAAAACAGAAATAAACAAAAAAAACATACTGATATTCTTAGTCAAGTCAATGATAGACAACATATAAGTAATCAAGATTCTAAAGCCAATAAAAGTATTATCTTAGATAAGCCTTTAACAATTAAAGAATTAGCGATCAAGCTTCAAATACATGAAGCTGAAATTATTAGATCGCTTTTTTTAGATGGTATTTCTGTAACTTTAAATCAAGTTATTGATATTTCAATGGCTAAACAAGTAGCTAAAAATTATAATTTCAATATTTTAAATACAGATATTTTTAATGAAAATAAGTTCCCATTAACAATAAAGGATTTATCAAACCATTTAGATGGTTTTATTTCAAGATCTCCAATAATAACTATTTTAGGACATATAGATCATGGTAAAACAACACTATTGGACTCTATTAGACAGACCAATGTTGCTAGTAATGAATCTGGAGGTATTACCCAATCTGTTACGGGATATGAGATAGATTATACTTATAAATCTCAATCTTTAAAGTTGGTGTTTCTTGATACACCTGGTCATGAAGCTTTTATTGCAATGAGAACTAGAGGGGTCCAAGTTACCGATATTGTAGTTTTAGTAGTTGCTGCTGATGATGGATTAAAACCCCAAACTTTTGAATCTATTAAACATATTAAATCTAATAATTTACCATGCATTGTGGCTATTAATAAAATAGATAAAGATGATATTAATGTATTGAAAGTTAAGCAAGAGTTAGCAGAGCAAGATTTAGTCAGTACTGAATGGGGTGGTTTAATTCCTATGGTTGAAGTGAGTGCATTGAAAAAGTTGAATTTAGAAGATCTTTTAAATGAAATTTGTTTGATGTATCATTCAAGAAACTTACAAGCTAATCCTAATATTTCTGCTGAAGGCACAATTCTAGAATCTTACTTAGATAAAAGCAAAGGACCAATTGCTAATCTATTGGTTCAAAATGGCTCTTTATTAGTTGGAGATATTATAGTTTCTGCTAGTTCATATGGTCGCGTTAAAGCTTTGATAAATTCTCAGGAAATTACAACCAATAAAGCTTTGCCTTCTTCTTTAATTAAAATATTAGGTTTTTCTTCTGTGCCGATTGTCGGTTCTCAGTTTAGAATTGTTTCCAGTGAAAAACAAGCTAGACAATTAGTAAACAATTATTTGAATAATGTTAATCCATCAAATCAATTGAATATTTTAAACTCTAGACTTACTTTAAAAAGTAATAAAAGTTCTATAAGGCATGTGAATTTAATTATAAAAGCTAATACTCAAGGGTCAATAGAAGCAATTATTAATGCTTTATCTAAAATTTGTCAGGATAAAGTTCAGTTAAATATTGTTAATACTGGTTCTAGTAATGTTTCTAGTGCAGATATAGATTTAGCTATTGCAAGCAATTCAATAGTTATTCTTTTCAATTTTAATCTTTCTTCACCTTATGAAAATTTAATCAAAAAATCAGCTGTATTACTATATTCATTTAATGTTATATATGATTTAGTTGATTTTATTTCTCAGCATATGCTAAGTTTAATTGAACCAGAGTATAGTAAGGTTTTAATAGGTACAGCGATTGTAAAAAATATATTTGGAATTAATAAAGGTGTTGTTGCTGGTTGTTTAGTAAATAACGGTAAATTATTAAAAGATTCATTTATTTCTGTATATAGATCTAATAATTTAATTTATGAAGGCCATTTAAATTCTTTAAAAGTTATCAAGGATGATGTTAATGAAGTATTAGCTGGTAACGAGTGTGGTGTGATGTCTCATAATTGTAATGATTGGCAGATTCAAGATGAAATAAAATCTTACAGAATAACAGCTCAAACAAAAACTTTAAGTGCTAATATGTAATAATTTTATAGTAGTATCACCAAAGTAAAATAAATTATGGATTACATATGTATACTTTGATGGTCAAGGTATTTGATATTAATTATGATTCTTTATTGCAAAAAGGTAGCAACGATAAAATTCTTGCTCTTTTAATATATTTTGTGATTTTTTTTTGTTCTTTAGATGTTAATCCTGTTGATCTTCTAGATAAGATTTTACCTTGATCTGTTATAAATTTGCGTAATAAATCAATGTCTTTATAATCTAATGTATTTTTAATCTTTTGAAATGGCAATTTATCATTATATGTTATCATATGTTTAAATCTAAAAGATGATATATTGATTCTATTTAATTTCTTTAAAATTTTCATGTTTATTGCAATTAGGGCAAAATTTTTTTATTTGCAGACGATTAGGTGTATTTCTTCTATTTTTTGAGGTTGTATAACGAAATATTCCTTGTTTACGTACATTATTTAACTTTTTATTTCTGCATGAGCATTCTAAAGTTATAATAATTCTTGTACCTTTTGTTTTAGCCATTGGAAATGTTTGAATTTTTTCTTGTATTTTTTAATTGAACATTGATGTTATTATCTCATATTTTATATTGGCTTATCAAGTTTATTTATATTTGCTAATGTCTTGTATATATATTGAACAAGTGATATAATTTTTCTATATTTTTATTCTAATCTTTAAGTTTTAATTCTATGTCTAAAAATTTATCTGCTTTTAAAAAAGTTCAAATATCCTTACGTAACCGTGCAAGAAATAAAGTTTATAAGTCATCTATTAAAACATTAATCAAAAAATATACTTTAAATTTGCAAAATAATACTACTGCAGATATTTCATATCATAAATTAAATTTATCTGCAGCTTATCATAGAATTGATAAAGCTGTTAAGAGAGGTGTATTGCATAAGAATAATGCTGCTAGAAAAAAAGCACATTTAGCACGCGCTATGAAAAAATTTTTAAATTTATGATAAAACAAGCAGATGTTTCTGATTATAAGCTTTTTAATAATTTTATTTTGTTTTATTGGTATTGATTCTAAACATATAGTGGTTACACATAGTTTTATCCACTACTTCTAATCTAAATCAATTCTTTATTTTGAATTGATTATTTATTTGTGGAGATTTGAATGCAGCAAAAAATTATTTCTCAATATATTCTTCCAGATCTTGTAGAAATACAAAAAGAAAGTTTTCGTGTTTTTTTGTTGAAAGGGTTAGGGGAGGTTTTAAATTCTTTTCCTTCTATTGTAGATCCAACAGGTAAATTAGAACTTCAATTTTTTGGAAAAGATTATAAATTAAAATTTCCCCGCTATAGTGTAAGAAAAGCAAAAAGTAGAGATAAAACTTATAGTGTACAAATTTATATACCTTCTAAATTAACTAGAAAAGATACTGAAGTATGGAAAAAGTCTAATAAGACATATAGCATTAGTTCAGTTAATTCTTTTAGCCAAAATGGAGATCAAAAGTATAGGAAAAGGTCTGTATTTATAGGAGATTTGCCTTTGATGACTAATAGGGGTACATTTATTATTTCTGGCACAGAAAGAATTATTATTAATCAAATTATACGTAGTCCGGGTATATATTATAAAAAAGAGTTAGATAAAAATAATAAACAAATATATAGCGCAAGTTTAATATCTAATCGTGGGTCTTGGTTAAAATTTGAAATTGATTCTAAAGGGCAAATTTGGGTACGTATTGATAAAACGCATAAAGTTAATGCATATATTTTTTTACGTTCTATTGGTTTAACGAATCAAGATATCAAAAAAAATCTGAACAACTATGATTTTTTAATAAATGCATCATCTATATATCAAAAAAAAGACTTAAATAAAGAGGTTTTAAAATCTTCTATTGAATTAGTTACAGATGAGGAAGCTTTATTAATTGTTTATAGTAAATTAAGGCCGAATGAGCCTGCAACGGTTACTGTTGCAAAACAAATGCTTTATTCCCGCTTTTTTGATCCTAAAAGATATGATTTAGGTGAAGTCGGTCGTCATAAAATCAATCAAAAATTAGGCCTAAAAATTCCCAAAAACTTCAAAGTTTTATCTCCTCAAGATATTGTTTTATCAATTGATTATTTAATCAATTTAAAAGTTCAAAATATTGGTACATTTGATGATATAGATCATTTAGGAAATCGAAGAGTACGTTCTGTTGGGGAACTATTGCAGAATCAAATACGTTTAGGTTTAACTCGTTTAGAAAGAATTATTCGAGAAAGGATGATAATTTGTGAGTTAGATTCATTAAGCTTATCTAATTTAGTAAATCCTAAGCCCATAATCTCTGCTGTGAGAGAATTTTTTGGATCTAGTCAGTTATCTCAATTTATGGATCAAACAAATCCTTTATCAGAATTAACCCATAAACGAAGAATCAGTGCTTTAGGTCCAGGAGGTTTAAATAAAGATCGTGCCGGTTTTGCTGTAAGAGATTTACATCCTAGTCACTATGGGCGTATATGTCCAATTGAAACTCCAGAAGGTCCTAATGCTGGTCTAATTGGTTCTTTAACTACTTGCGCGAAAGTGAATTTTTATGGTTTTATAGAAACTCCTTTTTATAAAGTAGACAAAGGTCAAGTATTAAAAAATTTAGGTGCTATATATATTACAGCAGACCAAGAAGATATGTTACGTATAGCTCCTGCAGATATTCAATTAGATAGAAATAATTATATTATGAATAATGTTATTCCTGTTAGATATCGTCAAGAGTTTGTAACATCTACTATTGATCAAGTAGATTATATAGCGGTTTCTCCAATTCAAGTGATTTCAGCAGCAACATCTTTAATACCTTTTTTAGAACATGATGATGCCAACCGAGCTTTAATGGGGTCTAATATGCAAAGACAAGCTGTGCCATTATTGTATCCAGAAAAATGTATAGTAGGTACTGGTTTAGAAGGAAAGATAGCTCAAGACTCTGGTATTATGATCACAAGTCGTACCAGTGGTATAGTTACCTATGTGTCGGGCACTAAAATTGGTATTCAGGATCATAGTGGTCAAACTATACATTATCGTCTGAGAAAGTACTATCGTTCTAATCAAGACACATGTATTAATCAGCGTCCTTTTGTATGGCCAGGTCAAAAGGTTTTAGAAGGACAAGTTTTAGCTGATGGTGCTTCTACCCATCATGGAGAAATAGCATTAGGCAGGAATATACTAGTTGCATATATGCCCTGGGAAGGTTATAATTATGAAGACGCGTTTTTAATTAGTGAACGTTTAGTTTATCAAGATTTATATACTTCAGTTCATATAGAAAAATATGAATTGGAATGTCGACAAACTAAGATAGGTACTGAAGAAATTACTCGAAATATTCCAAATGTAAGTGAATCTTCAATTAGTTTATTAGATAAAAATGGTATTATTTCTGTAGGTGCGTGGGTTGAGTCAGGAGATATTTTGGTTGGTAAAATTACTCCAAAAGGTGAGTCTGATCAATTGCCTGAAGGCAAGCTTTTAAGAGCTATTTTTGGGGAAAAAACAAGAGATGTTAGAGATACGTCTTTAAGATTACCTAATGCATCTAAGGGCCGGGTTGTCAATGTCAAAGTTTTTAAGCGCCAAAAAGGTGATGAATTACCACCTGGTACAAATTCATTGGTTAGAATATATATTGCTCAAAAGAGAAAAATTCAAGTAGGGGATAAAATGGCTGGACGACATGGAAATAAGGGTATTATTTCAAGAATATTACCTAGACAAGATATGCCTTTTTTGCCAGATGGAACACCAGTAGATATTATTTTAAATCCTTTAGGTGTTCCTTCCCGCATGAATGTAGGACAGCTCTTTGAATGTCTTCTTGGTTTATCTGGTCATTATTTAAATAAAAGATTTAAAATTATGCCTTTTGATGAGATGTATGGGCCTGAAGCATCCCGAGCTTTAGTGAATAATCAATTAAAGCGTGCAAGTGTTAATACATCTCAAAATTGGCTGTTTAATGATTTACATCCTGGTAAAGTTAGTCTATTTGATGGGAGAACCGGTGAAATATTTGATAACCCAGTTACGGTAGGTAAAGCTTATATGCTTAAATTAGTGCATCTTGTCGATGATAAAATACATGCTCGTTCTACTGGACCGTATTCTCTTGTAACTCAACAACCTTTAGGAGGTAGAGCTCAACATGGAGGTCAACGATTGGGTGAAATGGAAGTGTGGGCACTAGAAGCCTTTGGTGCAGCTTATACCTTACAAGAGCTTTTAACTGTTAAATCAGATGATATGCAAGGTCGAAATGAGGCTTTAAATGCAATTGTTAAAGGTAAGCCTATTCCTCGCCCAGGTACTCCTGAGTCTTTTAAAGTATTAATGCGTGAATTACAGTCATTAGGTTTGGATATTTCTGTGCATAAATTAGAATTGTTTGAAAATGGTTTAAATAAAGGTGTTGAAATTGATTTAATGTCTAATCAGAAAACCTTCTTTCATTTGGATAAACAAAAATCCATTGATAATTTGAAACATTTAAAAATAGATCATACTATTTTTGACGTAAATGATGTTTATTCTAATTAATATCTAATATATCTATAGAAATAGCCAAATAATTATTGAACTAAGTTAAGTGAGTTTTTCTTGTTTTATGACTAAATTTGAACATCATTTTGATTATGTTAAAATAAGTCTTGCATCTCCTAAAAAAATTCGTAGTTGGGGTGAAAGAATATTGCCTAATGGGCAAATTATTGGAGAGGTTACTAAGCCAGAAACTATTAATTACAGAACATTAAAGCCTGAAATGGATGGCTTATTTTGTGAACGTATTTTTGGTCCTGTAAAAGACTGGGAATGTCACTGTGGAAAATATAAAAGGTTTAGATATAAGGGCGTTGTTTGTGAAAGATGTGGTGTTGAAGTTACAGAATCTAAGGTACGTCGTCATAGAATGGCTTATATAGAATTATCTGCGCCAGTAACTCATGTTTGGTACCTGAAAGGTGCTACTAGTTATATTGCATTAGCTCTAAATTTAACTGTTAAAGAAATAGAAAAGATTGTCTATTTTCATTCTTATGTTGTAATTGACCCAGGTGAATATAATAAATTATCTTATAAACAGCTTTTAGAAGGTTATGAGTGGAGAGCTTTAGAAGATAAATTATATCCTCAATCATCTAACCTATTTGGTATACAAGTTGCTATAGGAGCGGAGGCTATATATGTTTTATTGAATGATCTGGATCTTCAAGTAATTGTAGAAAATTTACGTGAAGAAGCATTAAAGCCTCCAAAAACTTTAAAAAATTCGTCTCCGAAGTTTAATAAAAAAATGAAAAGGCTGCGCTTGCTGGAAAATTTCATTTCAACTGAAGCAAGTCCAGCATGGATGGTTTTTTCAGTTATTCCAGTGATTCCTCCAGACTTGAGACCAATGGTTCAACTAGATGGTGGACGTTTTGCTACAGCTGATTTGAATGAATTTTATAGAAGAATTATTAATAGAAATAATCGACTAGCTCGTTTGAAAGCAATATTGGCACCGGAAATCATCATAAGAAATGAAAAGCGTATGTTGCAGGAAGCTGTTGATGCACTTATGGATAATGGGCGCCGTGGTAGAACAGTGGTAGGTGCTAATAATAGGCCATTAAAATCTTTATCTGATATTATAGAAGGTAAGCAAGGTAGATTTCGACAAAATTTACTAGGTAAACGAGTAGATTATTCAGGTAGATCAGTAATTGTTGTAGGCCCAAATTTAAAACTTCATCAGTGTGGTTTACCAAAAGAGATGGCGTTAGAGTTATTTCAGCCTTTTGTAATTCATCGTTTAATTGTACAAGGCTTAGTTAATAATATTAAGGCTGCTAAAAAAATTATTCAAAAAAATGAATCAACTATTTGGAATGTACTTCAAGAAGTTATTGCTGGTCACCCCATATTATTAAATAGAGCTCCAACTCTGCATCGTTTAGGAATACAAGCTTTTGAACCTATTTTAGTCGAAGGTCGTGCTATTAAGCTCCATCCTCTAGTTTGTCCAGCTTTTAATGCTGATTTCGATGGTGATCAGATGGCTGTACATATACCTTTATCTTTAGAAGCTCAAGCAGAAGCACGTTTACTGATGCTAGCTCCTCATAACTTTCTTTCTCCTGCTACGGGTCAGCCTATTTTAATGCCTAGTCAAGATATGGTTTTAGGATGTTATTATTTGACTGCTTATAATCCAGCTTCGCTTTTGGGTAAAGGTCACTATTTTTCTAATTTTGAAGATGTGCTAATGGCTTATCATCAAAAAAGAATAGATTTGCATTCTTTAATTTGGGTTAGATTCAATGGACCTTTAAAAAGTATTGATGATCAATCTATCGTTAAATCTATTCCAGATTCTGATAGTAAAATAGTTTTATCTAATAAAGTAATTTCTAAAAAATATAAAAGTAATGAAATGATGATTCGTTATATACGTACAACAGCTGGTCGTATTTTATTCAATGAAATTATTCAAAAGTCTTTAGCTTTTTAGCCAATAACATTATTTAACATAAAAGCAGTAATTATGGATGACCTAATGTCCAATTTTAGTTTTATTAATAAGGTAGTTGACAAATCTGAATTAAAAAGTATTATTGTATGGGCTTTTAGGAATTACGGTATTGCTCGTGCAGCTAATATGGCCGATCATTTAAAAGGCTTAGGATTTTTTTATGCTACTAAAGCAGGTATTTCTTTAAGTTTAGAAGATTTAAGAATTCCTCCTATAAAAAATAATTTATTAAAAACAACGATAAATTCTATAAAAAATACAGAAATTCTATATAGGAGAGGAGAAATTACAACAGTAGAAAGATTTCAAAAAGCAATCTACACCTGGAATAATTCAAGTGAATCTCTAAAGCAAGAAGTAGTTAAGTATTTTAAGCATACGGATCCTTTAAATTCCATATATATGATGGCTTTTTCAGGAGCTCGAGCTAATATCTCTCAAGTTCGACAACTTGTTGGTATGAGAGGTTTGATGTCTGATCCGCAGGGTAAAATTATTGATTTGCCAATTTTTAGTAATTTCAGAGAAGGTCTAACTGTAACAGACTATTTTATTTCTTCGTATGGTGCACGTAAAGGATTGGTTGATACAGCATTGCGTACAGCTGATTCAGGTTATTTAACCCGTAGACTTGTTGATGTTGCCCAAGATGTTATTATTCGAGAATCAGATTGTGGTACAGTGAGAGGTATAGTTATAGAAGAAATGTTAGATAATCAAAAAGTTTTGATTAGCTTAAAGCAAGCACTATTAGGTAGAGTATTAGCAGAAGATGTTTATAATCTTAAATCAAATACTATCATTGCATGTTCTGGCATAACTTTATCTCCTACTTTAGTTGATAATCTTTTAAATTCAGGTCGTAAAAGTTTCCTTGTTAGATCTCCTATTACATGTGATTCTTCAAAATCTATATGTCAGTTGTGTTATGGTTGGAATTTAGCGCATGGTAAAATGGTTGACCTAGGTGAAGCTATAGGGATTATTGCTGCGCAGTCAATTGGAGAACCAGGTACTCAATTAACTATGAGAACTTTTCATACAGGTGGTGTATTCACTGGCACAATTTCTCAATCAGTCATTAGTCCAATTACTGCTATTGTAGAGTATCCTCAGAATATTAAAGCAAGTGCTACAAGAACTCGTCATGGTAATAATGCTCTTTTAATTAATAATGATTGTAAGTTAAAATTTAAGGATTTCAATAGTAAAATATCATTTTTAAATTTAACTAAAGGTTCTATGTTAGTTGTAAAAAATGGTGAATTAGTTAGAAAGAATCAAGTAATTGGTGAGTATCCACTTGATAATCGTGTTTCTACAGAAAAAGCTCAAAAAATAGTAACAGCTGATTTTTCAGGAGATATTCACTTATCCAAGATTAAACAAGATAATACTTTTTTATCTTCTAATTTAAAAGGTAAAAATATACAACCAAGTATTATTTGGCTATTATCTGGTAAAGTATATAATATGCCTGATAATATAAAGCTTTTAGTTACTAAGAACCAGGTTATTAATGAAAATAGTTTATTAGCAAAAACACAAGTAATTTCTCGCTATAGTGGGCGTGTATGTATCGCTGATAAAAAAGACTATCGTAATAATAAATATATACAAATATTGACTTCATCTAAAGTTGTTACTAACTTAAATCTTTCTATAGAGGTATCTGATGGTTGTAAAAATTATTCTCTTGAAACTTCATTAGGTGATAAATTTGTATTAGCCATTAAACCCAAAGAGAAGATCGTTCAAGGTCAAATATTGGCTAATTTAATTTCAGATATATATAAAACAAGTACAGGTGGTATAATTAAATACTTAGATATTCAGATAGCTAAAACAAGTGAAAGTGATCAAGATTGTTATGATATTTTAGGACCAGGATACATATTATGGATTTCTGAAGAAACACATGAAATCAGTAAAGATATATCGCTTCTTTTGGTAAAACCTGGTGAGTTTGTTGAAGCTGGCACGGAAGTAATTAAGAATGTTTTTGCTAATAATTCAGGCATCTTAGAAGTGTTACATAAAGATGGAATCATTAGAGAGATTATTATTAAACCTGGCTATATATATTCTGTCAATTATAGTAATACAGATGAATTATTGAAGAAACAAAGAGGTTTTCTTAAGCCAGGGGAGAGTATTGGTTCTACAATTATTACAGATAAATTAGTTTACTGGGAGTATATTCAAACTGATCTTCAGCATTATGTCTTAATTAGGCCGGTTATCATATATTCAATACCTGATAAAGATTTACAATTAAATTATTCTAAAGAGTCTTTTTGTGTTGATGCTTTTGATCTCAAATTAGTCCGTAGAACTCAATTCAAAGATGGTGAAAGAATTAAATCAGTATTTGGAATTGATCTAATTAAAATTCATTTAGTTGCTCATTTAAATAAAAGCTATGAAAATCTATATTGTTGTATGAATTTTTTAGCTGATCATCAGCAAAAAACTTTTCTTCAATTTGTTACTATTGATACTCTTGCTATAAATAATACAATTATTAATGAAATGGAAACACAGGATATTTATTCTAAAACTCAAATATTAGTTTCCCATAATGAATATATAGATGAGAAATGTGTTGTAGCTCAAACAGAATTTTTTTCCCCTTTAGAAGGTCGTGTTGAATCAATTTATAGAAGACATTCTTTTAGTAATCGTATTCTATTAGTTAGTTCAAAAGATTTAAAAACTTTTAATATTGATGATATAAGTACGTTAAAAGTTAAGATAAATGATTGGGTTTATGCTGGTGATGAGATAGCTGATTCTGTTCAAGCTTATCATTCAGGTCAAATTCTTGCTCTGAATAACAATCAAGTCACTATGAGAATTGGGCAACCATATTTAATTTCCAGTGGTTCTTTTATACATGTGCAAGTAGGTTGTTTAGTTCAAAGAGGAGAGAACTTGGCTACGTTGATTTTTGATAAAGTTAAAACTGGTGATATTGTTCAAGGTTTACCTAGAATTGAAGAAATTTTAGAAGCACGTAAAAAATCTGATAATCAATTTAATCCTCACTCTATGTTGGATTTGAAATTTCGAGATTATTTATCACGAGGTTTAAGTACCTATAATGCAACTAGATTAAGTATCTTACAGGTTCAGTTACGTCTTGTTCAAGAAGTTCAATTAGTATATCAATCTCAAGATGTTGATATTTCTGATAAACATATAGAGGTTATTATTAGGCAAATGACTTCTAAAGTAAAGATAGAATGTGGAGGAGATACAGAATATTTGCCTGGAGAGCTTGTAGATCTACAGAAGATAGAATCTGTTAATAAATCTTTGCTTTTATTGGGCAAAAGCCAGGCTTCTTATTATCCTATTCTTTTAGGTATTACTAAAGCTTCTTTGAATACAGCTAGTTTTATATCTGCTGCTAGTTTTCAAGAAACAACTAAGGTTTTAACAGAAGCAGCAATCTCGGGGAAATTAGATTGGTTAAGAGGATTAAAAGAGAATGTTATAATTGGTCGTTTGATACCTGCTGGAACAGGATTTAGTTTATACAGCAAGTCTTTATCTAAAGAAGTATCATATGACTCATCTGTGGATAATGATAGATCTGAATCTTTATTGGATTTATCTTATAATGATGATCATCCGTTTGAAGATATTATTCTAGATGATAGAGTGGCTCGTCATTATTCATTCGATTCAAATTACAGTGAATCAAAGAGTTAATAATTCAGTTTGCTATGGTATTATGGCTATTATTGAAAAAGGCTCTTTATAATTTATAGCTTAAATTAGCCTTTTAAGATTATTCTATTGTAAGTAAATAGGTTATACCGTTATGTAAGGATATTTAAATATTATACTATTATGGCTATTATTTCACTGTCTGAGTTATTAGAAGCAGGAGTTCATTTTGGACATCAAGCTAGAAGATGGAATCCTAAAATGTTCCCATATATTTACACTGAGCGCAATGGAATTCATATTATTGATTTAGTTCAAACGGCTCAACTTCTAACTGACGCATATTTATTTATTAAAAACTCTGCACAAGCTGGAAAAAATTTTTTGTTTTTAGGTACCAAGAGGCAAGCTGCAGGTATTATTGAACAAGAAGCTAAGCGTTCTAATTCTTATTATGTGAATCAGAGATGGTTAGGTGGTATGCTTACTAACTGGACAACTATTAAGTCACGTGTTGATAGATTAAAACAATTAGAGTATGAAGAAAAATCAGGTATTTTAGACCAACTCCCTAAAAAAGAAGCTTCTGTTTTGAGAAGAGAGCTAGGTAAATTACGTAAGCACTTAAATGGTATTAAGGATATGAAAACTTTGCCTGATTTAGTTATAGTTGTGGATCAAAAAAGAGAAACTATTGCTATTCAGGAATGTATTAAATTAGGAATACCTATAATTTGTATCTTAGATACAAATTGTGATCCAGAAGTTATAGATATTCCTATTCCTGCTAATGATGATGCTATAAGGTCTATTAAATTAATAATCAGTAGAATGGCAGATGCCATCTTAGATGGGCGTTCTTCTTAAAAAAATTGAATTAGTTTATAATAAATTACTTTAATTAAGGATCAAAAATATTATGCAAATTAATGCAAAAATAGTTAAAGAGTTACGGAATAAGACGGGTGCTGGTATGATGGATTGTAAAAAAGCTTTACAGGCATCAAAAGGTAATATGAATATTGCGATTGAAAATTTAAGAAAAAAAGGACTTGCTTCTGCTAATAAAAAAGCTCATAGAATTGCTGCAGAAGGTATTGTTGAAAGTTATATTCATTTAGGTTCTAAAATAGGAGTTTTAGTTGAGATTAATTGCGAGACAGATTTTGTTGCTAGACGACAAGAGTTCCAGCAGTTAGCTAAAGATATTGCTATGCAAATAGCAGCTTCTCCTAATGTTGTATATATTTCTGTTGACATGATACCTCAAGCAATTTTAGAGCACGAAAAAAGAATAGAATCCAGTAAAGAAGATTTAATTAATAAGCCTCAAGAAATTAAAAATAAAATTGTTGAAGGGAGGTTGAATAAACGCTTATCGGATTTAAGTTTATTAGATCAGATATTTATTAAAAATACTGATATTTCTGTAGATGTATTGATAAAACAAAAGATTGCATTCCTGGGTGAAAATATCAAAGTGAGACGTTTTTCCAGATTTGTGCTTGGAGAAGGTTTAGAAAAGAAAGAACAAAATTTTATAAAAGATATAGAAAATATGATTAATGTATAGTATCTTTATGATATAATTTTTACAATATTTGACAGTATGTTAGTAAGAAAGCTATAAATAATTTTATTAATAATGTTAAATAATACTTGGATAGATATATAATAAAAGATAGAACTGTTGATTATTATAAATAACTTTTTAAATATTTTTATTTTGTAATAATCTCTTTAAATATATACAAGTTATTTTTCACGAACTTATATTTCAATTTTTATGAATCTAAAATCTGAATCAATCTATTCTTCTGTAGTTCTTTCTTCAGTTGAAGTAGGCAAGCACCTATATTGGACAGTTGGTGATTATAAGGTTCATGGCCAAGTTTTTATCGTGTCATGGTTAGTTATAGCAGTTTTACTTGCTGTCGCATTTTTTGGTACTCGAAATTTAGCTAGAATACCAATGAAATTACAAAATTTTATGGAGTTTATACTCGAATTTTTGCAAGATATTGCAAAAAATCAAATAGGTGAACATGAATATAGGCCTTGGGTCCCTTATATAGCTACAATTTTTTTATTTATTTTAGGTAGTAATTGGGCGGGAGCTTTGATACCTTGGAAGTTAATAGAATTATCTGAAGGAGAATTAGCAGCTCCAACAAATGATATTAATACAACTGTTGCATTATCTTTATTAACTTCAGCCTCATATTTTTATGCTGGTTTAAGTAAAAATGGCTTAGGCTATTTTGCTAGGTATATTGAGCCTACGCCAGTATTATTGCCAATTAATATTTTAGAAGACTTTACTAAGCCTTTATCTTTGAGTTTTCGTCTGTTTGGTAATATTTTAGCAGATGAGCTTGTTGTCTCTGTTTTTACTCTTTTAGTACCTATTTTGATCCCTTTGCCGGTAATGATATTGGGTTTGTTCGCTAGCTCAATTCAAGCATTAATATTTTCTACCCTATCAGCTGCATATATTGGAGAAGCAATGGAAGGGCATGGTGATCATTAGTGATATATCTATTATATTTATCTATAGTTTCTTATTGGTCTAAATATAGAATAATTTAATATTCAATTATTTGCGTATAAGTTTATATTTATGAAATCTGTTAATTTTCTATATATTTTATCAATTAAAAATAATTATGGATTCTATAGTTTCTGCCGCATCAGTAATTGCTGCTGGTCTTGCTGTTGGTTTAGCTGCAATAGGTCCAGGAATTGGGCAAGGTAGTGCTGCAGCTAATGCTGTTGAAGGTATTGCAAGACAACCAGAAGTTGAAGGTAAAATTCGAGGTACTTTACTCTTAAGTTTAGCTTTCATGGAGTCATTAACAATTTATGGCTTAGTGGTTGCATTATCTTTACTATTTGCTAATCCTTATACTGGTTAAATTTTAGGCGCTTAGTCTTACTTAGTTTGTAAGTAAGTAACTAAGCGTTTTGTAAATTAAAAATTAAAAAATATGAAAGTATCCAATGATAAATTTACCACTTCTAATAGTTCAACAAGCCTTAAATGCAGAAGTAGAAGGAGGTCTTTTTGACTTTAATGCTACCTTACCTTTAATGGCTTTACAATTTTTGTTTTTAACTTTAGTTTTAAATATTTTATTCTATAGGCCAGTTAGCCATATTTTAGATGAAAGGAATGAGTATATTCGTAATACTTTGACCACTGCGTCAGCTTATTTAGTCCAAGCTAATGAACTGACTCAAAAATATGAACAAGAATTAGCGGAATCTAGAAAAAATGCTCAGAAAATTATTAAAAAATCCCAACAAGAAGCTCAGCAAGTTGTTTCTATTAATATTAAGAATGCACAATTAGAGGCAGAAAAACTTGTTACTGAAGCATCATTACAGCTTAATATTCAGAAAGAACAAGCTTTAAAAACATTAGAGACACAAGTGGATACTTTAAGTGAGCAAATAAAGCTTAAGTTGTTAGGTAATTAAGTTTCAAAAAATTGATGGTTTAAGATTTATAAATAATATTTATATAACTTGGGGAGTTTATTATGCACAGCAATGCGGAGCTTTTTTCCATTTTTTCTTTTTATAGTCATGATGGTTATATAAGTTTGAATTCTAATTTTTTAGAGGCTAATGTAATTAATATTACACTATTGTTACTGGGATTGATATATGTTTTAAAACAATTTTTAGGCGCTATATTATTAGATAGACAGCAAAAAGTTTTATTAACTATTCAAGAAGCAGAAGAACGTTTACAACAAGCTAATATTCGTTTATCTGAAGCTCAAAAACAGCTTGAACAAACACAAATGATAATTCAAGAAATTATTGATGAAGCAAAAAGTACGGCTCAAAAAGTACGTCAATCTATTTTAGATCAAGGGCAATTAGATGTAGAAAGATTAACTATAGCTAGTAAAGTCAGTATAAAAACAGCAGAATTGCAAATCCGGCAACAAATCCAACAGAAAGTAATAGCTTTAGCTATTAAAAGAGTTACTATATTGCTACAAAATCAAGTAACTAAATCTATGCAATCGCAATTAATTGATAATAGCATTATACAGTTAGGGGAGTAATTAGTTATGGCTAATGTTAATATTATGTCTAAAGTAGCTTTACCTTATGCTGAAGCATTACTGAATTTAGCTCAGTATAATAATGCAATTGAAAAGACCAATGAAGACTTATCTTATATTTCTCGTATCTTGTCTGAGTCTAAAGACTTGCAACTATTTTTAGAAAATCCACTTGTAGTTCAATCAGCAAAGAAAAATGTATTAAATAAGTTGTTTTTAAATCATATTAGTAAAAACATTCTAAAATTTCTTGCAGTATTGGTGGAGCGTAGAAGAATTCCTATATTAAAGAATGTTATTGCGAAATATTTTGAATTATCTTATAAACTAGAGTCTACAGTAGTTGCAGAGATTACTACAGCGATTACTTTCAATGAGACACAAAAAGATAGTTTAACTACTAAACTTAAACATGTTACAGCCAGTAAACAGGTGAATCTTGTTATGAAACTAGATCCTAGTCTAATAGCTGGTTTTACTGTTAAAATTGGATCTAAAATTATCGATACTAGTTTATCTGGCAAATTGAAGCAAATGGCATTGCATTTGAAGGGTACGTAAATTATATTTTATAATTTTCCTGTTCATTAAAAGAGTAATATAATAAATATATTTATACTAAAGATTAAAATTATGGTAAATATCAGACCAGATGAAATAAGTAATATTATACGTCAACAAATTGACCAATATGATCAAGAAGTACAGGTTACTAATGTAGGTACTGTTCTGCAAGTTGGTGATGGAATTGCTAGAGTGTATGGTTTAGATGATGTCATGGCTGGAGAGCTATTAGAATTTGAAGATCAGACGATAGGTATAGCTTTAAATTTAGAAAGTGATAATGTTGGCGTTGTATTAATGGGAGATGGAAGAAATATATTGGAAGGAAGTTCTGTAAAGGCTACTGGTAAAATTGCGCAAATTCCTGTTGGAGAAAGTTTTCTAGGTAGAGTAGTTGATCCTTTAGCAAGACCAATAGATGCTAAAGGTATTCCTGAGACTAAAGAAACTAGATTAATTGAATCATATGCACCTGGTATTATTGGGCGTCAATCAGTTTGTGAGCCTTTGCAAACTGGTATTACTGCTATTGATTCTATGATTCCAATTGGTCGTGGTCAACGTGAATTGATTATTGGTGATAGACAAACTGGGAAAACAGCTGTTGCTTTAGATACGATTATTAATCAAAAAGGCCAAGATGTTATTTGTGTTTACGTTGCGATCGGTCAAAAAGCTTCTTCTGTTGCACAAGTTGTATCTTCTTTAGAAGAAAAAGGTGCTTTAGATTATTCAATTATCGTTGCAGCTAATGCAGATGATCCAGCAACTTTACAGTATATAGCTCCTTATACAGGTGCAGCATTGGCTGAATATTTTATGTATAAAGGCAAAGCTACGTTGGTAATTTATGATGATTTAACAAAACAAGCTCAAGCGTACCGTCAAATGTCTTTGCTACTTCGTCGTCCACCTGGTCGAGAAGCTTATCCGGGTGATGTGTTTTACTTGCATTCTAGGTTATTAGAAAGAGCTGCTAAGCTAAATTCTGATTTAGGTAGTGGAAGTATGACTGCATTACCAATTATTGAAACCCAAGCAGGTGATGTTTCTGCTTATATTCCTACAAATGTAATTTCAATTACAGATGGTCAAATATTTTTATCAGGAGATTTATTTAATTCAGGTATTCGTCCAGCTATTAATGTAGGGATTTCTGTGTCACGCGTTGGTTCTGCTGCTCAAATTAAAGCAATGAAGCAAGTAGCAGGAAAATTAAAACTAGAGCTCGCACAATTTGCTGAGTTAGAAGCTTTTTCTCAATTTGCTTCAGATTTAGATAAAGCTACACAAAATCAATTAGCAAGAGGTCAAAGATTACGCGAAATTTTAAAACAAGCTCAAAATTCTCCTATACCGGTAGAAGAGCAAGTAGCAATTATTTATACAGGCATTAATGGCTATTTAGATGATGTTAATTTATCTCAGATTAAAGAATTCATAACTGCTTTGAGGGAAGATTTAAAAAATTCTAAGCCAGAATTTGCTGCTAGTATACGTGATGTTAAAAAATTAGCACCTGAAGCAGAAGAATTATTAAAAAAATCAATTGAAGATGTTAAACAAGCATTTTCTGTATAGCTCTTAAAAATTATAAAATGTGAATTAGGATAATAGATATATCTTTTATTATCCTAGTTTTAGTATATATTTATGAGTTGTTTATTGTATCAATATAATTATAGCCATAATCCTCTAATTTTTGAGCTAACTCAAAGTTACCGGTATATGTTATTTTGCCCTTTTGCATGATATGAATAAAATTTGGTTTAATATATTCTAAAATACGTTGGTAATGAGTAATGATAATAATAGCCTTATTTTGATCTTGTAATTTATTAATATTATTAGCAATTGTTTTTAAAGCATCTATATCTAATCCTGAATCAATTTCATCTAAAATAGATAGTTGAGTGTCTAACAATGCCATTTGTAATATTTCATTCTTCTTTTTTTCTCCTCCTGAAAATCCTGTATTTACACTACGTTGTAAAAAACTTGAGTCTAGATCAATTAATTGACTTTTTTGATTAATGAATTCAAAAAATGATAGTGGGTCTAAAATTGGCAAGTTTTGGGAAGTTCTTTTAGCATTATATGCAACACGTAAAAAGTCTATATTACTCACTCCAGGGATTTCAACTGGATACTGAAAACCTAAAAAAATTCCTTTATGGGATCTTTCTTCGGGATCTTCATAGGTAATATGCTCACTATTTAGTAGAATTTGTCCCTTTGTAATTTTATAGCTTGGATGTCCAGCTATTACTTTTGCTAATGTACTTTTGCCTGAGCCATTCTTACCCATAATAGCATGAATTTCTCCCTTATTAATGAGTAAATTTAATCCATTGATAATTGCTGTGTTATTTATACATGCATGTAAGTTTTTGATTTCTAGTAGTCTGTTTTGTATCATATTTTTTACCCTACTGTTCCTTCTAGTTTTAGGTTTAACAATCTATCTGCTTCCATTGCAAATTCCATCGGCAATTCGTTAAGTACTTCTTTACAAAACCCGCTAATCATTAGAAATACAGCTTCTTCTAATTGAATGCCTCGTTGTAAACAGTAAAATATTTGTTCTTCACCTATCTTTGAAGTTGATGCTTCATGCTCAATTTTAGCTGTCTTATTTTGTATTTGTATATAAGGAAATGTATTGGCTTTAGATTTATTTCCAAGAAGTAGTGAATCACATTGAGAGTAATTTATAGCATTTTTTGCTTGAGGGCCCACTTTGACTAACCCTCTGTAGTTATTAATTGAATAGCCAGCTGAAATTCCTTTAGAAAGTATTCTACTGCTTGTATTTTTCCCTATGTGGATCATTTTACTACCGGTATCAGCTTGTTGATAGTTATTAGTTAATGCAATAGAGGAGAACTCCCCTATAGAATTATTCCCAACAAGTATGCAGCTGGGGTATTTCCATGTAATAGCAGAGCCTGTTTCGACTTGGGTCCATAAGATTTTAGAGTTTTTGCCTATGCAAATACCTCTTTTAGTCACAAAATTATATATACCCCCTTCGCCATTCTGATTGCCAGAATACCAATTTTGTACTGTGGAATATTTGATTGTTGCATTTTCTAAAGCAACTAATTCTACAATTGCTGCGTGGAGTTGGTTAGTACTGAATTGAGGTGCAGTGCATCCTTCTAAATAACTAACATAGCTATTTTTATCAGCGATAATTAAAGTTCTCTCAAACTGACCTGCTTCTTTATTATTGATTCTAAAATATGTAGAAAGTTCTAATGGGCAATGCGTATTCGGTGGTATATAGCAAAAAGATCCGTCACTAAATACTGCTGAGTTTAATGCTGCAAAATAATTATCGCCAATTGGTACTACTGAGCTAAGGTATTTTTTTATTAACTCAGGATATTTATTGATTGCTTCTGTTATGGAGCAAAAAATTATACCTTGCTCAGCAAGCTCTTTTTTGAAGGTTGTAGCTACAGATACACTATCAAAAACAGCATCTACAGCTACGTTGGTTAATCTTTTTTGCTCATTTAATGGAATTCCTAGTTTATCAAATGTTTCAATAATGTTTGGGTCTACTTCATTTAAACTGTTTAATTTTTTTTGGTATTTAGGTTTTGAATAGTAGATAAGATTATTATAATTAATTGTTTTATATTTTATATTTGCCCATTTTGGTTCTGTCATTTTAAGCCATCTTGAGTACGCTTTTAGTCTAAAAGAAGTTAAATAAGAAGGCTCTTTTTTATTTTTTGAAATTAATTTAATTATTTCAGTATTTAATCCTTTTGGAAAACTTTCTGAGCTTATGTCTGTTTGGAAACCATATTTATAAGGTTGATTAATTAAGTTATTTAAATCGAATGTTTTATTTTGTTCCATTTACAGCTTCTTCGTCTATTTACGATAATTTTTATTATATTATATTTAACTTTATAAATATATAGTCAAATCTGTTAAAATATATAGCATTTGAATTCTGAAATATTTATGTCACGAGTATAACAAATACATGTAATAGCCATTACTTCTTTTTTTATATACTGAATGCAATGGTGAAATATATAAATTATAAAAAATTGCCAATGATTTATTAATGATATTTGTGGATTACGTATTTTGATACCATGGTTTTTATTATTTAAATAGATAGATATTCTTTCTAAAAATTGACAAGAGAATGATGTAATAGCTAATATTGGATTGCATTTTCTCTTTTTGCAATATATTAATTGTGAATAATATATTGTATATGTAATTATTTTTTCATATATTGTGGTACATAAGAGTATTTGAATTATTAACATATTTATTATAATAATCAAATTGGTTCTTATTGTTAAATAAATAATATTTATATTATTTTTTTTACTTATATTCAAATAAATATTTGAAATAAATTTTTGGTATATATTTTTTGTTTTCAGTAAAGAATATATACCAAAAATTAGTAATATAAAATTTGTTTTGTGACAATAAGATTTATATCGTAAGTAAGTAAAAAAACATATACAAGTTACAATCGATATTGTGATTTTTACCATATCTTGATATGGTATTACTATTAGAGCTAAAATTGTAATGTAAACTTTTTGCAAAATATTCATTTGATGAATCAATGTTAGAGGAGTATAAATGTAGCAATTAAATATTTGTAAATGTAAATAATAAATCATATTAATATAGTATATAGAGAATACTTAAATTGATATTTAATAACTACAATTAATTCTATCACTAATTCAATAGGTAATATTGAATTATTAGTATATAATAGGGTAGATGGCGAAATTGGTATACGCATCACATTCAAAATGTGACAACTTTAGTTTTGAGGGTTCAAGTCCCTCTCTACCCATACAAAAACAATTGTAAAATTATATATGACTTTATTGGTTTTAGGTCCAACTGGTACTTTAGGTAGGCAAATAGTACGGAAAGCTTTAAATGAAGGTTTTCAGGTCAAATGTTTTGTTCGTAATTTTCGTAAAGCTACTTTTCTAAAGGAATGGGGTGCTGAATTAGTGTATGGAGACTTAAAATTACCAGAGACTATTCCTTCAACTTTAATCGGTGTGTCTGCAATTATAGATGCATCAACCTCTCGAGCAACTGATTTATATAACTTAAATCAAATTGATTTATATAGTAAACGAGTTCTAATTAATGCTGCCAAGTTAGCAAAAATTAAACGTTACATTTTTTTTTCTGTTTTAAATTCTCATAAGTATCCTACAATACCACTAATGAATTTGAAAGTCAAAATAGAGAACTATTTAAGAGAATCAGACATAGGTTATACAATCTTTATGTTAGCTGGTTTTTTTCAAGGACTAATTGCCCAATATGCTGTTCCTATTTTAGATCAGAAAGGTGTATGGATGACAGGAGATAAAACTCGAATAGCTTATATAGATACTCAGGATGTTGCTAAGTTTGCAATTAAAAGTTTTTCTTTTATTCAACTAAGTAAAAAAAACTTGCCTCTAGTGGGTAATTTTGCTTGGACTTCTTCGGAAATTATAATACTTTGTGAAAAATTATCGGGCAAAAGAGCCAAAGTGTCTAAAATATCTATTTTTATTTTAAGATTAATACGAAACTTTGCCAACTGTTTTCAATGGGCTTGGCAAATTTCGGATAGGTTGGCTTTTGCTGAGCTTTTAGCTCAGGGTGATGATTTTAATGCTTCTATGGATGAAGTATGTAATTTATTACAACTGTCTTCTAATGACAACGGAGTTTTAGAAATGTATTTTAATGAATATTTTGAAAAAATTTTAAAGAGATTACGAGATATAAACTATAATACAATAGATAAAAACAAAAACTTAATTAACGATGATTTTTAAAATTTAAATTTATGAATATTTGCATTTTTACAGCTAAAATTATAAATTGTACAAATTTATTTGCTTTTAATAACCAGAACATTATTCAATTAACTTTATGTATACCTAATCCTAAAAATCGATTAGATTTTGTATTCATAAAGGGTATAGCTGCTGGTAAAATAGCTCAAACAATTAGTGAAATTGTTATAGATAGTAATTTAGTTCTTTGTGAAGGTTCAATTTATATCAATAAAAAATTGAAGTCACTAATTTATCTAAATAACTCTAGTGCTAGAAATAGTATTTGTATGAAACTTTTCAAAGTTTATAATTTATGATCAAATAGAATTTAATACAAAAGTTAGCTATTTGTAAAATTTTTTTATATTTCATTGTTAATAAGCATATAATAATTTATTAGTTATTATAAGTTAAATCTGAAGGATTCTATTATGTTGACTTTAAAAATTTTTGTATATACTACAGTTATATTTTTTATTTCTTTATTCTTTTTTGGGTTTCTATCTAATGATCCGTCAAGAAACCCTAATAGAAAAGATTTAGAGTAATTTTTTGTTATTGGATCAGAATATTAATAGCTTTTTAGCTTTTTGATATTTTGATCTTTGATGTAAATTTGACTGCTATATAGTTTTTGTTTACTTTGATAAATCCTATAGATATTTGAAAATTTTTAGTACATGTAAGTAAATATTCGGTATAATTCGTATTTTTTTTATTAAATATTGTTTTCACACAATGATTAGAATATAGCTTAAATTTTCCATAAGATGTTGTGCTAAAGGTTTCTTTTTTCATATACCCTTCTTGTTTTTGCTGACAATTTTTAAAAATAAAATGATAAGCTTGATTGCTTGTGAGATTATTCTTATTATTAATAGCAATTTGATTGACAACAGAGTTATTTTCAATGATTTTAATATGGTTTTTATTTTTTCTATTTATGATTTGTTTTGTCGTTATATAATAAACAGTCTGATTAGATAGCCAATTTCCTTCTAAACTTTCTAAAAAAAATTTTGTCTTATTTTGCATAAATTGTTAAAATTTTATTGATTTATATCAGCAATTGAATAATATTTGAGAGAAATCAAATATTTGTTGTTTTTATATTGTTTTGTATATGTTAGTTTAATATTTGATAAAATTTTAATAGGCATATTAATTTGTAATCCTATACCTTGTTTTATTTCTGATAATTTTTCTTCATAATCAAAATATATTTGTGTATTTGTCTCCAAGAAATTATAAAGTTTATTATAAAATATATAGAATGACATATATTTAGATTTATATAAGTGGTATTCTAAGCTTAGTAAATAATAAGATATTGAATTTAAACAATGAATATTCTCGGAGTTTAGCCATGGCTGAATATTACAATATTTATAGTTATTATTAGATTCTTGCTTAAAATTAATAACTAAGTTAGTTTTTATATATATGTTTATAATACTTTTATAGAAATAAGGTAATAAGTTAGGCATTTTATATATATGAATATACATGCTAGAAATGCTATGACTAAAATTATTAATGTAATAGATTACAGAATTTGTTATAAGTATATTTCCCATCGTTAAGTATTCTGATATAAACAATTTATTATATTCAAATGATATCTTTAAATAAATAATATTGCGAAAAAATTTAAAGACTATTTTGTAATTGTCGTAAATTAAAGACTGAATTTCTTTAGTTTCTGTTTCGTATTTTCTAAAGTATAAAGTTTTTAAACTAATAGCACTTTTTTTATAATTTTCTTTAGTATATAATAAACAGTTTTTAATCTTGATATGTAGTCTTAATAAATAATGCTTAATAATATTTATGCTATTACATTTCTTATGTAAATTCGTATTTTGAAATTGTTTTAATAGATATTGATCTACATAAGACTTTATAAATGATAAAAACAAATGATTCTTGTTATGTTTGATATAAATAAGAGTAAATAAATATATGAATGGTACATTTGCTTCATGCATTTTTAAAAAATATCTTGATAAATTAATACTATATTTTTTTTGTAAATGACTATTAATAGTATAAGAGTACTTATTTATATCTTGATTGTGTTGATATGACAGCATGTATTGTTGTGTTTTTTGCATGCATGTAGTTAAATATTGTTTTTGATATTTGATTTGTCTTTTAAAATAATCAGTAATGTAATGTATTGTATGTTTATACGCTATATGTTGATAATTTGAGTTTAACATTGAGTACTCATGGATTATATAATATATAGTTAAATTAATTTTATTATTTAAATATTTAATTTGATAGCTACAGTCTTTTATAAAAGGTATTTTCTTCAAGTGAAGTATTGAGTCTTCAATTTTTTTTGTATTAAATATATCATTCTTTTGAATTTTTATATATTCTTGTATTGTTTTTTTTATTTTATCGTTGATGAATTGATTAGATTGTTTCTCATTATGTTCAATAATTTGGATATTATTTATAATACCTTCATCTATTTGAATAAGTATATGATCTGAAGTTACGGAATGTAATAATTTTATTTGAACATAATCAAAATTTTGTTTCTTATACCATTCTTGGATTATTTGTATACTTTTTATAATATTTACGTAATTTTTAGGTAGCCCTATTTGATTTTTAAAGAGCTCAATTAAAAATGTTTTGTAAACTAGTAATTGTTCATGTTTTTTAACATATATTTTACTAACTATAGGATTAATTTTTGCTTTAATAATAATAGGAGTATAATTTTTGTTGAAACAACTTGATTGTAAGATTTTTAATCTATTAAAATATCCTGATTTTTGTAATGAATTTATGTATGAATATATACTGTTATTTAAGTAGTTTTTTTTTATTAAAATATTTTTATTTAATAATTTATTGACAATGAATTTATTGCTATCTTCAAATTGTATTTTTTGTATAAATACTAGTTTTGGGTGTTTTGCATTTATTTTAATATTCAGATCACTAACTGTATAAAATAAAGGTAATTTTATAAATGATATATATTTAGTATTATTCATTGTTAAAATGAAAATGGTTGATACAAGATTCATTGTATATTATTTGCTTAATAATTCAACTGATAGTTTGACATGTCGGTACACTAATTGATTATTTTTTATGAATTATATCCAATTTATTTATGATATTATATTATTAAATATGATTATCTAATTTAATTTAACTTTTGCGACTTTATAAATGATATGAAAAGTTTTTATTTATTAATATATTTAAAGCTCTTCTTGTTAAGATTTTGAAAAATTATTCACGAACCTTTTAGTTATGAAATATTGGAATTTAAAAAAAATTAAGCAATCTTCTTTAGATAAAACTGGGATAATACCAAGATCAATTAGTAAAATTTTTTATAAATTTAAAAAGGAGTTAGACCCTAATGCAGAAATTGATACCTTGGAAGAATTTAAAGTTTCTAGATATCAAACTGTAGCTTCTGTTAAATATGTCATATTTTTATTAATAATGCCTTTAATTGTAAATCAATTATCGAAAAGCTTTATTTTTGGTCCATGTGTTAATTATTTTTGGAATAAAGATATCCATGTAATTTTTTTAAATCAATCGCAGGAAGAAAGAGCATTTGCAGAATTACAACGTTTTGAAGAAAAATTGCATTTTGAAATTCTTATAGGTCAAATTAATCAAGATTCTTCTAGCTTGGTATATAATCGAATTACTCAAAAAGCTCTAGATTTAGCAGCAGAATATGCGGAAGAAAGCTCTCAAGCAATTAAAAATATTTTAGCTGATGTACTCTCTTGTGGGATCTTTATATCAATATTAATTTCCAGTAAAAGGCAGCTATCTATTCTGAAATCATTTATTAATGAATTAATTTATGGCTTAAGTGATACAGCGAAAGCATTCTTAATTATTCTTTTCACTGATATGTTTGTCGGGTTTCATTCGCCTCATGGATGGGAAGTTATTATAGAAGCTATGCTCAGGCATTTTGGTTTACCAGAGAGTAGAGATTTTATTTTTGTTTTTATTTCTACATTCCCTGTTGTACTCGATACAATTTTTAAATATTGGATATTTAGGTATTTAAATAGAATTTCTCCTTCAGCTGTTGCTACTTATCATAATATGAATGAATGAAAACTTGATTTTTTTTTAAGAACATTTTATAATAAAGTTTTAAGCATCTGTGGCCGAGAGGCCGAAGGCAGCGGACTCATGTGTGACCTGTTTTTAGATGTCAAAAGATTAATTATGAGCTATTAAATTACCTTTTGGCTAACTAAAGGTTAGAAATTTATAAAAAATAAACTAGCTAACTGCATTTTTTTTGTTAGTGTAAAACTAACTATTCTAAATCATGAATATAATCCTGTAGTTAATTTTTATATATATGTGCCTGGATAATATATAAATAAAGCAGACTACTTGGAAAATAGACAAGACTAGGAAATCTAACCCTCGTAAAAAAGTACTAATAATAATAAATTCAGCAATTTTATTAATATCCCTTAAATCTATATTTTTGTGAGTAAATATGAGAATGATTTTAATAAGCGGTAATTAGTATATAGAGAGGAGTCTAAATCTATTATAAATATAAAAAATGTGGAACAGGATAACTATTTAGTAATATCTTTATGTTATTTTTTATTCATTCTTATGTATATAACATATAAGTAAGCTTAGGCAGCAATATATTTCTATTTAGAGAGAAGCAATAAAAAAGTTAGATTAGTAAAACAACTAATATATTGCACCTGCTAAAATTGATACTAATGTTTAAACATAATTCATGAATTATTATGCTTTGCAAAAAAACAATCCTTGGATAAATTCATCTCAGGAACTAATTAATGCTCGTATTTTTGTACTACAGCAAAAAATTTTTCAAGCATCTCAATCTTGTAAAAAACAAGATATGTATAAATGGCAAAATATTCTATTAAATTCAAAAGAACTTAGAATAGAAGCAGTTAATACAATGTGCAAACTCTTGAGACAAGAATATATTAAACACAATTCTAAACAATATTTTATAAGTGATAAGCTACGGTTTTTTCTTTTTAAGAATCTATTTAATTATTACGCCAAAAATTCTGCTGTAAAAAATTTATTGAATAGAATTAACCAATATCTAATATACGCTTGTTTAAAACCGGAATGGGAAGCAAAAACTGAGCCCGTTTTAATTTCAAATTTTAGTATCTTTTTTACAAATGCTTATCAAACAAAATATACAGATTTTTTGTTTCAATATAATCTCAAAAATTCTGCACAAACAAATAATTGGAAAACCATTAAATGCCAAGTACTATATAAATATTTATCAATTAACTTATTAACTAATAAATTAAACTCTTTATTTTATATCAATTATTGTCTCAAATTTTGGTTAAATAATGGCTTTATTCAAGAATTTATATTAGAAGAGAATGTTTTACATACTTCTTCTAATAAACTTTTTTATGAGTTAGTAAATCAAATCATTTTTACAGGAATACAATGGTTTAATTTTAAAAACTGGGAGCTTGATTTAACAAAAAAAAAATACAATTTTACTATTTATTTTAATTTTTTATATCATTCTTATACAAATAGTTATATTTATAGTGAAACGGCTAATCATTTTGTTAGAATATTGAATTTTTTTGTAAGGTCATTAAATGTTAATAACTACAGAATTTATTTGAGTAGTTATAAAATAATACCCAAGTTAATAAATGCTTTTAAGAAGCAAAAAGTTAAAAACATTAATAATATTTATACTTATATGATTGAACCTTTATTTTTTAATTTGATTTTCAGTCTTAGAAAAACTATTTATCATAAAGATAACTTAGGTTACTTAAGAATGAAAAATTATATAAGTTTTAAAAATATGTTGAAATTAATACAATCTTATTTAGCAACTTTTTATTCTTCCTTTGGTTTAATGTTAGCGTATAAAAAGATAAAATATATTATTGATTACTTCAATGCATTTATTAAAATACTTGTGAAAAAAAAATTTACAAAATCAGAGTTTCAATATAGTTGCAAGAATAATTTATTCAACAAGCAATTGTTGATAATGAAGCGCAATATTGTATATAAGCAACAGTTAGTGATATTAAGCAGGTAGTAGCCGTATGAAACGAAAGTTTCATGTACGGTTTTGTAAGAAAGATTTAAAAATAAATCGATTCTAATAATCCGCCAACCTGAAAAGGTCGTCGCTGGTTCGAATCCAGCCAGATGCATTTGATAAATATTTAATGAAAATAAAAATATCATTTTTATTTTAAATTACTATTACAAAATAATCTCTTAGCGGGTAGTGGGAATCGAACCCGCATCATTAGCTTGGAAGGCTAAGGTTTTACCACTAAACTATACCCGCATACTTAAAAAGTATAGCATACGTCCTTAATTAATTCTACTCTGAATAAACACAAGCTTGTTTATAAGCTTTCGTTAGATATTTAATTAATAATTTTTAATTTATTAATCGATCCCTTCTAAAACAACTCCCAGGAATTGTGCAATGGATGTTGCTTGTTCTTCAATCTCTTTTAATAGCAATGGTTGTCCAACATGAGTTAATGGTATTTCTCTTTTATCTTTAGTTTTTAAATAAATTTCCCGTTTTGGATTCAGACCCTCTTTAATTTCTACTTTTATAGATTGTATATCTTGAATATTGTAGCAAAATTTTAATATTCTATTTTTTCCAGGGAAACTCATTCTAAGAATTGTAATTTGCCCATTTGTATTATTGAATTCATTATATCCTGACCCTACATCCCATATAATCGTCAACCATAAAAAAATGCTTAATACTATAGCAATAGTACCGTAAAAAGCCATTATAATACCTTGTGGTATGAAGAGTAAATTAGAGTATTGAGTTAATGGAAGTAATGTTTTATTTAAATAGCTTGACAGACCGACTAAAAAGAAGCTTAAACCTCCGACTAAAATTATGGTGGCCCACCAGTAGTTACTAATTCGACGAGACCCTCGTATATAGTCTTTACGTATTTTTTCCATTTTTCAAATATATCAATGTTTAATTATTTATTGATTTAGTAGCTTAAATAAATACACAGTAATTTGTGTATTTCTGTTATCGTTTAAATATATTTAGAGTTATTAGTTCCTATTTTTTTCATTAAATTAATTGAATAGCTTGTAAGCCAAAATATAATGCTAATGCTAAAAAAGTAAATGCACTTAGAAAAATCAAGTAACTGATTGCAATTGACATAATTTAATTTGGTTCCCTTGTTTAGATAATAATTTGTATTATATTAGTACACATATAAAATATTCATAGGTTTTTCAGTTAATCTAAAATAAGTTCTATTTATATTAAATAATAACATATATATTTTTTCATAAATGGTATTTTAATATTTTATTTTATATATAATATTATTGTAATTATTAATAATTTTATATTTTTCTTCTGGAGATACAGAAATATGTCAGATTTCATACAACCTTATAATGGTGACCCTTTTGTTGGAAATTTAGCTACACCGTTAAATACATCTAGTTTTACAAAAGGTTTATTAAGTAATTTACCTGCATATCGTAGAGGTTTATCGCCTTTATTAAGAGGATTAGAAATAGGTATGTCTCATGGATATTTTTTAGTAGGTCCCTTTGATAAACTAGGGCCTCTAAGAAATACAGAAGTTGCTTTATTGTCAGGCTTTTTGTCAGCTGTTGGTTTAATTATTATCTTAACCACTTGTTTATCTATGTATGGAAATACGTCTTTTGATCAAGAAGATGTAAGTGATTCATTGCAAACTAAAACTGGCTGGGGCCAATTCACAGCTGGTTTTTTAGTGGGGGCAACAGGAGGAGCAGGCTTTGCTTACTTATTGTTGGCTAACATACCTCTTTTACAAAGTTTAGGTTTATAGTGGATTGCTAAATTAATAATATAATTTAATAATTATTTATAGCTAGTAAAGGGACTTGAACCCATAACCTGCTGATTACAAATCAGCTGCTCTACCAATTGAGCTATACTAGCATTTTTATAACAAGTATCATTAACTTATAAGTGTTAATATACTTGTTATATAAGTTTTAAATTAATTTTTTGATTTTGAATTAATGATTTATATTAATCATTCTTAGGATTCTTGTTTTTTATTTTCTAGTAATATTGAATTGCAATCAATATAATAATTAATGGTTTCATTTAAACAAGTAGAAGACCAGCCTTCCAATGTTTCTAATGATAATTCATTTAAATCTGCTGAATCATATGAGTGTAACATATATTCTAAGGATTCCATAATTATTTTTCCAATATTCTCTTAATATTTAATTAGTCTGCACAAATACATTTTAACATAATTTTAATTTATTGTCACTATATATAGCTATTTTTTAAATAAAAACTTTAAAAAGATATTTTATGTAAGCTTTTTAAGCATTTCGTTGATATTCTTATTTTTATCCAACATTTTTTTGTCTGTGACCATACTCGTTTATACTGCAAATTTACATTTTGTATTTTTTTAGTCCTTTTATGTGAATGTGATATAGAATATCCATTATTTTTCTGTTTATTGCTTAATTGACATTTTCTAGGCATAATTATATGTTTGGTGTTTTTTGTATTATTTATTTGTAATTAACAAAATATTTTTTTAATGTATTATCTAATGTAGATTTTGGAACAGCTCCTACTACTGTATCAACTTTTTCACCTTTAATAAAAATCATTAAAGTAGGTATACTGCGTATTCCGTACTCTGTTGCGGTAGTTGAATTTTCATCTGTATTCATTTTAACTACTTTTAAAATATCTTGATAATCATTTGCGATTTCTGCAACTACTGGTGCAACCATCCTACATGGTCCACACCAAGGAGCCCAAAAATCAACTAATACCGGACACTCTGATTCAAGTACTTCTTTGTGAAATGAAGAATCTATTACAGGTAATACAATCAATTCTTGTCTCCCTATTTTCTCTTGCTTGAGAAAGTTTATCATAAAAATAATATCTTGGCTATCAATAAAATATTTTTGATTTAGTTTTTTTATTAATAAAAATTATTACTTATATAAATAAATTTGGAATTATTATATGTCTTTATAATGTTAAATTTATTAGTAAGGTTAAAAAGCATAATAGAATCTATTATGTAGCTATAATAAAATTATTAACAAAAAGTTTTTGTACAATAAAGTATTTAAGCTAATCTCAAACCTAATGATACTGCCTTAAATTCAAGGAGGAATAAAATGTCTCAATCCGTAGAAGAACGGACAAGAATTAAAAATGAACGTTATGAATCTGGTGTAATTCCTTATGCTAAAATGGGTTATTGGGATCCTGATTATGTAGTTAAAGACACAGATGTTTTAGCATTATTTCGTGTAACTCCTCAGCCAGGTGTTGATCCAATAGAAGCTTCAGCTGCAGTTGCAGGTGAATCTTCTACAGCAACTTGGACAGTAGTTTGGACTGATCTTTTAACAGCTTGCGATTTATATAGAGCTAAAGCTTATAAAGTAGATGCAGTGCCGAATTCTTCTGATCAATATTTTGCTTATATTTCATATGATATTGATCTTTTTGAAGAGGGATCAATAGCTAATTTAACAGCATCAATTATTGGTAACGTATTTGGCTTTAAAGCTGTTAAAGCTTTAAGATTAGAAGATATGCGTCTTCCAGTTGCATATTTAAAAACTTTCCAAGGGCCAGCAACAGGTATTGTTGTAGAGCGTGAACGTATGGATAAGTTTGGACGTCCTTTTTTAGGAGCAACTGTAAAGCCTAAATTAGGTCTTTCTGGTAAAAACTATGGCAGAGTAGTATATGAAGGTCTTAAAGGTGGACTAGATTTCCTTAAAGATGATGAAAATATTAATTCTCAGCCATTCATGAGATGGAAAGAGCGATTTTTATACTCTATGGAAGCTGTTAATCGTTCAATTGCAGCAACGGGAGAAGTAAAAGGTCATTACATGAATGTTACAGCTGCAACAATGGAAGACATGTATGAAAGAGCTGAATTTGCTAAGCAATTAGGTACAGTCATTATTATGATTGACTTGGTAATTGGATATTCAGCTATTCAAAGTATGGCTATTTGGTCACGTAAGAATGATCTGATTTTACATTTACATCGTGCAGGTAATTCAACTTACTCACGTCAAAAAAGTCATGGTATGAATTTTCGTGTAATTTGTAAGTGGATGCGTATGGCTGGTGTAGATCATATTCATGCTGGAACAGTCGTAGGAAAATTAGAAGGTGACCCGTTAATGATTAAAGGTTTCTATAATACTTTATTATTAACTCATTTGGATGTTAATCTTCCTCAAGGTATTTTCTTTGAACAAGATTGGGCAGCTTTACGTAAAGTTACTCCTGTTGCATCAGGCGGTATTCATTGCGGTCAAATGCATCAACTTCTAGATTATCTTGGTAATGATGTTGTGCTTCAGTTTGGTGGTGGTACTATTGGTCATCCTGATGGGATTCAAGCAGGTGCAACAGCTAATCGTGTAGCTTTGGAAGCTATGGTAATGGCTCGCAATGAAGGTCGTGACTATGTAGCTGAAGGGCCTCAAATTTTACTTGATGCTGCTAAAACTTGTGGACCTTTACAAACAGCTCTAGATTTATGGAAAGATATTACTTTTAACTATACTTCTACTGATACAGCTGATTTTGTTGAAACTCCAACAGCGAATGTATAATAACCTTTAATTTTTTAAAAGTTTATTCTAATTTTTTAGATTAGAAGAACTTTAATTTGCTTAATTATCATAAGGATCATAAAATCGTGAGAATTACACAGGGAGCTTTTTCCTTCTTACCAGACTTAACTGACGAACAAATTAACAAACAAATTGAGTACGCAATTTCTAAAAAATGGTCAATCAATATTGAATATACTGAAGATCCACATCCAAGAAATAACTATTGGGAATTATGGGGATTGCCGTTATTTGATATCAAAGATGCTGCTTCTGTAGTTTTTGAAATTAATAGTTGTCGTAAAGCTCATTCAAGTGTATATATTAAAGTGAATGCTTTTGATAATACAAGAGGAACTGAGAGTTGCGTATTATCGTTTATTGTGAATAGACCTTCTTATGAACCAGGTTTTGAATTAGTAAGATCAGAAGATATTGGACGTAACCAAAAATATAGTTTCCGCAGCTATGCTACATCTAAGCCTGAAGGATCTCGTTACTAATAAGTACAAACTTAATTAATTTTATGATATTTTAGTAAAAAGTAGAAAGATTAAAATTAATCTTTCTACTTTTTTATATATAAAAACTTTCGAATTTAAAATTCATATGAATATTACTGATGATACTCTTGTAAATCTTCAAGAAGAATATGATAAAACTCAAATACAAGAAGTAATTGATGAACTTCAACAAGAATTAGTTGGTTTGCAACCAGTGAAAACTAGGATTAAAGAAATAGCAGCTTTACTTTTGGTTGATCGATTACGTAATCAGCTAGGTCTTGTTTCTGGTAGCCCAGGCCTACATATGTCTTTTACTGGGAGTCCTGGTACTGGTAAAACTACAGTTGCCATGAAAATGGCTGATATTTTAAATCGTTTAGGTTATATTCGCCAAGGCCATTTATTAACTGTTACGCGTGATGATTTAGTTGGCCAATATATTGGTCATACAGCACCTAAAACAAAAGAAGTTTTAAAGCAAGCTATGGGTGGAGTTTTATTTATTGATGAAGCTTATTATCTTTATAAGCCAGACAATGAAAGAGATTATGGTGCTGAATCTATAGAAATTTTATTACAAGTCATGGAAAACCAAAGAGATGATTTAGTAGTGATATTTGCTGGTTATAAAGATAGAATGGAAAAGTTTTATGAATCTAATCCAGGTTTATCGTCAAGAGTTACTAATCATGTAGATTTTCCCGATTATACTGCTAAAGAACTTTTACAAATAGCAAAGTTGATGCTAGAAGAACAGCAGTATAGATTTGCTCCTGAAGCAGACCAAGTATTGTTAGAATATGCTGAAAGAAGAATGAAACAACCACATTTTGCTAATGCAAGAAGTATTAGAAATGCTATTGACAGAGCAAGAATGAGACAAGCTAATCGTATTTTTATTAGTGGTGATAAAATTTTAACAAAAGGTGATTTAGTTACCATACAATCAGAAGATATTCTAAAAAGTAGACTTTTTGCAATTTAATATATAAATATTTGACAATTATGTCTGTTTTTAGTTAAAATTTTGTTATAGTTAATAGTCTGAGGCGGTATAGCTAAGTGGTAAGGCAAAGGATTGCAAATCCTTTATCCCCAGTTCGAATCTGGGTGCCGCCTTAATGCTCTATTTAACATTGTATTTATTCATAAACAGTGGGGGTGTGGTGGAATGGTAGACACAACAGACTTAAAATCTGTTGATTTTTAATAATCGTGAGGGTTCAAGTCCCTCCACCCCCAAATATTTAACTTAATTATTTATATGTTTCTTATGTGCATATGTGTTAATTGTCTTCATGTTAGTAGATGCAAAACTTATTATTTAATAGGTAGACAGCATGGTCATTGTCTGAATCATTGTGCTATGAACTTTATTCCTGTTAGTTCATTAATTCTAGTCAATATTACTAAGTCACAAGATTTAAATGTTTTTGAATGGGATCTTAAAGAATGCTTATCATTTACTGAAAAGCCAGGTAATTGGATTCTGAAATAATTTTCTATGTAAATTAGATAGTTTAACTAGTTTATAATATTTTTTTTAAGCATTTCTGTACTAATATTTGATTCTCGTATAAGTGAAATTTTTCCTGTTCTGGCAATTTCTGTTATTCTGTAGTCTATGAGTAGTTTTTCAATAGCTACCATTTTACCTGAATCACCTGTTACTTCTATAGTAACAGAGTCACTAGATATGTCTACAATACTAGCTCTAAATACTTTTACTATATCTAAAATTTCAGAACGTTTTTTTTGTTCTACATGTACTTTTATTAAAACTAATTCTCGTTCTACTGATGGTATATTAGTTATATCTTGAACTTGTAAAATATTAATTAATTTATATAGTTGTTTGGTGAGTTGTTCAATTGTTCTGTTATCACCAGGTACTATCATTGTAATTCTAGAAATACCAGGTTGCTCTGCTGGCCCCACTGCTAAGCTTTCTATGTTGAATCCTCTTCTTGCAAAGAGACCTGCAATTCTAGATAAAACTCCTGCTTCATCTTCTACAAGAACAGATAATGTATGTTTCATAAATTATAGATTTTTATTAATTGAATAATGCTTCATGTTATTCTTACACATCTAATGTTATAATAATTTGCATATATTTCCAATATTTTGTTGTATATTAATTATTTACTTGTGTTAGATAAAATAAAAAAAAATAAAAAGAAAAGTAGCAATCATATTCTTATTAATGAAGATATCATATATCCACAGATTCGCTTAATAGATGTTCTGGGATTACAATTGGGTATTTTTTCTTCCAGTGAAGCATTTAAGATAGCTTCACAACAAGGTTTAGATTTAGTTCTTATTAGTGATAAATCTAATCCACCAGTTTGTCGTATTATAGATTATGGCAAGTATAAATTTGCTCAAGAAAAAAAAGCTAAGGAAGCTCGCAGAAAACAACATAATGCTTCTTTAAAAGAAGTTAAAATGAGATATAAAATAGAAGAGCATGATTATAGAGTTCGTATTAATCAGGCTGCTCGTTTTCTTGATTCAGGAGATAAGGTAAAAGTTACAGTTATATTTCGAGGTAGAGAAATTCAACATTCTAATCTAGCAGTTCAACTTTTAAAAAAAATAGCCCATGACTTAAGCAAATCAGCAGATATTCAGCAGCTTCCTTTAAAAGAAGGTAAAAATATGATTATGATTTTATCACCTAAAAAGAATATTTAAATTATAGTATTTTATATTATATACTTAATTTCACTTTGCTAAACTTTTGTTTTTGTGCTTAAATATAAAAGCAAAGTTAAAGTAGAAAAAATTTATTATGTCACGTTATAGAGGGCCTCGCTTGAGGCTATGTAGAAGATTAGGAGATTTACCTGGCTTAACAAGAAAAATATCTAAAAAACAAATGCCAGCTGGCGAACATGGGCAGCAATCTAAAAAGCCATCAGAGTATGCTTTGCGTTTAAATGAAAAACAAAAAGTAAGATTTAATTATGGTTTAAGTGAGAAACAGTTGGCTAAATATATTAAAATAGCTAAAAAAGTAACTGGAGCTACAGGCCTTATCCTATTGCAAATTTTAGAAATGAGATTAGATAATACTATATTCAGGCTTGGTATGGCTCCAACTATACCTTCAGCCCGACAATTAGTGAATCATGGTCATATTTTAATTAATAATAAGCCTGTTTCTGTATGTAGTTACCAGTGCAAACCGGGTGATTTAATTTCTATTAAATCAAAAGAGTCTTCAAGAAAATTAATTAAAAATTATTTAAATTCTCCTGGATTAGCCAGTGTGCCTGGTCATTTATTTTTAGATAAAGAAAAATTAACAGGTGCAGTTAATGGTGTTATTGAAAGAGAATGGGTGGCATTAGATCTTAATGAATTACTTATTGTAGAGTATTATTCAAGAAAATAATACTTTTATTTTTAATTAAACAGGTATTATTAGTTAGAATTACATTGTACCAGGTTTTTTACTGGTCAATGACCAAATGATTCTTTTAGTTAGTATTTGCATATACAATAATTTGTCAGATAATGTATGTAAAAAATGGTTATTATAATGATAAACTTCATTATTCTTAATTGCATTAAATGACTCTTGAGATGGAATAAATAAGTGTTTTTTTTCGCTGTTGATTCTAACTTCTTTTTTGATATAGTCTTGTAAATTATACACGATAATATTAGGATTTTTAGGGAGTTTATAATGTTGATTTTGTTCTATAAATTTTTTCCAAGCTACTAAAGCCGTTTTATAATTTAAAAATATAGCTTTATATTTTATAGTTTGATCTTTCTGATTATTTATATAAAAATACTCAATTCTTTCTTTCTTTTTATTACTTGCGTTTAAAGCTAGTGTCGATTGAATTAAGTAGACTGGCTGTCCTTGAAAATAATTATAACCATAATTTTGTTCTGCGTGAAATTTTATATGATTTAATTTTTTATATTTAAATAACAAGTTTCCTAACTCAGTTAAGTCTGGTATAATTCTCCATTTTACTTCTGTTTTATTCTCATAATATGTATGATAATAAAATTCTAGAGTGCTAGCTATTACATTTATTCGATTTTCTGAATTTTTATTTTCGTATTTATAACTAACATAGTTTTTATATTCTAATGCGTCATTTGGGTTAATAAAAAATAGCCCTTCATATGAATGATCATATTCGTTAAGTGAAGAAGTTTTTTGAGAATAAACTTTATAAATTTGATCAAGTAAACTTAAACTACTTATATTTCTTTTTGGATGTTCTGCTAAAACGATTTGATTGAATTTATTTATTATAGTAAATAAGGGAAGCTGAGTTTTTTGAATTTTTTTTAAAACTATATCTTTATTCTGTGAAAGATCATTAGTACTCTTAAATATATTTTGTTTAATATTTAAAATCTTTAGAGAGATTGGTAAATTAAACCCTTTTTTCCAAATATATTTAATATAATGATTTTTGTAAAAATTTTTATTAATATTCTTGATATTGTTTGCTGAAACTTTAATTCTATTGGATTTTAATGCACGGCTTAAATTTAATAAAAATTTTCTATTTTGGTTTGAAGATATAGAAATGCCATTAGATTTTAAGGAATTTAAATATTCATTCGATAATGGTTGATATAAAGATAAAAAGATAGTCTCTTGCCAATATTTATTTTTTAATTCATTAACTAAATTATTTGATACTAATTTTTTGTTTGCAAGATTTTGTAGGAAAGATTGATGTTGAATATCCGTACTAGCTATTGAAGTTAATAAAAATTTTTTCTTATGATGATTATTTAAATCATTTATTTTGCGTGTATAGTTTTCAAATTGCGAGCAGTAAGTCATGCAATTACTATAGGTTGTTACATTTAATATATTTTGAGTAAGCATTATGTTTTAACTAAATCAAAAAGAGAATATTATACGAATTATATATGGAATATACTGAACTTTACAATACTTTAATTTTTAAAAAAGGTAATTCTTATAAATTCAAGTTATATATTACAATTTATATATACTAATTTATTTTAAAATTGTTTAGTCTATTTTTACTAATGGAACTGGTGGGATTTGAACCCACGTCCATATAATTTTTAGTCAATTAATTAACTGTATTAAGATATGAGAATTAACAACTGATATGTATCATAGAACTTTACTTGTAATATTTACAACAACAATAACTAAGTGCATTAAATAAAAATACAAATCAGCTTTTTTTTACTTAAATAAGTCTGATTTTCTAAAAAAATTGAAACTTATATTACAATTGCTTTTTTAGAAAAATTTAATATTTGATGTTTTGCATTTATTATTTCTAATGAATAATTTATGAAATTAATTTTAATTTCATTTTACATATCTTCTAATACTATTCTAAATTATATGTCGAAACCTTTCAGTCCCCTTTTACATTTGATGATAATAAAAGAATAAAATTCTTATTCTTTAATCTCAGTATAATATAATAATATTTTAAATATAATCAACCTTGCTTAATTTATGAAAGTATTAATATATCATTTATGAGCAAGGAAGGATTTGAACCTTCGACCATCAGAGCCGGAATCTGATACTCTATCCGCTGAGTTACATGCCCAATTTTTATATTCTTTAAATCTGTTGCATTTATTAATACTTAATTAAAAAAGTTTTACTGAAAAAATTTTAATTTTGTATATATTGTTGATTTAATACTATACATAATTTTATTGTTTGTAATTCACTTAATAGATAAAAAATATGTTCCAATGATAAGCAATAGAATATATGATGCTTCGTTATTAAGTCAAATAACAAATCAACAGATGATGCTGAAAAACATATTGGAGATACATAATGTAACAATAATTTTGTTTTTTTATGAGGCCAAACATGTAATTCAATTCTGTCATTATTAAATAATTTAAAATGGCAATAATGATTGTCTTCTTTCATAATTATATCATATTAAAAAAATACATTAAAGTATGCATGTAACCATAGTTATATTAGTATATATTAGTAAGTTATGATATTAAATACTATCATGATTCATGATAAAAATCTTTTAATTATTTAATGATTAATTATAGCATTAGTACATTTTAGTGGAGATAATTATAATGCAAGACGCAATTACTAGTATATTGAATAAATATAATTTAACAGGCAAGTATTTAGATAAAATGGCTGTAAGTATTTTAAATAATTATTTTTCTAGTGCATTGGATAGAGTACAAGTTATAGAATTAATTAATAGTAATTCAATAAGAATAATTAAAGAAGCAGCATCGAGATTGTATCAAGAACAACCTGAATTATTAAGACCAGGCGGTAATTCATACACTACAAGAAGATATGCAGCTTGTTTACGAGATATGGAGTATTATTTAAGATATGCAAGTTATGCTTTGATAGCTGGCAATACTAATATTCTTAGTGAGAGAGTATTAGATGGTTTAAAAGACACATATAATTCTTTAAGTGTTCCAATTGCTCCAACAGTGAGAAGTATACAACTTTTACAAAAAGTATTAGAAGAAATAGTTGATTCTGAAGATTTATTGAGTTTAGCTATTCTAAATGAGCCTTTTGAATATATGATTCAAAATTTAAGCGAACAAGATATTTAAAATATTTTTTATGTTTCATGTTCTGTCTATATTGATAAAAAATATAGGCAGATTCATTAATTTATTTCAGGAATTTAGTTACTATTTTATGTTAATTAAAAAATTTAAACAGGAATTAATAAATCATTATTTCAATAATTTTAATTTAACTTTTATTACCCTATTCTTAGGATTTTTTATTTCTACTGTTTTCTCTACAATACCAGCTCAAACAGGGGATTGGGGCATAATAGCAGCATCTATTATAGTAACAGTAAATGAAAGTATAAGCAAATTAATTTATAATAAAAATTTTCATTCTTATCATGTTTTTAAAATTATTAACTTTATAAAAATTGGTATAATTTATGGACTTTTTGTTGATTCATTTAAGCTAGGTAGTTAATGTATTGGATCTTTGATTTATTTTATTAATTCGGTAATTATAAAATAGCTAATAAATTTATAATTTATTAGCTGTATTGCTTAATTTAAAAATATATTAAATTAGTGCAGGTTTTATATCAGTTATCATAGCTAGAAATAAAGCAGGGTCACCTGCTTTTGGTTTTTGCTCTTGGGGTCTAAATTTACGAACAGAACCTGGCCATAATAGTTGAGGCATATTTTGTTTCTTAGCAAAGTCACTATTTAAACGAGGTGTTTTTAAATTAAAAGGAATTTCTCCTTTAGATCTTTGAGAAATGATACGTCTTCTTTGATATGGGACAATATTCTCTCCAAAATTTTCGATATATTCATTATCATTTAATAAAATATTAATAAATTTCTCTAATCCTTTAGAACCAATTATAACTGAAAAAGCTAATTTTTCTCTTTCATTGTAAATATCTCTTCCTAGAATTCTTTGTATGCACATTTCAACGAAACGATAATTGTTATTAACATGATAATTAAAATTACGAAAAGATTCTGACAATAAAAGTCCTTTAATAAAATCTTTAACTTTAATTTGATTAAATCTTAGTTGAGATTCTAAAAATCGCTCACGCGTACTGTTCAATATTTGATGTTCACTAAATATTTGACGGTAACAAGCCCAGATGATTTCATCCATATCAAATGCTGTTGGCAAATTTTCTGTAGTATATATCTTCGGCTGTTCTTCTCCAGGTAAATACTCAAAACCATTTACTCTTTGATTTTGAGTAGATAACGAATAGTTTAAGATTGGAATAGACATAGTAAATTTATTGTATTAAATCTATATTTTATATTATATATAAAATATTAATAATTAAATTAATGCATACTTTATACTTATAGTAAACATTATCACATAAAATAGTATACCGAAACTTAATATATGAAGATTTTTAACTGTATAACTATTTATTAGGATAATTAAAAACATTATTATAATAATATCTATATAATTAATATTAAATTAATTATTCAGATGAATGTATTATAATGGAATCTAGTAATCAATTAACACTTGAGCAAAAGTTTAAATTAGCTTTATATAGGCAAAAAATAAATGAGCTTAATGAAACAAAAATAAGAAAGCATTTGTTGAAAACTTTACAACAAATGATGATAAAAGATAATATTATTAAATATTTTATAAAAAATAACATGCCTTAATTAATACTTCTATAATTTATTTAGAAATAATCTATAGTTAAAAACTTATAAAACTTGAATATTAAATAATATTAATATGTTGTTTACATTAAGGCATAAATATTTTATATTTTAGAGTTGATACTAATACATCAGACTGTAAAAAAAAAACAACAGCTGAAACAGCTAAGTACTGTATATAAAATTTAAGGAGAGCTCAATGCTTGACGCATTTTCTAGAGTTGTAGTAAATTCAGACGCTAAAGCTGCTTACGTAGGTGGCAGTGATTTACAAGCTCTTAAAGCATTCATTTCAGATGGTAATAAAAGATTAGATGCTGTTAATTCAATTGTTTGTAATGCAAGTTGCATTGTATCAGACGCTGTTTCTGGTATGATTTGTGAAAACCCTGGTTTAATTGCTCCAGGTGGAAATTGTTATACTAATCGTCGCATGGCTGCTTGCTTACGTGATGGTGAAATTATTTTAAGATATGTATCATATGCTCTATTAGCTGGTGACGCATCAGTATTAGAGGATCGTTGTTTAAATGGTTTAAAAGAGACTTATATTGCTCTTGGTGTACCAACTAATTCTTCTGTTAGAGCTGTTAGTATTATGAAAGCAGCAGCAGTTGCATTTGTATCTAACACAGCTTCTCAAAGAAAAATTGAAATTTCTGCTGGTGATTGCTCTGCATTATCATCAGAAGTAGCTAGCTATTGTGATAGAGTTGGCGCTGCTATTAGCTAGTATTTTTTTTATTTGATTCAGCTAAATCAAATATATATACATATACTAAGTATTTATAAAATCCACCTAAGGAGAAATTTTATGAAATCAGTTATTACTACTACAATCAGTGCTGCAGATGCAGCTGGTCGTTTTCCTTCTAGTTCAGATCTTGAATCTGTACAAGGTAATATTCAACGTGCTGCCGCAAGATTAGAGGCAGCAGAAAAACTAGCAGGTAATCATGAGGCAGTTGTTAAAGAAGCAGGTGATGCTTGCTTTGCTAAATATTCTTACTTAAAAAACTCTGGTGAAGCTGGAGATAGTCAAGAAAAAGTTAACAAATGCTACAGAGATATCGATCATTACATGAGACTAATTAACTATTCTTTAGTAGTTGGTGGTACAGGTCCTTTAGATGAATGGGGTATTGCAGGTGCACGCGAAGTATATCGTGCTTTAAATCTACCAGCAGGCTCATACATTGCCGCATTTACTTTTACAAGAGACAGACTATGTGTACCTCGTGATATGTCTGCACAAGCAGGAGTTGAATATACTTCTGCTTTAGATTATGTAATCAACTCTTTATGCTAAACTTTTAAATTACAAAAGCAAATAATATTATAACAGTTGAATTTAGTTAATTCTAAATTCAACTGTTATTCTTTCATTATCTTCATATAAGACAGAAATGTTTTATAATTTATTCTCGAGTAAAGTATTATTATATATAATTAAAAATGAAGAAAATAAAATAATATACTATGAATTTCTATTTACTAGAAAACTCTTTAATTAATGTAGCTTTTGCTTTTTTACTAGTAGCTTTAATACTTTATTGGATAAGTATTATGTTCACTACAATAAACACTTTTCATATTTTAGCAAAATTTTTTACTTTCCTAACTAATTTAAGCCTTACTATCTCATTGCTTATTAGATGGATTAATTACCATTATTTTCCATTAAGTAACTTATATGAGTCATTAATATTTTTAACATGGAGTTTTACTTTTATTCATCTAATTTTAGAGTATCAGAATAATAGTAAATTAATTGGTGCCATTAGTACTCCTATTGCATTATTTACTATTGCTTTTGCTAGCCTTTCCTTGCCCATAGATATGCAAAAGCCTATACCATTAGTGCCTGCATTAAGATCAAATTGGTTAATGATGCACGTTAGTATAATGATGATTAGTTACTCTGCTTTAATTCTTGGATCATTATTATCTATTCTCTTTCTGGCATTACTTAAATTATCAACTTTTAAAGTGAAAGAAATGAATGATAGCTATAATGTTATAAATAACATGTTACAATATAATAACAAACAAGCATTCACTAGTAATAATTATATTAATGACAAAAAAAATAAATCTTTTTTATTTAAACAAAAAAACTTTTTACGCAATATAGATAATTTAAGTTATAGAATTATTGGTCTAGGCTTTTTACTTTTAACAATTGGTATTATTGCGGGTGCTGTTTGGGCAAATCAAGCGTGGGGATCTTATTGGAGCTGGGATCCAAAAGAAACTTGGGCATTAATTACTTGGCTTGTATTTGCTTCATATTTACATGCCAGATTGAATACAGCTTGGCAAGGTGAAAAGCCTGCTATTTTGGCTACTCTAGGCTTTATTGTTGTTTGGATTTGTTATTTAGGTGTTAATTTTTTAGGTAAAGGATTGCACAGTTATGGTTGGATTTCTTAGCTAAATATGTATTATATAATGTAAAAATTTCTTTTCTTGTCACATATATAATATTATACTAAGAAGTATTGATAACTATTTATTTATAAATGGAGCATTTTATGTATTTTTATACTTTATTGACAATTGTTCCTCATACATCTAACTGGTCATTACAAAATTCTCTTATAATGATTATTTGTAATTTAATTACTATAAGTATAGGGAGATATGCGATTCAAGTCAGAGGATTAGGTCCATCAATACCAGTATTAAGTCAAGAAGGCTTTGGCTTACCTGAGCTAATTGCAACAACAAGTTTAGGTCATATTTTAGGCGCTGGAGTAATTATTGGATTAAATACTGTTAGTGTGATAAATTAAATCAATTATTTATTAAAATATTAGATGGGTTAAATTGTATACTTTACGTAACTTTATGTATTCAATAAATTTATTTTCCATTAAAAGTATAAAGCCTTTAAAAAAATAAATTAGCCTTCGTAAAAGGTGCCCATATTTCGAAATTTTTGATACCTTAACTCTTTTCTTTTATCTTTGGATAGATTCAATAATTGCTTTAATTCTTTAATAATATAAGTTTTTAGAATACGAGATGCTATTTTAGGATTAGACTGAGAACCTCCTGTAGGTTCTGGTACAATCGTATCAATAATACCCAAGATTTTTAAGTCAGATGATGTAATTTTTAAAGCTTCTGCTGCTTCTAAAGACTGCTTACTATCTTTCCATAAAATTGCTGCACAAGCTTCAGGAGTAGCAACAGTATACACTGCATATTCCAACATAAGAATTTTATCTCCAACACCAATACCTAATGCTCCACCTGATCCGCCTTCACCCAAAATTGTACAAATTATAGGTACATTAAATGAAAACATTTCTCTTAAATTAACAGCTATAGCTTCTCCTTGACCTAATTGTTCAGCTTCTATGCCAGCCCAAGCCCCAGGAGTATCGATGAAAGTTAAAATAGGAAAATTAAACCGATTTGCATGTTTCATTAAACGTAATGCTTTTCGATATCCTCCTGGTGATGCCATGCCAAAGTTTCTTATAACATTATCTTTTGTATCTTTGCCTCTTTGGTGACCTATAAAAACGACAGTCTCATTATTTATTTTAGCTATTCCACCAACTAGTGCAGGATCATCTTTACCTCCACGATCCCCATGCAATTCTATCCATTCATCCATTATAAAAGGAATATAATCTAACGTAGTTGGTCTATCTGCTTGACGTACAAGATGTAATCTTTGCAAAGGTGTTAAGGATTGAAAAATATTTTGTTTTAATAGTTCCAATTGTTTTGTAAATACTCTTAGTTCATGATTAATGATAGTTTCTTGATTACTCGAAATTTTTGTCAACTGCTGCATTTGATATTCTAATTCTATAACAGGTTTTAAAAAATCTAAAGATATCTTTTTTTTATTATTCATAATTTATAAAAAATAGGTTAAATAAAAAATACTTGAAAATATAATAAATTAAATAGCTAATGTTAGCAAGATCACTGGTAAAAAAGTTAAAATCATTAGATATCTCGATAAGATTATTAAAAATAATATAGCATAATTCATATAATCGTGGATCATCAAAACGCTGAGCTATTCTTGTTGATGCTCTAATCAGGTCATCATAATTCAAACCTTTATATCCATATATATAATTTGCATGGCATAAAAATTTTGAATTATGGCATTGCTTATTAAAAACATTAAATAGTTGCACTTCATTTAAAGTAATTTGCTTTAAAGGGACTATGTCTATAACAAAATCGCTAAAAATTCCTATTTGATTTGTTTCAATAATAGAGTCCTTAGGGATAAGAATATGTGGAGATTTAATATGCACTAATACAAGAATTGAATTCAAATCCATTTTTAAACTTTTAACATATCCTATATTAATACCCCTCATAAATACTTTGGTACCTTCTTTAATTCCATAAATATTATTAAACTGTATAAATAGTACATAACCATTTTTTTTTTACTTTAATTTCATTATATAAAATGACCATTGCTATTACACAAAAAATAAAAGCTACAGTTTTTTTTAAATAAATCCATAAATTATAATTAGTTTTTCTTTTCATCTTAAAGTACTTAATTTTCTTTTACTAAAAAATTACTTACAGAAAACTTAGATAATTTATTCATATGCCACACTCTATTATGCAATAAATTATTTATATGTACTTGGTAATTAACAGATAATCTCATTAAGTCAATGTACTGAGTCATTTCACGTATATTTTTATATTTACTAATCGCAGTGCCAATAGCTATAATTGATCCACCACAAGGAATTGCAAATGAAGAAGATAATAAATTAAGTCCTGAAGCTGAGATAATAGGAATGTCAAAGTATTGATTTAATAAATAAGTAGATGATAAAGCCGAGGATCCTTTACGGATAGAGTTTACTAAATAATTATTAGATATAATATATTTGGTATTATAACCTTCTGTTTGAAGATAGCTAATTTTTTCTTGTTTTAAGAAAAAAGCTAATTTAATTTGATTATTTAACGACAAATAATGAGGAATTGTAACACAAATAGGTTTATTATTTATAATTTCACATACTTCTCGAGTTAAATTCAAAATTTGTGTTGTATTAAAATAAATTTTTTTGTCATAAAAACAATCAAAATTACCAATTTCTATAATGTCTGCTCCTGCACAACTACAGAGATATAATTCTTGAGGTTCTATAGATGATACACAAATAGGTAAGTTAGTTATTGATTTAACAAAACGAACAATATCTGGATTACATGAAATATCTACGTATGTAGCGTTTCCTAGTTCTGCCGCTTTTACTGCTTTTACAATATATTCAAGATTAAAGTTATTTAACCCTGTTATTATTTTTATACTTTTGTTTTTGCGAGAATTTATTGTTAATTTATATATTGGTAAGTTCATAGATATCTTATATATTCTATTGTTTAAATAATATACCTAACCAGCTTCTATAGTATTTAAGCTGGTTTTTTTCATATGAAGATTATGATTGTTATGATTTTAATAAGCAAGACCCATACTTCTGGTTGTTTCAGCACCTAAATATACACGAACACTTAAAAAATCAGTCGGACATGCTGTTTCACAACGCTTGCATCCTATACAGTCTTCTGTTCTAGGTGCTGATGCTATTTGCCCTGCTTTACAACCATCCCATGGTACCATTTCTAAAACATCGCATGGGCATGCTCGTACACATTGTGTACATCCAATACATGTATCGTAAACTTTTACATTATGTGCCATAAGGATTAACTCAATTATAGTAAATTAACAAAGGTATTATATTTAATATAACTAAAAGATATATTTAATATATAATTATATTATAATAATGATTTATATATAATAAAAACTTTATAAAAAGTTAAATCATTAAACATTTAACATATAAAATAAATCTTTTGAAATAATTAAAATTTCGGCTTAAATTTCTATTTCGCAATTGTTTGCCAAGATGAATACTCAATATTGGTAAAAGAATTTAACCTTTCTGAAGGAGGAACAATTTGCCAAAATAGCGGTAAGAAAATCTTCCAATTTTGTAAGATTCTTTTTGCTTTAATACTTTTAGTTTTAATCTCATATAACTCTAAAATATTTTTCAATTGTTCTTCTCCTTCTTTTGTAATGATTTTTTGTATACTTACAATTTCTGAATTTACTTTTGATACTAAAGTATTTTGTTCATCTAAGAAATAAGCAATACCACCAGTCATACCAGCAGCAATATTACGACCAGCTAACCCTAATACTACAATTAATCCACCAGTCATATATTCACACGCATGATCACCTACTCCTTCAACAATGGCTTGAGCAGATGAATTTCGAACAGCAAAACGTTCACCTGCTTGACCATTAACAAATAAATATCCTCCTGTTGCTCCATATAAACATGTATTGCCAATAATTACACTGCTAGCTAAACCCTCTGAATAATTAACAGGAGGACAAATAATAATTTCACCTCCACTCATTCCTTTCCCGACATAATCATTGGCCTCTCCTAAAAGCCTTATATGCATTCCCTTTGAAATAAAAGCACCAAAACTTTGACCGGCTGAACCTTCAAAATTCAATTGCAGGTTCCCACTAAAACCTAAGTTACCATATCTTTTCACAATACATCCAGAAATTCTAGAGGCTACACATCTATGAATATTACTAATGAAAAAGTTTTTAGAAATAGTGCCATGGTTATTAATAGCTTTTATGACTTCTAAGTCTTTTAAAATTAAATCATCTAATACATTTTCATTTTGATGTACAAAGTTATGTGGTTCTAAATATTTAAATTTTTTGTCATTAAATAAAATACTTAGATCTAAATGCTCTGTTTTCTTTAATTGATTTTTCCCTTTATATTTAAGTAAAGTATTTAAACTAATAATATCTTCTAAATTTTCATAACCTAAACTTGCCAATATTTCCCTTACTTCTTGAGCAATAAATATAAAAAAGTTAACTAAATCAGATGGTATACCTGGAAAACGATTACGTAAATCTTGGCGTTGGGTAGCTACACCTACTGGGCAATTGTTCGTATGACAGATTCTTGCCATAACACAACCAGTAGCTATCATAGCTATTGTTCCAAAACCAAACTCTTCAGCGCCCATAATAGAAGCCAAAATGATGTCTCGTCCAGTTCTTAATCCTCCATCTACACGTAAAATTACTTTATTGCGTAAATTATTTTCTACTAAAGTATTATGCACTTCAGTTAAACCTAATTCCCAAGGACTACCTGCATGCTTAATAGAACTTAGAGGAGATGCTCCTGTACCTCCATCATGACCAGAAATTTGAATGATATCTGCATTACCTTTAGCAACGCCAGCAGCAATTGTTCCGATACCTACTTCTGATACAAGTTTAACAGAAACATATGCATTGGGATTAATTTGATGTAAATCATATATTAATTGAGCCAAATCTTCGATTGAATAAATATCATGATGAGGAGGTGGAGAAATTAATGTTACACCTGGTTTACAGTTACGTAATTCAGCGATATATGGACTTACTTTTTTGCCTGGTAATTGGCCGCCTTCACCAGGCTTAGCTCCTTGAGCAATTTTTATCTCTAACTGTCTAGCATTAACAAGATATTCAGGAGTAACACCAAAACGACCAGAAGCTATTTGCTTAATTGCAGAACTAGCTGTATCGTTGGCTTGCAAGCCTTTTAAATGACTAAATGATGAAGATGTTCCTGAATTATTAATATCTTTGATAATATTAAAACGGAGTGGATCTTCACCCCCTTCACCAGAATTTGATTTTCCTCCAATTCGATTCATAGCAATAGCCAAAGTTTCATGAGTTTCACGAGATAGTGCACCTAATGACATTCCACCTGTACAAAACCTCTGCAAAATAGATGATATAGGCTCTACTTTATCAATAGATATAGATGCTCTATTACTGGTAAAAGTTAATAAATCACGTAAGTTAGTAGGTGGACGATCAGTCAATATTTTTTGATATTTGAAATATAGCGAGCTATCTTGATTCCTGACAGCTTTATGTAAAGTTTTAGACATCTCTGGGTTATTAACATGATATTCTGCACTTGGACGATATTGAACGTAACCCAAATTAGGTAATTTTTTAGGCAATTTCACATTGAAAGCTGTGTTATAAGTTTGCATAATATCTTTAGATAATTCAGCTAGATTCATGCCTGATAAAGTAGATGCAGTTCCTTTAAATGAAAGATTTACAACTTCTTGTCCTAATCCTAAAATTTCAAAAATTTGTGCACCATGGTAACTTGTTAATAAAGAAATGCCCATTTTTGATAAGATTTTTAATAAACCTTTTTCAATAGCAGAACGGTAATTTGTTTGAGCTTCACTTAAAGCTAATTTTGGTAATTTACCATTTAACATTAATTTTTGAGTGCGTTTATTATTCCACCAATCCCTTACAGTTGCAAATGCCAAATAAGGAGAAACAGCACTAGCTCCATATCCAATTAAACAAGCAAAATGATGTGTACTCCAGCACTGACCAGTATCTACTATAATTGAGACTTTATGTCTTAATTGCTTACTTATTAAATAATGATGCAAAGCTCCTACAATTAGCAGCGGAGGGATATACGCTACATTTGGATTTAAAGACGGAACTCGGTCACTTAAGATAATAATACTTACATTGTTCTTTATATTGACCAAAGCAGCCTTACAAATTTGATTAATCATATAATTCAAATCTTGATTAAGCTTATCTCTATCAACAAATGTGCTAATTTTTGCTGTTTTGAAACCAAAGTTATATATATTTTTCAACTCTACCTCGTTAAGTATCGGTGAACTTAATTTTACAAGATTTGCCATAGAATCTTTAGGCTCTAATATATTTCCTTTAGGTCCTAAATACATATCCAAAGACATGACCAAACTTTCCCTTAGAGGATCTATTGCTGGATTAGTGACTTGTGCGAACCTTTGTTTAAAATAATCATACAATAAATGAGGCTTATTTGATAAAATAGCTAAAGGTGTATCATCACCCATGCAAAAAGTAGGCTCTTTAGCAGAACTAGCCATATGTTCAATAACTAATTCAACATCTTCGTTAGTATAGCCAAAAGCAGTATGTAATCGATTAATATCGGTAAAATGTCCAATCTCTTGTATTTCATTTAGATAATCAGCATGTTTTAATACTGACTGGTATTTTTGTACCCACTTTTGATAAGGAAATTTATTAGCAACAGTTTGTTTAACACTATAATTATCTAATACTAACTTATTTACAATATCTACACAGAATATTTGTCCAGGACCTAAACGTCCTTTTTCAACAATTTGATCATCTGCAATGTTACATATGCCAGCTTCAGAAGATAAGCTAACTATTCCATCTTTACTAATCACATAACGAGCTGGTCTTAAACCATTTCTGTCCAAAGTTGCTCCTACTATTTTGCCATCTGTAAAAACAACTAAAGCAGGTCCATCCCAAGGTTCTTGAAGACCGTCATAATATTGATAAAAATTTACTATTTCTGGAAACTGTTTCAATGCTGGTTGATTCTTATATGCCTCAGGAATTAGTATCATCGCAGCTTCTTGTGGACTTTTACCTGAATGAATCAATAATTCAAAAACAGCATCTAAATTAGCTGAGTCACTATTCTCATTATTCGTAATTGGAGCTAATGCAGAGAAATTATTAAAATAATTACTCTGACTAAAAAGTAACTCTTTTGATTGCATCCAATTTAAATTACCTATCAATGTATTAATTTCTCCATTATGAGCTATAGATCGCATAGGTTGTGCTAGTGGCCATTTAGGCATTGTATTTGTACTAAAACGTCTATGATAAACTGCAAACTTACTTTGATATTTTTCATTGTTTAAATCTTTGTAATATTTTGCCAATACTTCTGAGCGAACCATACCTTTATATACAATAATTCTTGAAGAAAAAGAGCAAATATAGAACTGCTTATTTAAATTTAGATTAGTTTGACCTACTAATTGTTCAATTTTTTTTCTTACTAAAAATAAAGTTCTTTCTAATTCATCTCCAGATAAAGATTCAGATTTTATAAAGCATTGCATAATATATGGTTCGTTATGTAGTGCTTGATTGCCTAAGACTTTATTATTTACAGGAACTTCTCTCCAATTAATCAAAGAAAGATTATTCTCTTCTAGAACCCATTCAAAAATTTTTTGAATTGAAAGGACCTGGTTTTTAGGCATAAATATCATGGCCATACCATAAGACTCATAGCTTAAATTAGTTTGATCAAAAAATAATCCCCAAGGTATTTCTGTAGTAATACCAGAGCCATCTCCAGAAATATTATCGGCACTGCAACCTCCTCTATGTTCCATACATGTTAAAGAGTTTAATGCACTTAGGATAAGAGCATGAGATGAGGCTTGATTCATATACGTAATAAAACCAACGCCACAACCATCTCTTTCTTGAATAAGTGAAGGATATCCTGAATATCTACTCAATTGATTAATAAAATATCGTGATGCTTGCATAAATTATGGCTTTTTAAATTAAGATGAAAGTATTAAACTATAATCTTGCAATGTAATTTATGAATTTATAAAATATTTAATTACAATCTCTTCTAATTACTAGAAGCTTTAATATTTACATAAATTCAAAATAATTATATTTTTTTACCAAAGTATTAAAAATATAGTTAATAAACTTTACATTTTAAAGATACAATTATATTTTTACTTAGTAAGAGTAAAAAAAGATTGCAGATATAGTATTACATATATTGAATTAAAAGATTCAAATTAGAAAGTGCTACTCAGAATCAATAAATATAAAAAACCTTTTAGTATGAAATTTAAGAATCATAATAATTTAAATAATATTATCTATAAAACGGAAGAGCTTCTTGAAATATCAAGTAACAGATATTATATCACCACACAAGTAGCAAATAGAGCAAAGCGTAGAAAATATGAAGATGTTGATATAGTAGATGATCAATTAGTAAAACCAATTATTCGCGCCATTTTAGAAATGGTGGACGAAATTACTCAACCAGAAATAATTGCAGATTGAGAATTAATTACAGAAGATTAAGTTTGTAATATTTCTTGATAAAAAAATGGCATTCTAGAAGTATAATAAAATATTGAGAACTATATTAGTACCAATTTATGATATATTTTTTTTAATTACGTAAAAACAATTTAAGATATATCTTTAGATCTTCTCATAGTTTTTGATTACATTATAAATTAAGGAGATAAGCATATGTTGGATGCATTTGCTAAAGTTGTTGCACAAGCTGATGCAAGAGGTGAATTTTTAAGTAATACTCAATTAGATGCTTTAGCAGCAATGGTTGCAGAAGGCAATAAAAGACTAGATGTAGTTAATAGAATCAATTCCAGCGCTTCTTCAATTATTACAAATTCTGCACGTGCACTTTTTGCCGAACAACCACAACTAGCTCAACCAGGTGGTAATGCTTATACAAGTCGTAGAATGGCTGCATGTTTAAGAGATATGGAAATTGTTTTACGTTACGTTAGTTATGCTATGGTTGCAGGAGATTCTAGTGTTTTAGATGATAGATGCTTAAATGGCTTAAGAGAAACTTATCAAGCATTAGGTACTCCAGGCCCCTCAGTTGCTGTAGCAGTACAAAAAATGAAAGAAGCATCTATTTCTTTGGTAAATGATTCAAATAGTATCACTCCAGGAGATTGCAGCTCTTTAACTGCTGAATTAGGTGTCTACTTTGATAGAGCAGCTGTAGCAGTTGTTTAATTTTTATATATAATAAATCCACATATTAAATAATATTATTGTATAACAATTTTCAAAAATCTATTAAAGCTTAGAATATATTTAACCAAATACAACATTAGGAGTAATAAATAATGAAAACACCTATTACAGAAGCTATAGCATCAGCAGATAGTCAAGGACGTTTTTTAAGTAATGGAGAACTTCAATCAATTAACGGACGTTATCAGAGAGCAGCATCTAGTTTAGAAGCAGCAAAATCTTTAACAAACAATGCTCAGAGATTAATTACAGGTGCAGCACAGGCTGTATACACTAAATTTCCTTTTGTTACACAAATGCCAGGACCAACATATGCTTCAAGTGCAATTGGTAAAGCTAAATGTGCAAGAGATATAGGATATTATCTAAGAATGACTACTTATTGTTTAGTCGTAGGAGCAACAGGTCCTATGGATGAATACTTAGTAGCTGGATTAGAAGAAATAAATCGTAGCTTTGAATTATCACCAAGTTGGTATATAGAAGCGATCCAGTATATAAAAAATAGCCATGGGTTATCTGGACAAGCAGCAAATGAAGCTAATACTTATTTGGATTACGCAATAAACACACTAAGTTAATATTTTCAAATAAAATTAAAAATCGAAACACACGTTTTTATTATAGGAATAAATAAAGAATTTATTCCTTTAACTATCTTAATTTTAACTTATTTAAGAATTAATATTTGAGAACATTTAGTTGATAAATAATAAAATTATTTTTAGATAATCTAACTAATAAACTTAGAACTACTTTTTGATTTTGACTAATTTCATATGCATAATTTATAATAGCAAGTAATAATGTAATTATATGTTAAAGACAAACATGCATCCAATCATTCTAATAATCCTTGATGGATGGGGATATTCAGAATGTAAGAAAGGAAATGCTATAAAAATAGCAGACATATCAACCATAAAAAATATTTGGAAAAATTATCCTTTTACTTTACTAAGTGCTTCCGGTCAAGATGTTGGTTTACCAACCAATCAAATGGGAAATTCAGAAGTAGGACATGCAACAATAGGGTCTGGTAGAGTAATTAACCAAGATTTAGTACGTATCAGTCAAAATGTAAAAAATCAAAAATTTTTTACAAATAAAACTCTTCAAACTATTTTTAAGAAAACTCAAAACAAATTACATATTATAGGCTTATGCTCAGATGGAGGAGTGCATTCACACATAGACCATTTGTTAGCTCTCATTAGTATTGCAAAAACAGTAAATTACAATACTTGCTTGCATATTATTACAGATGGTAGAGATACAGAACCTAAATCAGCTATTGTTTTTATAAAGAAGATTTTAAATGAAATCAAAGATTATAAAAACATAAATATCTGCACAATTAGTGGGCGTTACTATAGCATGGATCGTGATTGTCGATGGTCAAGAACAGAAAAAGCATATAATGCTTTAGTTGAAAATAATATCCACCATGAAGTTAATCCTATAGAATTAATTAAACAGTATTATACACAAAATATTTCAGATGAATTTATATTACCTACTAGAATTCATAAGGGATGCATTGATAATAATGATAGTATAATATTCTTTAATTTTAGGCCCGATAGGACTAGGCAATTAGTTTATGCATTAGCGCAAAAAGATTTCAAGGGCTTTAAAACAAAATTAATAAAACCATTAAATATTGCAACATTTTCTCAATACGATTCTAAATTAAATATACCTGTTGTATTTCCCAAAGAAAAACATATAAATTTTTTAGGAGAGATCATATCAAAACATGGCTTAAAACAATTACGACTAGCAGAAACTGAAAAATATGCACATGTAACCTATTTTTTAAATGGAGGAAGAGAAGAACCATTCTCAGGAGAAGACAGAGAATTAATTTGTAGCCCACAAGTAGAAACATATGATTTATCACCAGAAATGTCGGCTTATAAACTGACGGAAAGTTTAATTAATGCGATCAATAAGAACATATATAGTTTAATAATAGCAAACTATGCAAATCCGGATATGGTAGGGCATACAGGTAATTTAGAGGCAACAGTCAAAGCAATTGAAACAGTAGATAAATGTATCAAACAATTACTCACATATACTCAAAATCAGAAATATACACTTATTATAACAGCGGATCATGGTAATGCTGAGTTTATGATCGACAAAAATAATAAGCCATGTAAATCTCATACAACCAATTTCGTACCTTTAAGCTTACTTGATAATTCAAAATCTAAAAATTATAATTTACGCTCTAATGGTTCTTTAGCTGATATAGCTCCAACTATTTTAGAATTATTGAATATAAATCCTGCTAATGGAATGAATGGTTCATCGTTAATAAGTAAAACATTAACTAATATTAGCCAACTTAGTTCAGGAGATATATAAATGAATATTATTTTAAATAATAAAAACAGAGAAGACATATTTGTCACAATTATGATTTTAGATAAAAATGTCGGCCAATTCCTTAAATCAAAACCAATTATTTCTATGTTAAATAAATGGCAATTAATTTTATTCAGCGATGGATCTTTGACTCAAAACTTGTACTCATTTACAGGTAACTCAATAAAGACTCATATACAAAATGAGAATAGTCATATATTAATTAATACAAAAAAAATAAGACGTATTTGGCTTAGTGATATGGAAGAAAAAAAATTGATTTTTGCACAATCTTCATGGCATTTAAAAAAAGATTTAATACAAAAATCAGAGCAAAATAATAAGAAGCCAATAGGAGAAATATTAATTAAATACAAAAAAGATATATCCAAAGAAATACAAGAGATATATTATGGTCACTCCATTTATCTGAACAAATATTTTCAAAGTCAAGAACCTGTTTGGGGAAGAAAATGTAAGCTATATTATAAAAAGAAACTTTTAGTAACCATAGATGAATTTTTTTCTCCACGATTAATTTATCTATTTTAATATAATCCTAAATTATAAGATGTTTAATTTCTTAGTAAATAAAAAAATAAATCAATACAATATAATACTGCAACGAATCAAAAAACTAGATAAAAAACTATATGATTCTTCAACAGAAGAACTTAAGCAACAAACTGACAAATTTAAAAATATGCTTAAAAAAGGCTATAATTTAAATGATATAATTGTCGAAGCATTTGCAACTGTTAAAGAAGCAATTAGAAGAGCAACAAGTTTATGTTTATTTGATTCACAAGTTATTGGAGGGATTGTCTTACATAATGGTAAAATTGCAGAAATGAAAACAGGCGAAGGTAAAACAATAGTTGCCCTTTTACCAGCTTATTTAAATGCATTAACCAAAAAAGGTGTTCATATTATTACTGTTAATGATTATCTTGCTGAGCGTGATACAGTGTTAGCTCGCAAAATTTTTCAATACCTAAATATTACAGTAGGTTTAGTTACTAACTCCATGAGCTATGATATACGCAGAAAACAATATGAATGTGATATTACATATTTAACAAATAGCGAACTTGGATTCGATTATTTAAGAGATAATATGGCTGTAGATCAAAATCAAATAGTACAAAGAGAATTCAATTTTGCTGTACTTGATGAAGTAGATTCTTTATTGATTGATGAAGCTAGAACTCCATTAATTATTTCTGGTCCACATACAGCATCAACTGATAAATACAAAAAATCAACAACAATAGCTAATTTTTTAAATAAAAATATTCATTATGAAATAGATGAAAAATCAAAGCAAATTAGTTTAACAGAAGAAGGTATCAGTTCATGTGAAAATTTATTAGAAGTTGATAACTTATATAATATTAATAATTCATGGATACAATATATTTTGAATGCTTTAAAAGCAAAAGAATTATTTTTAAAAGATATTAATTACATCATAAGAAATAAAGAAATCATTATTGTTGATGAATTTACTGGTAGAATAATGGAAGGAAGAAGATGGAGTGATGGATTACATCAAGCTATTGAAGCAAAAGAGAATACTATTATTCAACAAGAAAATAAAACTCTAGCCTCTATAACATATCAAAATTTATTTTTAATATATAAAAAACTTTCTGGTATGACTGGTACAGCTAAAACAGAAGAAGCTGAATTAAATAAAATTTATAAACTTGAAGTAGTAGAAATACCTACAAATAAACCTTGTCAGAGAAAAGATTTACCAGACTTAGTATATAAAACAGAGCATGCTAAATGGTATGCTATTGCAAATGAGTGTTGTGATATGTATAAAATAGGTAGACCGACTCTAATAGGAACAACTAATATCGAGAAATCAGAACTATTAGCTAACATGTTAAGTGAATTAAGCATACCATATAATTTATTAAATGCTAAACCAGAAAATGTATCTCGAGAGGCAGAAATTATTACACAGGCAGGTAGAAAACATGCTATTACTATATCCACAAATATGGCTGGAAGAGGCACTGATATTATACTAGGCGGTAATGCAGATGCAATATCTAAAATAATATTAGTAAACTACATTAAAACTAGAAAAGGTGAGCAAACATATTTCAATTTCAATAATTTAGATAATTCAGTCATCGAACTTCTTCAAGAATTAGACATTCACCAAATGCCTACCAATACTATTGTGCAAGAATATGTAGAAAACAGTATTAGTAATATCCAATTAAGTGCAAATAAAATTAATTATCTTTACAAGAAATTATTTAAATATTATAACAATTGCTTTAAACAAGAGAAAGAAGAAATTCTTAAATTAGGAGGTCTATATGTAATAGGAACCGAACGACATGAGTCAAGAAGAATTGATAATCAACTGCGAGGTAGATCTGGCAGACAAGGGGATTTTGGATCTTCGCGTTTTATCTTAAGCTTACAAGACAATTTATTAAGAATCTTCGGTGGTGATAAAATCTTTCAATTAATGCAAACATTAAATATAGATGAAAATTCTCCAATTGAATCATCTATTTTAAGTAAAAGCTTAAATTCAGCACAAAAAAAAGTAGAATCATATTTTTTTGATATAAGAAAACAACTTTTTGAATACGATGAAGTAATTAATAATCAACGTCAAGCTATATATACAGAACGTAGAAGAATACTTGAATCAAGTTTTACAAGAGATTGTATAATTGAATATGCAGAAAGTACAATTGACGAAATTTTATTAAAATATCAAAGTGAAGAAAATTTAAACAATAAAAAAATACTCATAACAAAAATCATTCAATTGCTTAATTTAACAGAAAATTTTAATATTGAATGGTTAACAAGAATGAAATATGATGAGATGAAAATATTTTTATATGAACAATTAAGAATTACATATGATCTTAGAGAAAGCTATTTAGAACAAGTAAGACCTGGTCTTATCAGACAATTAGAGAAATATTATTTACTTCAGCAAATAGATAAAGCATGGCAAGATCATTTAGAAAAAATGACTTTATTAAGAGAATCAATTGGATGGCGCAGTTATGGTCAACAAGATCCTTTAATAGAATATAAGAATGAAGGTTTTAATTTATTTATTAATATGGTTACCTATATTAGACAAACTGTAGTATATCTAATTATGCGCTCAAGATTAATTATTAATGTTAATAAATAAAATAGTATAAATGGTTGACATACGAAATAAAATTAGTTAATCTTAGTTAATAGGCCCCCATCGTCTAGAGGCCTAGGACATCTCCCTTTCACGGAGGTAACGGGGATTCGAATTCCCCTGGGGGTATTAATATTTTTATTCAAGTAATCATAGAACAATATCTTCATAAATAAATTACTATAAATTTTTATGAATTGATTGATAATTTCATCTTACTACAAAAAGAGCCTAGATTATCATTTATATCATCATGTTCTGAGGAAGATATTGTTTTAATAAATGCACTACCAATTACTATTCCATCAATATTATATTTTGATACCAAATTTGCTTGTACACTATTAGAAATCCCAAAACCGAGAATAACTAACTTATTAGTTCTATATTTAATTATATTCACTAAATTTTTAATTTCGCTATTTAACTCTTTTCGCAAACCAGTAACACCACAACTACTAACTAAATAAATACATCCAGGAGATTTTAATAAAATTAATTCAATGCGTTTTTCAGAACTTGTTGGAGCAATAAATAAAATTAACTCTATTTTATAGTAAGTGCAAAGACTTATAATATAATCAGTTTCTTCAACTGGTAAATCAGGAATTAAAAGTCCTTGTGCACCAGAACTTACTATTTCTTGAATAAATCTTTTAACACCTCTTGATAATACAGGATTGTAATATGTAAAAATAACAATCGGAGCTTTTAATTTAAATTGAACTGCTTCCAAAATATTTAATACTTGATCAATATATATACCTTGTTCTAAAGCAACTTTGGATGATTCTTGTATAATTGGTCCATCTGCTAAAGCATCTGAATAAGGTATACCTAGCTCTATAATATCTGCTCCTTGATTATCAAGAGTAAATAAAGCCTGCACAGATTTCTTTAAGCTTGGATAACCAGCTGTTATAAAAGGTATTAAAGCACATTTAGATTTTTTATTGTTTAATATTGCTGAGATAGGATTCATGATCTTTCTTAAAAACTAAAGTAAAAAATAAAAAACTATTAGATAAAATAACTGGGTTACCCGGGACTCGAACCCGGAACTAATCGGTTAAAAGCCGAGTACTCTACCATTGAGTTAGTAACCCTTACGACATATATAGTATTTACCACAGTAATATAAGAATATCAAGCTTAAACTATAATTATGCATCAATATACACACATTCATTATATCTTTAATACAATTATGCAACAATATGCTGAGTCATATTCTGTACTCATAGCTATTTCGGGTGGTCAAGATTCTATATGCTTAATTAAGCTACTTAATGATTTTATTAATAAAAATAATATTAAATTAAAAATTGAATATATCTATATAGATCACCAATGGAGAATAGATTCAAAAAAAAATATAAAACATCTCACTAATTATTTAACGATAACCAAAGATCGACTATCTATTTATCAGGCTAAACTGTTAACAAACTCTGAAATGAGGGCCAGATATGTACGTTATCAGATAATTATAGAACATGCAAAAAAATATCATTTTACAACAATTATAACAGGACATACAAAAAATGATAATATCGAAACTTTTTTACAAAAATTAATTCGAGGAACAACCATTGATGGTGCAACAAGCTTAAGCATTAAAAGGGAAATTAGTAACAATTTAGCTCTCATTAGGCCATTACTGATGATAACAAGAACAGAACTTTACTGGTTCACAAGAAAATTTTTTTTACCTGCTTGGTCAGATAACACAAATTATAACTATAACGTACAAAGAAATAGATTAAGACATGAACTTTTACCATATATCCAAAAATACTACCAAATGAATTTAGTTCATCAAATGGATGGCTTTCTTAACAATACACGAATAGATAATGACTATATTAAACAAAATACAATAAAATTATACTTATTTATTCGTCATAGGAGTTATATAGCTATAAATTATAAATTATTTAAACAACAACATCAAACAATACAACAAAGAATCATACAGTTACTACTGTATCATAATTTTCAAAAAACTTTAAATTTTAATCTAACGTTAAAAATAATAAACATTTTAGGAAAAACACATGAATCAACAAACAATTTTTATATCCAAATTCCATATCAAAATTTATTAGTAAATATTTACTATGAATGGTTATATATTTCTTAATAAAATAGATTTAAAATAATTTAAGCTTTTAATCAAAACAATATATTGATTAGAGTCTTACTTAAAAAATTTAAAATTTTATAAAACTCTATTAATCATTAATATAATGGTATATTATTAACTCTAATGATGTATTATTATAATATAGATTAATCTTACTATAAGGAATATAGACTATGATTAACTGGCAAGTTATTGGACAATTATTATCACTGGGCATTATTGTATTAGTTGGCCCAACGGTAATTGTATTATTATCTTTTAAAAAAGGTAACTTATAAACTAGGCTTTTTATGCAGGCATATATAAAGATGTTTCACAATAATTTTATTATATATATCTAATGTCTGCAATTATTTTTATATATCACTCTTTAGATTAATCAATAATATCTAATATAGTATCAAGATTTATAAATTGATTTTCACCTGCAAATTCACTTTTCGGTGATAGAAATAACATACAATGACATTCTTTTCTTTCCCGCATAGGTACGCATGGGCAATTCCAGTAAGTATTAGAAACTTCTTTATCTTTGTTCTCATAATGACGGCAAGGACATAAAGGAGCACCATAAGTATCTTTATGCTTAGCTAAACCTTCAATAACAACCGATGTAACGCTTGCATCTAAGCAAAAAAAAGTACCTGTTCTTTTTGCATATGTTTCCGAAAATTTTCTCATAGCTTCTAAGCTAGAACGTGTTACCTTTAATTTATTATTACACATGAATAAGACATATTGTAAATAGTAATTATAACTACATTATATACTACTTGATTATATGTTTAAAAAACATTAAAATTAATTATTTAAATAAAAAATTTATTTATAATATTATTATTACAACAGAACTAAAATCAAGTAAAACTATGACAGCATCTTACTTACCGTCAATATTAGTACCATTAGTAGGCATTATATTGCCTGGAATTGGCATGGCATTACTTTTCTTATACATGGAAGAAGAAAGTATTACATAAATTAAAAATATATTTATATTACATATTATCTAAACCGTCTAAAAACTATATAGACGGCATTATAATTAATTATTCTTACCTAATTTTATAAAAATTGTTTGGTTCCTTTACAAAGATGAACCTATACCAGAATAGGAACCATAAATAAAAATTCCTAATACTGTAATAGCTGCTATACCACCGACAGTTGCCACTAACCATAAAGGAACTCTACCAGTACCTGCCATTTTTGTCTCCAAAATACATATTAAAATTATATAAAAAAAATTTAGCTAATGAATTTTTATTATTAATTTAATATTAACTAATTAAAGAAATAACTTGAAAATAATACAGCTAATACAAAAATCAATAACAATCCCCAAAATAAAGACGTTCTATTTAATTCTACTGGTTCTTTATTAGGATTAGGACCACTCATAAATATCTCCTATCTTTGAATAAATTGCATTGATGTAATTGCACCCAAAAAAAATATTGTAGGTATTGCTAAACCGTGTATCGCTAACCACCTAAATGTAAAAATTGGATACGATATTGGTTGATTAGAATTACCTCTAGTCATAAAATTACTACCTCCAATTAAATTCCTTTAGTTAAATCATCCAGCTCTTGTTTTGCACTAAAACGGTCATTCACTAACGGAACTTGCTGACGATCTTGTGTAAAATACTCATTAGGTCTTGGTGTACCAAAAACATCATAAGCTAAACCAGTACTAACAAATAACCATCCTGCTACAAATAGAGCTGGTATAGTTATACTATGAATAACCCAGTATCTTATACTGGTAATAATATCAGAAAAAGGACGTTCGCCTGTTGATCCTCCTGACATACTTAAAACCTCCTACAAAAATAAAACAATTATTTAAGATTAATAAATATTAACTATATATTTTAATAGCTAATATAAAAATTTTATATATTAACATATAATTTGCAATATTTTGCAGAAAGTTGCATGTCTATTACATCATCTTAAATTATAAAACAAAATAACTCATATCAAACAATATATTTATGCCTATTTTAATTATAGCGAAGCAAGCTTATGCCAATTTAATTGATCAATAACATAGATTGTAGAATTAGAATTATATATATATTATACTATCTTAAAAAAAAAATTACGAACAAAAGAATTAAAGATCTATAAAAATAAAAAATATTTAATTAACAACATGTATTAAATCAAACCAAAAGCTTGTTCCAACATTTACATAACTATTAATCATAATTTTAGTTTTATGTTTTTCTATAATACTTTTTACAATAGAAAGGCCTAATCCAGTACCTTCTAAAGTATGCACATTATTTTCAATTCTTACAAAACGATCAAAAACACTTTTTTGATACCTTTGATCTATACCTATACCTTCATCAATAACCTCTATTCTAGTAATAGTTGGGGAATAAGAATTTCGATTATTTTTATTACTACATGCAACATTATAAACTCGTATAACTACTAAACCTTTACAATAAGTGAATTTAATAGCATTACTTAATAAATTAGCTACTACTTGTACTAAAGAACTTTCATGAGCCAAAATATATTGAATACTGGAATCAAATTCTAATTTTAAATTAATACTATGACTTTTAGCACGTATATAAGAAGACTGCAAAATATCATATAATAGTCTATATATATTCGTGGATTTAAGTTTATAAATATATTTCGATTCAATATATGATAAGTCTAGAATATCATTTACTAATGAGGATAACCTTTTAGTTTCATTGTTAGCTATATTTAAAAATTCAACTTTTTGAGCTTGACTCAAAGAATCATTATAATCTAATAAAGTTTCTAAAAAAGAGCCTATATTACATAATGGTGTTCTTAGCTCGTGAGAGATATTACTAATAAATTGATTTTTTGCTTCATTTAGAGATACTTCACGAGTAATATCTTGTAGAATAATAACTACACCTGCTAATATCTGACTATTTTCATATACTGCAGAAGTTACAACAAAACGAAAAACTTTTTGAGAACTGTAATCAAGCTTGATACATAATTCTTCTACTTTTGATCCAGTTTCACTGAAAGAATTACATTTGATTAAATGTATTAAAATAGGAACCAGTGCATCATTGACATGGGCAGGTAAATAATTATAAATACACTGCCCAGCAATATCTAACGTAAACCAATCAAACGCTTTTATTGCTGCCTGATTAACATATACTAAACGTAAATTAGAATCCACTAAAAGAATTCCGTCACCAATAATAGATACTATGGTTTCTAATTTTTGTTTTGCAGCAATTAACTTGCTTATATTATTTTTTTCATAAAATTCTAACTTTTCTGCCATTTCATTAAAACTCAACATTAAATCTCCTAACTCATTTTCGGAAGCTAAATCAAATCGTTGAGTAAAATCGCCTGATCCAATATCTTGAATTTTTGATAAAAGTTCATTCATGGGCTGTCTAAATGTCCATGTATTTAAAGCAATACTTATAATGATAATAATCCACGTAAAGACAAAAATTACTATACTAAGAGTACTAATTAGCTGAGTAGAAGAAGACAATGTAGAATTAGAATTAATACCTAAATTTAAAGTACCTAGATTATATCCACTTTTAGTTAAAGGAATAATAATATCTGTAATATTATCATGAAAAATTTTATTATATTGTAATAAAGGTGTATCAAATAAAAAATTTGGCTGTTCAAATTGAAATACATTGTGATTTAAATGTAATAACTGATTTACTTTAACACTATAAATAGGTAGTGTAAAATATAAAGTACCATCAACATGAAATAACAGTATATATCTAATACTTGATGTGGTTAAGTAAATTTTTTCGACTAAACTAGCTAACTCTTTTGGATTATCAGTATTAATTAAATTAACAATATTAGATGCAAATAATGTGCCTAAATCTTTACAAAATTGAATATCTCTAATTACTGAATCTTCTTGAATAATATTTAGAGCCCAAAATATTAAACTACTCATAATTGAAGAAATTATTAACATAACAAGAACAGTCAATCGTGTTTTTAAATTAATCTTTGACCACGATCTAATAAGATAACTGATTATACTCATGAAAAAAATAATAAATTTATGCAACTATAAATTTTCAATTGAACTTTCAAATGAATAAAACATTATATATGATAAAAGAAAATCAGCAAAAAAAATAGCAAGTAAACAAACGACTACGGATAATGTTGTAGCTTTGCCTACACCTTTAGCACCTCCATTAGCCATTAACCCAAAAGAACAACTAATAAAAGAAGATAATAAGGCAAATACTATTACTTTTATACTAGACTTAAGAATATCTTTCCTAGATAAAACTAAAAATACAGAATTAAAAAAAATCACAGGACTAATATCATATAATAAGAAGCATAAAAATGAGCTACTTACTAAACTTGTACTGAAAGACAAAATATTTAAAACAGGCAAAGCTATTAAAGAAGCATATACTTTAGGAAGGACTAAATATAAGATAGGATTTATTTTTAATAAAAACAATGCATTAAGCTGATCTGTTACTGCCATAGTGGCTAACTCTGCTGTAAAAGATGAACACACACGACCTATAACAATAATTGATGTTAACACAGGAGATAGTTCTCTAATAAATGTTAAAGTTAGTAAACTCCCAATGAAATTGGGTACATGCAAGTATAAAAGTTCTTTAACAATTTGTAAAGTGAAAATAAAGCTGACAAAACAAGCCGTAATCATAGAAA